ACTATGGAGAGTTTGATCCTGGCTCAGGATGAACGCTGGCGGTATGCTTTACACATGCAAGTCGAACGAAAGTTTTTACTTTAGTGGCGAACGGGTGAGTAACACGTAAGAATCTACCTTCAGGAGGGAAATAACAATTGGAAACGATTGCTAATATCCCATATGCTGCAAAGTGAAATATTTTTTTGCCTGAAGATGAGCTTGCGCCTGATTAGCTAGTTGGTAAGGTAATGGCTTACCAAGGCGACGATCAGTAGCTGGTTTGAGAGGATGACCAGCCACACTGGAACTGAGACACGGTCCAGACTTCTACGGAAGGCAGCAGTGGGGAATTTTCCGCAATGGGCGCAAGCCTGACGGAGCAATACCGCGTGAAGGATGAATGCCTGTGGGTTGTAAACTTCTTTTATTAGGGAAGAAATAATGACGGTACCTAATGAATAAGCATCGGCTAACTCCGTGCCAGCAGCCGCGGTAATACGGGGGATGCAAGCGTTATCCGGAATCATTGGGCGTAAAGAGTCTGTAGGTTGCTTAATAAGTCTGCTGTTAAATATTAGAGCTCAACTCTAAGCAAGCAGTGGAAACTATTAAGCTAGAGTATGGTAGGGGCAAAGGGAATTCCCAGTGTAGCGGTGAAATGCGTAGAGATTGGGAAGAACACCAGAAGCGAAAGCGCTTTGCTGGGCCATTACTGACACTCAGAGACGAAAGCTAGGGGAGCAAATGGGATTAGATACCCCAGTAGTCCTAGCCGTAAACGATGGATACTAGATGTTGCGCGTATCGATCCGTGCAGTATCGTAGCTAACGCGTTAAGTATCCCGCCTGGGAAGTATGCTCGCAAGAGTGAAACTCAAAGGAATTGACGGGGGCCCGCACAAGCGGTGGAGCATGTGGTTTAATTCGATGCAACACGAAGAACCTTACCAGAACTTGACATGTTGTGAATTTTTATGAAAGTAAAAAGTGCCTTAGGGAACACAAACACAGGTGGTGCATGGCTGTCGTCAGCTCGTGTCGTGAGATGTTGGGTTAAGTCCCGCAACGAGCGCAACCCTTATTTTTAGTTGCCATCATTTAGTTGGGTACTTTAAAAAGACTGCCGGTGACAAACCGGAGGAAGGTGAGGATGACGTCAAGTCAGCATGCCCCTTACGTTCTGGGCTACACACGTGCTACAATGGATATGACAAAAAGTTGCTAAACTGCAAAGTCAAGCTAATCTCTAAACATATTCTCAGTTCGGATTGTAGGCTGAAACTCGCCTACATGAAGGTGGAATCGCTAGTAATCGCCGGTCAGCTATACGGCGGTGAATCCGTTCCCGGGCCTTGTACACACCGCCCGTCACACCATGGGAGCTGGCCATGCCCAAAGTTACTACTTTTAAGTGTACCTAAGGTAGGGCTAGTGACTGGGGTGAAGTCGTAACAAGGTAGCCGTACTGGAAGGTGCGGCTGGATCACCTCCTTATTAGGGATAATAAAAACTATTTATTTATCTCAAGATCGTTAAATAATGCGGGCTATTAGCTCAGTTGGTTAGAGCGCACCCCTGATAAGGGTGAGGTCCCAGGTTCAAATCCTGGATAGCCCAAACAAAGGGGGTATAGCTCAGTTGGTAGAGCGCTGCTTTTGCAAGGCAGATGTCAGCGGTTCGAGTCCGCTTATCTCCAAAACTAAATTATTCAAGCTTATTATTGAGCTTGTACATATTAGTTAAACAATTTATAATATTAGTATTAAATCAAATAATTAAAGGCTTACGACGGATACCTTGGCATTTAGAAGCGATGAAGGGCGTGACTACCAACGAAATATTTCGGTGAGCTGGAAGTAAGCTATGATCCGGAAGTTCCCGAATGAGGTAACTCTTTTATACTATCTGTTGAATATATAGGCAGATCAGAGCAAACTTAGCGAACTGAAACATCTTATTAGCTAAAGGAAAAGAAAGCAAAAGCGATTCTCTTAGTAGCGGCGAGCGAAATGGGAATAGCCTAAACCACTTTAATGCGTTTTAGTGGGGTAGAGGGACAGTAATAAATAGATAATAGAAAGTTAGGTAAATCAATTGGAATATTGAACAATATAAGGTGAAAGTCCTGTAACCGAAAATTAACTATTATCTCAACTGTATCCCAAGTAGCATGGGACACGTGAAACCCCGTGTGAATCAGCGAGGACCACCTCGTAAGGCTAAATATTACTAAATGACCGATAGTGAACTAGTACCGTGAGGGAAAGGTGAAAAGAACCCCGGGAGGGGAGTGAAATAGAACATGAAATCGTAAGCTTACAAGCAGCAGAAGAACGACTTTATCGTTTAACTGTGTGCATGTTGAAGAATGAGCCGGCGACTTATAAGCAGTGGCAGGTTAAAATAGAAAATATTGGAGCCATAGTGAAAGCGAGCTTTAATAGAGCGTTAGTCACTGTTTATAGACCCGAACCCGAATGATCTAACCATGGCCAGGGTGAAGCTTGGGTAACACTAAGTGGAGGTCCGAACCGACTGATGTTGAAAAATCAGCGGACGAGTTGTGGTTAGGGGTGAAATGCCAATCGAATTCGGAGCTAGCTGGTTCTCCCCGAAATGCGTTTTGGCGCAGCGGTTGATGCTATAACTTAGGGGTAAAGCACTGTTTCGGTGCGGGCTGCGAAAGCGGTACCAAATCAAGGCAAACTCTGAATACTAAGTGTGTAGTCAACCAGTGAGACAGTGGGGGATAAGCTTCATTGTCAAAAGGGAAACAGCCCAGACCACCATCTAAGGCCCCTAAATAATTGCTAAGTGGTAAAGGAAGTAAGAATGCTTATACAACCAGGAGGTTTGCTTAGAAGCAGCAATCCTTTAAAGAGTGCGTAATAGCTCACTGGTCTAGTGATCTTGCGCCGAAAATGAATGGGACTAAGTAATTTGCCGAAGATGTGGGATGTTTTACATCGGTAGGGGAGCGTTCTGTTTTAGTTTGAAGCACTAACGAAAGTGAGTGTGGACGAATCAGAAGTGAGAATGTCGGCTTGAGTAGCGAAAACATTGGTGAGAATCCAATGCCCCGAAAACCTAAGGTTTCCTTTGGAAGGTTCGTCCGCGAAGGGTAAGTCAGGACCTAAGGCGAGGTTGAAAAACGTAGTCGATGGATAACAGTTTAATATTCCTGTACTATTTATTACTGATATTGAGGAACGGAGAAGGCTAAATCATCCGGATGTTGGTTACCGGTTTAAGCTAGCAAGGTTAAGATAAGTAGTGAAAATACTTTGAGCCAAGCAGCGAATACAAAATACTAAGGTATTAAAGTGATTGATGTCATGCTTCCTAGAAAATCTTATCATATCTTAAGTAATAAATACCTGTACCTTAAACCGACACAGGTAGGTAAGTAGAGTATACTAAGGGGCGCGAGATAACTCTCTCTAAGGAACTCGGCAAAATAGCCCCGTAACTTCGGAAGAAGGGGTACCCTTGTAGGGTTGCAATAAATAGGCCCAAGCGACTGTTTATCAAAAACACAGGTCTCCGCGAAGTCGTAAGACAATGTATGGGGGCTGACGCCTGCCCAGTGCCGGAAGGTTAAAGAAGTTGGTTAGTTTTTATACGAAGCTAACGACTGAAGCCCCGGTGAACGGCGGCCGTAACTATAACGGTCCTAAGGTAGCGAAATTCCTTGTCGGGTAAGTTCCGACCCGCACGAAAGGCGTAACGATTTGGGCACTGTCTCGGAGAGAGACTCGGCGAAATAGAATTGTCTGTGAAGATGCGGACTACCTGCACCTGGACAGAAAGACCCTATGAAGCTTTACTGTAGCCTGGAATTGAATTTGGGTTTATTTTGTGCAGTATAGGTGGGAGGCTATGATCTTATGTTTGAGGATATAAAGGAGCCATCAGTGAGATACCACTCTAATTAAACTAGAATTCTAATCATGATGCCGTTATCCGGCCAAGAGACAGTTTCAGGTGGGCAGTTTGACTGGGGCGGTCGCCTCCTAAAAGGTAACGGAGGCGTGCAAAGGTTTTCTCAGGCTGGTCGGAAATCAGTCGTAGAGTGTAAAGGCATAAGAAAGCTTGACTGCGAGACCTACAAGTCGAGCAGAGACGAAAGTCGGCCTTAGTGATCCGACAGTTCTGAGTGGAAAGGCTGTCGCTCAACGGATAAAAGTTACTCTAGGGATAACAGGCTGATCTCCCCCAAGAGTTCACATCGACGGGGAGGTTTGGCACCTCGATGTCGGCTCATCGCATCCTGGGGCGGTAGCACGTCCCAAGGGTTGGGCTGTTCGCCCATGAAAGCGGTACGCGAGCTGGGTTCAGAACGTCGTGAGACAGTTCGGTCCATATCCGGTGCAGGCGTTAGAGTATTGAAAGGATTTCTCCTTAGTACGAGAGGACCGGGAGAAACATACCGCTGGTGTACCAGTTATTGTGCCAACAGTATACGCTGGGTAGCCAAGTATGGATTGGATAACCGCTGAAAGCATCTAAGTGGGAAGCCTACCTTAAGATGAGTACTCTTTTAGATCACGGTAAGATTAACCGTTTGATAGGCGTTAAGTGTAAGTGTAGTAATATATTTAGCTAAGACGTACTAATAGATCAAAAATTTGACTTAATATGTAAAAACCTTAATATATACATATATATATTATATAAGTATTATAATTTATGTCTTGATATTTATAGCGCAGTGGACCCACTCCAAACCATTCCGAACTTGGCTGTTAAACTCTGTAGCGACGATGATACTTGAGAGGACACTCTCCGGGAAAGTAGTTCAATATCAGGACAATATTTGTATTAACTATGCTATTTTAATTTTACCTGAATATCCCCATTTTCTTAATTTTAATATTTTATTTGTTTCTACTTTTGATAATGGGATTATATTTTTAATAGCTTTTTTTATATCTATTGTTGTAAACTCTCTATTTTCATAAAAGCCTGTATACATTCCTTCTATAATTGATTGCTCTATTTCTGCTCCTGAAAATCCTTTACTAATTTTTGATAAATAGTAGATATTGTATTTATTCCATGTAATTGGCCTACAAATTTTTAAATGTATTTGAAATATTTTTAGTCTTTCTTTGAAATTAGGTAAATCTACGAAAAAAATTTCATCAAATCGACCTTTCCTTAATATTTCTATTGGTAGTTGATTTATTGTATTGGCCGTTGCGACAATAAATACTTCTGTTTGTTTTTCAGATAGCCAAGTTAAAAAAATATTTGTTACTCTTTGTTTTGTTCCACTATCATTGCTTGTATTATATTCGCTAAATATTTTATCTATTTCATCTATCCATAATATACATGGAGCGCCATTTTCACATATGTTTATGATTTTTTCTATTCTATTTTCAGATTCTCCTAATATTCCTGTAAAAATTTTGCTGACATCTAATCTAAATAAAGGTAATTTCCATTCAGTAGAGATAGTTTTGGCGCTTAGTGATTTGCCTGTTCCTTGAATTCCTACTAGCAATATTCCTTTTGGCATTTTGATTCCATATGAATAAGCTTTTTGTGTAAATGCTGCATTTCTAATTTTTAGCCAATTTTTTAAGTTGTTTAATCCTCCTACTTTTAGTGTGTTATTCTGTAATGAATAAAATTTTAGTCCATCTGTTTGTTGTACAATTTCTTCTTTTTCATTTAAAATTTTTTTAATTACTTGTTTAATTGATGTATTGTGAAGTATTAATCTAGAAAGTGATGTGCGTATTTTATTGATTGAACAACCTAAATATGCTATGCAAATACTATTTTTATATTTTGAGTTATTTAGTTCCGTTTCATAGAAAAAACGGTTTAGTTCAATTAGTATTTCTCTTTTATTAGGTAATGGCATTTTTAAATATGTAATATATTCTTTGAGTTCTTTTGGTATAGTAGTTTCTATTCCACTTAATATGATATATTGATTCCTTTTTTTTAAATAATGATATATATTTTTTAATTTTCTATTAATGCTGATATCTTTAAAAAAAATATGGAAATCTTTTAAAAAGAATATTTTAATCTTTTTGTTATCGTATTTGATGATTGAATTTAATGCTTCTAATGGGTTTTGTATACATTGAGAAATATAATTAGGATTATCTGTATAACCATCAATGAAATTCCATGAGTATACTTTTTCTTTAAATAACTTATTGGTTGTATCTTTTAATAGATATTCTAATCTTTCTTCTTCTTCTGTTGAAATATACACTAAAAAATTATTTGATCTTAATGTTGTTTTTATTTTTCTTTCAAAGTTCATTTCTATTGTAAAATTAATTATATGCTTATATACTCTATCTTTAAAGATAGAGTATAATTTATTTAATTTATTTAATTAATTGTTTTCTCTTTTTTTTTCTTTTTAAGTTAATAATTCTTTGACCACTTTTTGTTTTCATTCGAATTAAAAAACCATTTTTTCTTTTTTTCTTTAGTTTTGTAGCTGTTTTCATTTAATTTTATTGTATTCTATAATTTGTTTATATTAAATGTTTTCTTAATTATATATACTTTTATTGAAATTTGTATATTTGTTTAGTAATTTTTTATCTATTTATGACTAATGATATTCTATTTTTTCGCTTATATATATTAATTATTTTAGTTTTTTTATTAATTTTTTCTTTTGTTCTTTCTAAACAGTTATTTATAATTGTTATAAATCAATTAAAGTTAATATTTTTATCTAGTAAATTACAAAAAAAAAATAACTTTAATGAAGATTTTTATTGTAGTCTTTTAGAGATTTATTTAATTAATGATAATATAGTAATTTCTGTTGCCCTTTCTGAGTTTGTGTTAGAACTTAATAATGATTTAGTTACAAAGGATTTAATTTATGCTTCATTAGCTTATTCCTATTACTCGAATTCTTTTTATAGCATTGCTGAGTATTATTATCTGAAAATTTTGTCTTTTGCTCCATCTAATTATAAAGCCATCTCAAATTTAGCCTATTTGTATTATAATTTAGGTTATAAAACAAAAGCTAATTATCTATTTGTTCGTGCTCGTAATCTTGAGCCAACACTTTCTGATATTATTTAAATAATTCGGGATAGCAGGATTTGAACCTGCGGCATCCTGCTCCCAAAGCAGGCGCGCTACCAAGCTGCGCTATATCCCGTCAACACAATTATATATAATTAATTAATATCTGTCTAGTTTTCATTTATTTTAATTTTAGTTATTTTTTGTAAATATTTATATATTATTTCTTATAAGCTATATCTACTTTATAGCTTATGTTTTAAATATTTGATTTAACTAGGATACCAGAACATTCCTTTTACTCCGTCTGGATCTATCATAAAACCTATATGTTTATAAAATTTAATTACTTCTGGATCTGCAAATAATGTAATAGTACTTATATCATCTTTTCTAAGTTGTTTTATTACCTCATGCATTAAAGTTTTGCCCAAGCCTTGTCCTTGAAATTCTGGATGAATTGCTACATCCCATATTGTTGCATTAAATGAGCCATCTGATGTGACTCTAGCAAAACCAATAAGTTTTTTTTTATTTTTTTTATAATAGAATAATGATACTGTTAAGAAGCTATTTTCTAGGGCTAATTTTACTTTTTTTAATGGTCTTCTCACCCAACCTACTGAATCACAAAGTTTTTCTAGTTCGTATAGATTAATATTTTTGTTGATAGTTAAATAAATCTTTTCTTGTTTTTGTATGGTATTTTTTTTTGTAGTAAATAGTTTAGCCTCATGATCTAATTCTAGCTCTGTCTTATTTGATTTTACTGAATTCTTAGGATTAAAAAAAAATTTCCAAAATGTCATGATTTTTATGCTTTGTGTTTACTTAAAACATTTATTTTTTATGTTCAAAAAATGTTACTTTTTATACATAAAATATTTATGTGTATTATGATTTTATATTATAGCTTATTTTTAATTATCTATATTATTTAACTATTTGTTGTTGTATTTATCTTTTGAAATTTAAGGAAAAGTATTTGTGAAAAAAAGTTTAGTTATATTATTGTCCGCTTTGATTTTTATATTTAATTCTCAATTTGTATATGCTGAAGTATCTGGTTTAGTTCCTTGTAAAGATTCTCCAGCTTTTAATAAAAGATTAAAACAATCTATAAAAAAATTAGAAGTTCGTTTATCAAAATATGAACCTTCTACGCCTCCTGCATTAGCTCTCAATAATCAAATTAAGCAAACACAAAGTAGATTTGATAAATATGGTAAAGCAGGAATATTATGTGGCACTGAAGGTTTACCTCATTTAATTGCTGATGGTAGATGGAATCATGCAGGTGATTTTATGTTACCTGGTTTATTGTTTATTTATATAACAGGTTGGATTGGATGGGTAGGTAGAGGTTATTTACAAGCTGTTAGTTTATCAAATAAACCATCTCAAAAAGAAATTATTATTGATGTTCCTTTAGCTATGAAGTTTTCTTTGTCTGGATTTACTTGGCCTTTAGCTGCTTTACAAGAGTTTACAAGCGGTCAATTATTAGCAACAGACGATGATATTTCTATATCTCCTCGTTAATTAGAACATAAACAAATTATTTATTAAGGAATATTTATGGATAACAATTTTATGAAATATTTATCTACGGTGCCTGTTGTAGGTGCAATTTGGATTACATTTACTGCAGGTTTTATCATAGAGATTAATCGCTTTTTTCCTGATATTTTATCTTTTTCATTTTAATAATTTTTATTTATATGGCATTAGTATCTATTGCTGAATGAATTTTTTATATTTTTGTTAATATTAAAGCTAAACTATAAATTTTTTATATATTAATTGTAATGAGTATAGTAACTAAAATAATTCTTGATGCTGATAATGAATTAAGATATCCTAGTATAGGAGAATTTGAAGGATTAAAAGATTATTTTAATAATAGCGATGAACGCATTAATATTGTTTGTATATTAAGAGATAAGCAAGAAGATATTATTAAACTAGCTAGCAAAGCTATTTTTCAAATTCATCCAGAGTATATTGCGCCAGGTGGTAATGCTGAGGGAGCGAGAAAAAGATCTTTGTGTTTACGTGATTATGGTTGGTACTTAAGGCTAGTTACTTATGGAGTTTTATCTGGAGAAAAAGAATCTATTGAACAGCTTGGCACTATTGGTGTTAAAGAAATGTATAACTCTTTGGGTGTTCCAATTTTAGGCATGACAGATTCTATAGAATGTTTAAAAAATGCTTCTCTAGAGTTCTTATCTGATTCTCAGGCTAATTGCATAATTCCATACTTTGATTTTATTATACAAAGTATGTCTAATTAATTAATTTGTTAGTGTAGTTGATTGATATTAATTAGAATGTTATAATATATGTAAGCTCGAAATCTTACGTAAATAATAAGTGAAGTTTGTCAGGACTGAAAAGTAGCAGCAATTAACTTATCTTATTTAGGTATCTTTTCGGGTTTTTATTATTTTACTTAATCTATATTTGATTACTTGTTATAAAATTGTTTTAAGATATTAAACTTAAATATTATTTTTTTAATCTAAGTCTATTGTAAAATTTATATGAAATCATTAATGATTCAAGGAGCGAAAATACTCGCTACAGGCTCTGCTATTCCTTCTTCTAGTTTTAGCAATCATGAAATGAGTGAAATTGTTCAAACTTCTGACGAGTGGATTTTTACTCGTACAGGTATTAAAGAGAGAAGATTATTGAAAGGAGTAGATCAATCTATTATTGATTTAGCTGTTATGGCTTCTAAAAAAGCTTTAAATAAAATTTTAATGGATCCTTCTCAATTAGATTTAATAATTCTTGCAACCTCTAGTCCTCATGATCTTTTTGGAAGTGCTAGTAAAGTACAATCTGAAATAGGTGCAATTAATGCTGTTGCATTTGATTTAACTGCAGCATGTTCTGGGTTTGTTTTAAGTTTAGTAACGGCTTCTCAGTTTTTACAAACTGGTACTTATAATAATATCTTGGTAGTAGGTGCAGATGTTTTGTCAAAGTGGGTTGATTGGTCTGATCGTAGTACATGTATTTTATTTGGTGACGCAGCTGGAGCAGCTATTTTACAATCATGTTCTTCGAATGATAATTCTATACTGAGTTTTCAATTAAATACTAACGGAAATTATTCTAATCATCTTTCTATTGCTTATGAACAGAATGTTACTCCTAATTCTAAGCTTGATTTATATCAAGGTTCTTTTAAGTATATTTCTATGAATGGTAAAGAAGTTTACAAGTTTGCTGTCTTTCAAGTTCCGTTAAGTATATTGAAATGTCTAAATTCTTTAAATATGTCAGTAGAAGAGGTTGATTGGTTGGTTTTACATCAAGCGAATGATCGTATTTTAACAGCTATTGCTGAAAAATTATCGATTAATAGAAATAAAGTAATCTCTAATTTAAGTAAATATGGTAATACTTCTGCAGCTTCTATTCCTCTTGCTTTAGATGAAGCAGTACAAGATAAAAAAATATCTAATAACGATATTGTTGTTATTGCTGGCTTTGGTGCTGGTTTAACATGGGGTACTATTATCGTACGTTGGTAATCTATCTTATAAATAATAATATTGTTTATTATATATATTAGAATATAAATATAACTTTAATAATTACTTGATTATAAGCTTTATAATGAGGTAATAATATAGTTTTAATTATATTGTATTATAACATCAAATAAGGATATTGTAATGACTTCATCTTTATCTAGTTTTTTTAATAGTTTAATTTTAGGATCTTTAATAGTAGTTGTACCTATTGGTTTAGCTTTAATTTTTGTAAGTCAGAAAGATAAAACTCTACGAGATTAACTTTTTTTATACATTTTTATAGATATAACAAGTTAGTATTATCTAATTTGTTTTTTAGTACCAATTAATCTTAATTTATTTTTTCATTTTATATTATGTCTTTATCTAGATGGTTAGCTCAAAAAAGAAATTTACTTGTTAATAAAAAGATTAAGCAGCTTAATTTGAAGTTGTCTCAAGATATGTGGATTAAATGTAATCAATGTGATTTTTTAATGTATTATAAATTGCTTGAATCTAATTATAAAGTTTGCCCTAAATGTAGTTATCATTTTCCAACTTCTAGTCATGATAGAATTAAGTATTTATTTGATTCTAATAGTTGGTGTCCTATTAATACTAATTTGTCTTCAACTGATCCTTTAGGCTTTTCTGATCGTAAGCTATATAGTGTAAGATTGTCTGATATGAAATTGAAGACTGGTTTATCAGATGCAGTGCAGACTGGGATAGGTTCTATAAATAATATTAAAGTTGCTTGTGGTATTATGGACTTTAGATTTATGGGTGGTAGTATGGGATCAGTTGTAGGAGAAAAGTTAGCTAGATTAATTGAAAAAGCAACTAATGATAAAATTCCTTTGATTATTTTATGTGCTTCTGGTGGAGCTAGAATGCAAGAAGGTATGTTAAGTTTAATGCAAATGGCTAAAGTATCTTCAGCTCTTTATAGACACAGTGAAAATTCCCTACCTTATTTTACTGTTTTAACGTCGCCAACAACTGGTGGAGTGACAGCAAGTTTTGCTATGTTGGGTGATATTATTATTGCTGAACCTGGTGCGGTAATTGCATTTGCTGGTAGAAGAGTAATTGAGCAAACAATTAAAGAAGATTTACCAGATAATTTTCAAACTTCTGAATATTTATTTAAACATGGATTTATTGATTTAATTATTTCTAGGACTGAATTGCGTAAAAAGTTGTATCAATTGTTATCTTTATATTTTAATTCTTTTCATTAATTTTAAAGCATATTTTTTATCCTATATTGTAATATATATATCATAGTAATATTTAAGAAATTTTAATAAATTTATTCAATGTATTACTTCATGACTTGAGTTTAGGTTTTTAATTTTTTCTTAAACAGTAGATATAATTAATATTCTAATACTTTTATTATTTTTTATTAAGTGAGTGGACTATGATTAAAAAAAACATGATTTTGTTGTTATTGATACCTATTTTTATATTCTTAAGTTGTTTCATTTTACCTGTTTATTCAACAGAATTAGATGAAGCTACTAGAACTGTTGTTTTTGATAGTTCTAGTAAAACTATTACTCTAACTCCTGAACAAGTTAAAAGAGGTAAACGTCTATTTAATAATTCTTGTGCTCAATGTCATAATGGTGGAATTACTAAAACAAATCCTAATATTGGTTTAGAGTTAGAATCTTTAAGTTTAGCGACTCCTGCTAGAGACAATGTTATTAATTTAATTGATTATATTAAAGATCCAAAAAGTTATGATGGTCAAAATTCAATAGCTGAATTGCATCCTAGTATTAAAAGTGCAGAAATTTTTCCTAAAATGAGAAATTTAACTGATGAAGACTTATTATCTATGGCTGGTTATATTTTATTACAACCAAGAATAGCGCAAGAAAAGTGGGGAGGAGGAAAAATTTACTATTAGTTTTTTAACTTTATTTACTTATACATTAAAAAAAAAGATATAATTAAAATGTAAGATAGTTTTATTTTTTATAAAAAACATAAATCTATTTGTTAAATTTAATAATGACGGGATATTTATCATGAGATTTCTATTTTCTTTATTTTTAAGCTTCTTTACTGTATATACATTAAGTAGCCATTCATCATTTGCTCAAGAAATTGATCTAGATGCAGGTGAGCAAGTATTTTCTCAAAATTGTGCTGCTTGTCATGCAGGTGGTAATAATTCTGTTAATCCAGCTAAATCTTTGAAGTTGGATGACTTAAATAAATATGATAAAGGTAGTATTGAAAAAATTAAATATCAAGTTGAAAATGGTTTTGGTCCAATGCCTGCCTTTGCTGATCGCTTATCTGATGAGGAAATATTTTGTGTTGCTCATTTTGTTTTAAGTCAAGCTAAGAACAATACTTGGTAAATTTATTCATATTATGTAGTAATGAGTAAAAAATTATTGATTAATTTTTTGCTCCTATATTCAGTTGTTTATAATATTTTATTAATTCAGAATTTTATATTTTCTAATGTCAAATAGTTTATACCCAGTAGTTTTATATTTAGAGGATGGAACTTTATATAGAGGATTATCTTTTTTTAAGATATTACCTAGCTTTGGTGAAGTAGTCTTTAATACAGGGATGACTGGTTATCAAGAAATTATTTCTGATCCTAGTTATTCTGGTCAAATGGTTGTTTTTACTTATCCTGAAATAGGTAATACTGGTTTAAATTATCAAGATAATGAATCAAATTTTATACATATTAAAGCATTAATTGCAAGAAGTATTTCTTTAGTTTCAAGTAGTTGGAGATCTCAGTTTTCTTTGAAAGATTATATTATACAAAAACAAATTCCTCATATATTTGGCATAGATACAAGATCTTTAACTAAGCATCTACGATCATTTGGTGTAACAAGTGGTACTTTATTTTCTCCTAATAGTAAAATATCTGTTAATAGTTTAGATTTACAATTAGTAAGTAATATTGATCTAGTTAGAAAAGTAACTAGTAGAACAATCTATAGTATCAATTCTGATGTTTATAAAAATTTTGATAAATTAAATTTTATTGATTCAAAATTGCGTGATATTAGTCTTTTATCAAAAAAACATAGAATTTTACTAGTTGATTTAGGTCTTAAGTTTAATATTGTGAGAAAATTATTGTCTTTAGGTTGTAATATTTGTGTTGTTCCTGCCACTTGTAGTTATCAGTTTATTCTTGAATATAATCCAGATGGTATTGTTTTATCAAATGGTCCAGGTAATCCTTGTTTAGTTAATTATTTTGTTGATACAGTGAAAAAATTAATTAAGTTTTCTAATATTCCTATTTTTGGTATTTGTATGGGTCATCAAATTTTAAATATGGCTATTGGTGTAGGCACATTTAAGTTAAAATTTGGTCACAGAGGTCTAAATCATCCTTCTGGTTTAAATAAGTATGCTGAAATTACAAGTCAAAATCATGGTTTTGCTGTTAATAAACTTGGGTTTGCAAACCAAAATTTGTTAAAACTATTGTCAGTTAAATATTTAAATTTAAATGATTTTACTATTTCTAGTACTTTTCATAAAAAACTTCCTATATTTTCTGTTCAGTATCATCCAGAAGCTAGTCCAGGACCACATGATTCTGAGTATTTATTTGAAGTTTTTATTAAGCTGATTGATTTTATTTGTGATGAATAAAATCTTATTATTTACCATTCTATATTATGAAATAAGTAAGATAAAGTTTGTGTACCCCTTAATTGGTTAAATAAAGGCAAGTGTCCTTCTGGAGCATCTATTGTCCACATAAATTCTTGTGGATATCTTTTCATAACTCCTTTTTTAAGCCAGTCTATTTTTTCCCATAATTTATCCCATTTTTTATTATTTTTTATCCAAATTTTCTTCTGTATAGAAAAACCAAATTTGCCTTTTGAGTATATTTTCCATAATAAATCTAGAACAAATAAATCTTCTTTTGGTATAAATTGAATATCTGTAAAATATAGCCAACTTTTTTGTTTGTTAGTTTTTAATTTTACTATTTCACATAAACATTTTTGTGTTAATTTATCTGCTTCTTCAAATTTTTTATTAATTAGTAAATTTTGTAAATTTTGATAAGTTATATGATTAAATTTTGTGAAATTTATTACTCCATTTGGTAGTTTTTTAAGTAATTTTTCCTTAATTTGATTGTTATTAGTTTCTATTATTTTTTGATAAATTAATCCATCTATAATTTGAGTATTATTATTTTTTAAATGAGCTCGTTTAATTATTTTTTCTATTATAATTTCTTGTCCTTCTTTATGAATTAATATATTATCAATATTTTTTTCTATTTCATAAGTAATGGTTGAATAGTTCTTGGTAAATATAATGCTTATTTCTTCTTCAGTACATGGTAACTTATTTTTTTCTGTTTTCATGAATTAGTGTAAAAATCTATTTCAATCGTTTATAGTATAATCTTATTGTTATTATATAGTTTTTTTATAGTCATATATCTTTATGAAGTTTTATTTATTTAAATAGAAAACTATTATTCTAATTAAGATAAGAATTAAGTTACTAAATAAGTTAATTGAGCAGTATAAAAAGTACTTAGCAATTTGTACTATAAATCTTTCTGCTTTTGGTATCATTAAGTCCTTAGTTTCTAGCCAGAATATAAATATTATTTTGATTTGATTCAAGCTTTGAATTTTTTTCTCTTTTGATAAATATATATATTTTGTAATTATCCCTTTTGAGCTTATAATGCATACTTTTTGTCTCTCATTATAGAAGGATTTAATATCATATATGTATGATTGTATTAAATCTTGCCATTTTAAGTTATTAAGAAATAAAATTATTGATCTGTTAGATGTGTATAGTTTATTACATATGCTCTGTTGTTTTAAAAATTTATTAATATTTGGAGAGTTATTTAAATTATAGATTAATTTCTTTATAATTATATTTCCTATTTGAATAATAAAATTTTCAAGTAAAATTTTTACGTGATTATATGGTGTATATAGTGTTTCAAATAAAAATACATTATTTTCTATCTCTGATGATCCAAAAATCAAATATATTAGTAAGTAGTCTATTAAATAGTTATTGTTGTCGTTAAATTTTGTATTACTATTAATATTATAATTACATTTTAATGTTAATAAAAACTGACTTGATACTCGATCTATAAAAATTTTTCTAATTTTTTTGTGTAGTCTAATTATCACTCTATTATTTAAATTTATCTCAATAATATCTAAAATTAATTCTTTAAATTCGTGTAAAATTAATTTAAGAAGTTGATTTCTAGTAGTTGTATTTAATACATCTAAATATAGATATTGATGGCTTTTATTATTTGTTTTCAACATCAACTTTTTTTCTGTTTCGATAAATAAATTTACTACTGCATTATTTAAATTTATACTTGGTTTATTAGGCCAGTATTTGATTTTTATTTTTTTTGACATTATATAAGTTTAAATATAATTATTTCTCATTGGTAAAATTTAAAAAATTTTTCATGTTGATTATTTTGTATTACAATGATTTTCATAGTTTAACCCTATTTTATATATTTATTTTAATTTTAATAATGTATAATTATCATTTTGCTTTTGCTAGCCAAAGCTTTTTTCTTGATCAAGAACCAATAGAAGAGATATTACGTGAACGAACACAATATTATAGTAGTTGTAAGAAAGACATTGATTTTTGGTTTGTCTTAAATCCAAAGTTTTTAAGCTCATTAGATGATAAGCTAAATTATTGTGATAAGAATCAATCATTTGCAGCTATAGTATCACTTGATAAACAATTTATTCAATGGTTAAAATTAAGATTAGTTTTTGTATATACTGGAAGCTTTAGTTCTAAGTCTGTATTTCTTCCTTATTAGGTTATTAATCTAGAAATACTTGATTTTCATGCGGTGTTACAAATAATGTTAAAATTTCTTTACTAAAAGTTTCAGCTGCTTTAGATCTATAACGATTTGGATGAATAATAATAGAAAGCATTCTTTTGATTGTAACATTTTTTATTTTTGCCCAATGTATAATTCCTAATTCTAGTTCTTTGGCTATCGCTGATACTGATACAAATGCTGCTCCTAAACCTGATTGAACAGCATTTTTAATTGCTTCTATTGAGTTTAGTTCCATTTCTATTTTAAATCTACTGCTATCTATATCATGCTGATGCAAAATTTTGTCTATGACTTTTCTGATAGTTGATTGAGTATCAAGTGCTATAAATCTTAGTCTATATAGGTCTTCTTTTTGTATGTTAGGTACTTTTGAAAAAGTATGAGATCTGGGTAAAATTAATGCTAATTCATCTTCTGCATATGAAGTAATTTGTAAAATATCTTTTAGTTCATGAGGAACTTCTCCTCCTATAACAGCTAAATCAACTTGACCATTAGCTACACTCCATGATATTAGTCTTGTTGAATGTACTTGTAGCTGTACGTTTACTTGTGGATATCTTTGTCTAAAAAGTCCTATTAATCTTGGCATTAAGTAAGTACCTGTTGTTTGGCTTGCTCCTATTATTAAAGATCCTCCTTGTAAATTTTGTATATCTTCTAGTGCTCTACAAGTTTCTTCACATAGAGCTAAAATTCTACCGCCATATCTAAGTAGTAAGTTTCCTGCTTCTGTAAGTGTTGCTCTTTTGCTTGTTCGCTCAAATATTGGTATATTTAGTTGTTTTTCTAAGTTTTGAATTTGTAAACTAATTGCTGGTTGTGATACATATAAACTATCTGCTGCTTTTTTGAAGCTTCCTTCTTTTATAATTGCTTTTAAAATTCTTAGTTGATCTAGTGTAAATGGTAGGTCTCTCATAGTTTTATAATTATTTGTTATTATTTTAGATTAATAAATTTTAACTCTTGCTTAATTCATGTTATAAGGTTTATTCTTTTTTATATATTAATTATCATTTCAATATAGTATTTATAATATATACAGAGAGATTTTTTATATTAACATAGTTTACTAAAAACTTAAGGGAATTTTATCTATGGATATGAGATTAGTAATTGTCTTTTTACCTTTAATAGCTGCTGGCTCTTGGGCAATATATAATATTGGTAGAGTTGCTATTCAGCAATTTCGTAGTATGTAGTATAATATAATAAAGACATAACTTAACTTTCTTTATTATAGTAGAAAATTTTTCAGTTTTAAATTTTCTACTTTTTAAGTCTTTTTTATTTTTTATAACAAATTTATATTTTAATATGGCTGTTCCTAAAAAAAGAACTTCGAAGTCTAAGTCTCGTAAATCTAATTGGAGAAAAAAAGCATTATGTGTTAGTCAAAAATCATTGTCATTAGCTAAGTCATTAATGAAAGATAAATCTACAACTTTTATTTATAGTAAGTCTTTAGATTATTATAAGTTGACTGAAACAACTTAATTTGATTACATATGAGAAAGTGTAATTGGTGTTCGTTAATAAAAATTATATTTATTTATTATGATGTTGCGTTACTTATGTTTTGATACTTATATTGCTAATAATACAAATATAAGTTTTTTAATTAAATTACCAGCAATTAAAGATATTTGGTTATTTAATTGTATTGAAGGATCTCAATTTAATTTTTTAAATCAAGGTTTTAAAATCAATAATATTTCTAAAATTATAATACCTAATTTGCATATATCAAGTATTTCAGGTTTATTAGGTTTGTTATCTACATTAAATTTGATAGGAAGAACAAAATCTCTTCATATTTATGCTCCAATTGATCTAAAATATTATTTAGATTTAGGGAAAAAGTACTCTAAGACTAATTTTAGTTATGTTCTATATATTCATGTTTTAAAAACAGGATTAATTATTAACCAATATCGTTGTCGTATATATTCATTAAATTACTGCAATTATTATCAATTCTGTATTATACAATCTGAACAGTATGGCACTTTTTATTTAGATAAAGCAAAAAATAATTATTTATTACCTGGACCTTTATATGGTAAGCTTAAAAAAGGTTTTAGTTTTTTGTTTCCAGATGGTTTTATTTTGAATGGTTCTCACTTTACTTCTTCTAATGTTTTGGGTTATCAAATATCTTGCTTATTTTCATCATTTTATACTAGAAGAGTTTTTGAGAGTATGCATAATGCTAGATTAATACTCTTTATGTGATTCTTTTTATAAAATACTATATAATTGTTAGTAATTAAATTTATGATATTTGTAAATATTTTAATCTGTTTCAAATTAATTTATGACTTATGCAGTGATTGATGTTGGTGGTAATCAAGTAATTATCGAGCCAGGAAAATTTTATGATATAAATTATATTTATGCTAATCCTGGAGATACAATTAGTTTTAAACGAGTTCTGTTTTTTTCTAAGTCTAATGTATATCAAGTTGGTACACCTTGTTTAGAAAAAATTTTTGTTAAAGCTACTGTTCTAAAACATTTAAAAGGTAAAAAAATAAAAGTTTTTAAGATAAAACCTAAAAAAAATAATCGTATTACAAAAGGCCATCGTCAAAAATTGACAAGAATATTTGTAGAAGATATTCTTTAATAAAGAATATTACTATCACATTAATTTTTGAAAATTTATATATATATATGGCACATAAAAAAGGTAGCGGTAGTACTAAAAATGGACGTGATTCAAATTCTAAGAGATTAGGAGTTAAAAAATATGGTGGTGAGGTTGTTAAACCTGGACAAATTATTGTTCGTCAAAGAGGTAATAAATTTAAATTAGGTAAGAATGTTAATCAGGGTAAAGATTATACTATTTATTCTATTATAAATGGAGTAGTTCAATTTGAAGTTGGTAAAAATAAGCAACGTCAAATTAGTGTAAACCCAAGTTGAATTTTAGTTTTGTGTTACTTTATAAACTATAATTTTCTTATAATATTATTTTAGTTAAACAAAAATTCATGTAAATGAATTTTTATTATTTTATGAATGGTAAAAAAAATTATAATTTCCTATTTCAATAGTATTGCAGCTACTTTGCAAGTGAGTAGGGTTCAAGAGGTTATTTTAGTTAATAGAACTTATCAAGTTAATGATATTTATTTTGGTATAGTTCAAAAGATCTTTTCTAATATTAATGCAGCATTTATTAATTTAGGGCAATATGGCAAAAGTGGTTTTATACATTTAAGTGACATTAAAACTTTAAAAAGAGATCAAAAAATTTGCTCTATAAATGATTTATTATCAATTAATCAATTAATTATAGTACAAATTGTAAAAGAGCCGACATTTCATAAAGGGCCTCGCTTGACATCAAACATTCATTTACATGGAAAGTATGTCGTATTAATGCCTTTATCTAATATTATTTTAATTTCTAGTCATATTTATGATAATAATGAAAGGATACATTTGTATTCTTTAGCTGTTTTAATAAAACCTAAAGTTATGGGTTTAATAATCAAATCTTGTGCTCAAGGAATTTCTGAATCTTTAATTCTGCAGGATCTTGATTTACTTATTCAACAATGGTCTTTTATTCAAAAAAAAGTTCTATTGTGTTCAATACCTTCTTTAATTTATAAAGATGAAGATTTAGTTAAAAAAGTAGTTAGAGATTCTTATGATAAGTCTGTAAAAAAAATAGTAGTTGATTCTTTTGATTCATTAAAGTTAGTTTATTATTATCTAAAAAAATGGTCTTATGTTTCGCCTTCTATTAAAACAAAGATTCAATTATATGATAAGCATTTTTGTATTTTAGATAAATTCTATATTAAAAGTAGTATAAAGCAGTTACTTAGACCTAAAGTTGATTTGTTATATGGTGGTTATATTTTCATAGAAAATTATGAAGCTTTAACTGTGATTGATGTCAATTCTGGTTCTTTTAATAAGCTTTATAATTCTATGGAAACTATTTTGAGAATTAATTTTTATGCTGCAATAGAAATTACTTATCAATTAAAAGTTCGAAATATTAATGGTGTCGTAATTATTGATTTTATTGATATGTATTCTAAAAGAGATCAATTAAAATTGCTTGAACATTTTAATAAATTACTTGTTTATGATAATTGTCATCCACAAGTAGTTCAACTTTCTGAGCTTGGATTGCTTGAGCTAACTCGTCGTCGTAAAAGTCAAAGTCTTCGAGAGATATTTAGTTTTTCTACTTTGACCAATTTACATTATTCAGAATTTTTTTTGATTGATGATATTTATTCTAAGTTATGTTTTAATATTTCTGATGAAGATCGAAAGCATCAGTCTTCTTTAAATAAAAATATTTGCTCTTTATTTTTTAGCAAACAATTTGGGTCATGTAAAGTTATGAAAAATAAATTTACTATTTCTTGTAATCCTTTATTAAATAAGTATTTTTCTCTTCTAGATTGTAATAATTTATTATATCTTTTTTATCCGAGAGCTAATTATCTTGTGCCTTTATTTTTATATTATAATCTTACACAATTATGAAGTTTTAAAACATTTTAGATTAATTTTTAATGATGAAGTCTATTGAAATTGGAATTAAAAAAGCTACAGTAATTTTAAAAAATTACTGTAGCTTTTTTATATAAGTTATTTGTTACATTTAGGATTACTTTATTTAAAGTAATTATCCGTTTATAGATGGTGCAACTAAAGCTAATGGTAAAGATTCTTGAGATGCTAAATCTAGAGGGAAATTATGCGCATTACGTTCATGCATTACTTCCATCCCTAAATTAGCTCTGTTTAAAATATCAGCCCAAGTGTTAATTACACGACCTTGGCTATCAACAACTGATTGATTAAAATTAAATCCGTTTAAGTTGAAAGCCATTGTACTTACAGACATTGCTGTAAACCAAATTCCTACTACTGGCCATAAGCCTAAAAAGAAATGTAATGCACGAGAATTATTAAAACTTGCATATTGGAATATTAAACGACCGAAGTAACCATGAGCTGCAACGATGTTATAAGTTTCTTCTTCTTGACCAAACTTGTAGCCATTGTTTGCTGACTCATTTTCAGTTGTTTCACGAATTAAACTTGATGTTACAAGTGATCCGTGCATAGCACTAAATAAAGATCCTCCAAATACACCTGCAACACCTAGTTGGTGGAAAGGATGCATAAGTATGTTGTGCTCAGCTTGGAATACAAGCATGAAATTAAATGTACCAGAGATACCAAGAGGCATACCATCAGAGAAGCTTCCTTGACCAATTGGATAAACAAGAAAAACTGCTGCTGCTGCTGCTACAGGTGCAGTAAATGCAACTGAAATCCAAGGACGCATACCTAAACGATAGCTTAGTTCCCATTCACGACCGATGTAGCATAATACACCTAGTAAGAAATGAAGAACAATTAATTGGTAAGGACCACCATTATATAACCATTCATCTAAAGAAGCAGCTTCCCATATTGGGTAAAAATGGATCCCAATTGCTGCAGAGCTTGGAATAACAGCCCCAGAGATAATATTGTTTCCGTATAATAATGAACCAGCTACTGGTTCGCGGATACCATCAATATCTACAGGAGGTGCAGCAACGAATGCAATGATGAATACAGATGTAGCAGTTAATAGTGTTGGAATCATTACAACACCGAACCAACCGATATAAAGGCGGTTTTCAGTGCTAGTAATCCAAGTACAGAAACGTTCCCACAGGCTTGCGCTTTCGCGTCTTTCTAAACTAACAGTCATATTAAATTTTTTTATTTAGGATTTATTAAAGATACTTCCCAAGTATTTATCACTTGTTAATTATATTATTACAAGATTCTATATAACATGTAAAGTATTTCTAAAAAAAAAGTTGTTTAGTTCACTAGGTTATTTTTTATTAAGAAATAAGTCGTTTTTATTTTTTATTCTAGTTTTAGCATATAATTTTTTTAATTATTATTATATTTTTATCTTAAACGTATGTCACATTTTAGTAAAATCAAAACAAATATTACTAATTTAAATGTTTTAATTAAAACAATAAAAGAATTAGGGTTTAATTATAAATTTTTTAGTAGTACTCATAAGTATTTATCTATAAATAATCAAAGTAAACCTGATAATATTTTAGTATATAAATTGAATGAAAATAATACAGAAAGTAGTCTTTTTACGTTTACGTGGAATGCTAGTGAGTATATCTTATTAGTTGATTTAGATGTATGGAACTTAGATATTAGTTTCAATTATTTGCTTGATCGTTTATTTCAACAGTATGCTTATAATATCGTTATTAATACTAGTTCTACGAGCGGCTTTCAAAAAATTAAAGAACAGTCTATTTATGATGGATCAATTAAATTAACTCTTCAAAGATGGAATAATATTTAGTTTTACTTTATTCTTTTTTTAATTGCGGACGGAGAGACTCGAACTCTCACGAGATTTTCTCACTAGAACCTAAATCTAGCGTGTCTACCAATTTCACCACGTCCGCATTGATTTTAAAGTTTTATAAAATAATACAACAACTTTATCATTTTTTTTTTATAAAAACAAGTTTATTTATTTATTTTTAAACTTGTTTTTTTTTTATATTAATGTTACAGTTATTGAGTTCCAATTCCTCAGTAGCTCAGTGGTAGAGCGATCGGCTGTTAACCGATTGGTCGTAGGTTCAAATCCTTCCTGGGGAGTTTCCATATTAATTTTATTTTTGAAGTATATTCTTTATGTAAATCAATTTATAATGATCATGATTTTATCCTTTTATGATTTGTTTGATAAATATTATATTTTTTTTTATACCTTGCAAAGGTATTTATCTCATTTCTTGTTTATCTTAGGTAATAAGCAAAGTCTTTTGCTATTAGTTTTTTTATTTATGCTTGGAGTAGTAACAGTTTTTAATCCATGTTTTGTTTCTATATTACCCTTAGCATTATCATATCTTAATTCGAAAAAGAGTTATAGCTTAAATATAGGTTTATTTATTTTTGGATTACTAACGAGTTTTATAACTTTAATAATACTCACTAATTTTTTAGGTTTATCTTTTTTTATTTATAAATTGCCAATATTTTCTTATTTAATTTTAATTATTGTTTCATTAGATTTAATGAAAATTATAAATTTGGCAAAATTAAATACTTTTTTTAGTTTGAATTCTTCTGTTTACTTAATTCAAAATACTATTTTACAAAGTTATTTCATGGGTTTAATAATAGGTCTTAGTTCATTACCATGTAATACTTCTCTTTTAATTATGGTAACTTTTTTATTACATAATGTAAATAATTTTTTTATCGTCTTACTTGATTTTTTTGTCTATTTAATTGGTTGTATAATACCATTATTACTAATTTTAAAAATAAAGTTAAATAATCAAAGTTTTTCTGTTATTTTCTTTATATGGAAATCTATTTTTCCTTTAAGTGGATCTTTTCTTTTTATGTTTTCTTGTTTTTCTTTCCTAAAAATTATATTTATTTAAATATTATATTAATTAGTTTCTTTAATTCATCTAAATTTTTTGTATGTATTATGAATAAAAATTTTGTCTGGAAATCTTTAAAAAAGTTAGCGAATTTAAATTTTTCTCTTGCTATTTTATCGATGATTGCTTTTTTTTGTATATTAGGTTCTATTCTTGAACAAGACAAAAGTATCTTTTATTATAAATTGAATTATCCAACTTTTTATATTGTTATCTTATTTTTAGGTTTAGATCATGTTTTTAGAACTTGGTGGTTTATTTTAGTATTAATTGTTTTTATTTTTAGTTTGCTTATTTGTACTTTTTCTACGCAATTACCTAGTCTTAAAAATGCTAGACGCTGGAAGTTTTTATACAATAAAAATATTTTCAATGAAAACGAATATGTTTTTGAAAATAATAAAAATTCTCAATATTTTATTACTAATATTGTTTATTCATTAATTCGTTTAAACTTTTTTGTTTTTTATAGGAATAGTGCAATATATTCTTATAAAGGTTTATATGGTCGCATTGCTCCTATTTTTGTTCACTTTAGTATTGCAGCAATTTTATTAGGATCTGTTTATAGTTTTTTATTTAGTTTTGTTGTTCAAGAAGTTATTCCTAAAGGTGAAATTTTTCATCTTAAAAATGTAATACATTCTGGTTTTTATAGTAACTTACCTTCTAATATTATTTTTAGTGTTAATGACTTTTTTATTGATTATAACTTTAATGGCTCTATTAAGCAATTTTTTACCTCATTATCAATTTCTTTGAATAATAATCAAGTGTTGTCTGATAAAATAATATCAGTTAATAGACCTTTACGATTTTTTCCAATAACTTTGTATCAGACTGATTGGCAGATAGATGGTCTTAGAATTAATGTTGGTATAAATAACAGTTTTATACAAAAAAAATTTGTTAAAACTAATATCAATGGAAAAATTTGTTGGTTGTCTAATATTAGTATAAATAACGAAAAAAATATATTTTTTGTTTTATTTAGTTTAAATGATAAGTTATTAATCTGTAATACTAATGGAGTAATTTTACAAGAAGTAAACTTAGAAGAAAAATTTTATATTAATAATACCTATTTTATGGTTCAAGATGTAATTACAAGTACTGGTTTACAAGTTAAAATTGATCCAGGTATTTTTTTAGTTTATTTTGGTTTTTTTGTAATGATGTTGAGTACTTTTATTAGCTATATATCTTACTCTCAAATTTGGATTTATTATAGTGTTGAATCATTGAATTTTTTAGGTTCTACTAATAGGGCATCATTATTTTTTGAACGAGATATTGTTTATTTAAATCAAATTTATTCTTATTACTTATCTCATTTTTTTAAACAAGGCGTTAAAATTAATAGTATTTTAGCCTAGTAAAAAATTTTTTAGTATTGATTTTCCTTCTTGTGTCCATAAGCTTTCAGGATGGAATTGAATTCCTCTAAGTTTTTTGTAAATTTTATGTTGACATCCCATAATTATCCCATCTGATGTCCATGCTGTTATTTCAATATTGTTTGGTAGGTTTTTTTTATTTATTATAAGACTATGATATCGACTTGCTTTAAATGAATTCTTTATATTTTTAAAAATATCTTTTTCATTATGTATTATCGTACTAATTTTTCCATGCATGGGGTTAGCGAGTTTTTCTATTGTGCCACCATATACGTATCCGATTGATTGGTGACCTAAGCAAATTCCTAATATTGGTATTTTATTAGAGTATTTACGAATGATTTTTAAGCACATTTTTGATTCTTCAGGTCTTCCTGGTCCTGGTGATATGATTATATGTGTTGGATTAATTTTATTTATATCATCTATCGATATCTCATCATTTCTAGCTATTTTTATTTGATGACCTAATTCTCCTATGTATTGTGATAAATTTTGAGTAAAGCTATCATAGTTATCTATAATAATAATCATAATATTTATTTAATAGATTTTTAATTTTTTTATAATTTTATATTCATTTTAAAACCCCATTACTTGGAGAGCTTGCTTGTGCTGTTGTTTGTTTCTCCATTTTTCCTGCTAAATAACATTTTCTTCCTGAAATTACTCCTAATCTCATTGCGTCAGCCATAAGTTTTGAATTTTTTGATTTTGCTACAGCTGTATTTAGTAATACAGCAGAAGCCCCTATTTCCATTGCTTGGTTTGCTTCACTACTTGTTCCTATTCCTGCATCTATTATAATTGGTACTTTTGCATTTTCTATAATTATTTGTATATTATGCAAATTTTTTATCCCTTGCCCTGATCCTATAGGTGAACCTAGTGGCATGATTGTTTTACAGCCTATATCTTCTAACTGCTTTGCTAAAATTGGATCAGGGTATATATATGGTAAAACGTTGAATTTTTTGTTTACTAAGTACTCTGCTGCTTTTAGTGTGCCAATGGGGTCTGGTAGTAAATATGTAGAATCTGATATCACTTCAAGCTTAATAAAGGTATTGTCTATTTGTCCTATTTTTTTACTTATTTCTTGACCTAATGAAGCTATTCTAATTGCTTCTTCTGCTGTTTCGCAGCCAGCCGTATTTGGTAATAACCATAATTTTTTCCAGTTTAAACTATCTATTAAGTTACTTTTGCCTATTTTTTTTATATATTCTGTTCTACGAATAGCTACAGTTACTATTGACGCTTTACTTGCTTCAATACTTTCAATTGCTTCTTTTATATTTTTATATTTACCTGTTCCTAGCATTAATCTTGATTCAAACTTTTTATTTGCAATAATTAAATGATCTTTTGTATTTTCTTTATTCATTTGAGGCTTTGTAATTCAGTTCAAGTTATTATTTTGTGTTACTTTTATTTTATTTGATGTTACATTATAATATTATTATTAATTAGATACATTTATTAATTTTTTATGTATTTATATAGACTTTACCAATACTTATTTAGTGACTTTCTGATATTGTTGATATGTTTAATTATTTTTTATATTTTATTATTAGCATAATTTTTATATTGTTATTTGTTTTGTGTTGCTATAAGTTATATTTATTGTTTTTAAACAATTATAAAGTAAATAGTGATTCAATAACTTTTCTTGATAGATTTGTGTCAATTTTGCCGTATGGTTTACCACTATTAGAAGGTTTACAAAATTTTGGTCAACAAATTTTACCTGATTATCCATTTAGTATGATGAGTATATATAAAAAAACATTTATGCCATTAGTAATTTTTTATGTTACTCATCCAGCGTTAGCTTTTATAATCTTTTTTGTGCTTTATTATTTATTTGTTAGATCTAAAAGTCCAATACCAAATCGTCCTTTTGTTCGTTTTAATGTTTTACAAGCAATTTTATTATTCTTAATTAATTCTTTATTAGGTTCTGCTTTTAGAGCTCTGCCAATAGAGTTCAGAGTTAGTCTTTATGGTTTAATATTATGTAATACTTTATTTTGGTTTGTTTTATCTACTATTACATATGCAATTGTAAAATCAATAGAAGGTAATTATGCTAAAATACCTGTAATTTCTCAAGCTGTTAGAATACAAATTGATAGTCCATAAAGTATATATTATTTTATTTATTAATAAGGAGGATGATATTATGATCTATTTAAATAATTACGAAACTATTTATATTTTGAAGCCAGATGTAACTGATAATATTAATTTATCTTTAGTTAAGTATTATAGGACATTATTAAAACAAAAAGGAGCTATTAATATTATTATACAACATAGAGGAAGACGTCATTTAAGTTATAATATTTTACATTATTATGATGGCATATATGTTCAAATGAATTATCAAGCAAATGGTAATTTAGTTAACTCTTTAGAAAAAAATATGCGTTTTAATGAGAATATAGTTAGATATTTGACTGTTAAGCATGATAATCTTCATTCAATGAATATATATTAAATTAGTTTAATATCAAAGAGTGTTTTTATCGATTTTACTTAATATAATAATATAGCTTTTTTTCTTAATATTGTATATTTTTTACAATATTTTTATTTTATTTTGTATAAAGTTTTATAATTTTAGGAGATTATATATGATTAGTGATAGTCAAATTTTTATCGCTTTATTATTTGCCTTAGTATCAGCAATATTAGCTATACGTTTAGGTACTGATTTATATCAATAGATATACATTTATCTATTTATATATAATAAGTTTTTATAGATGCTGCTTATAATCTTAATTATTAAGCTATGCATCTTATTAAGTAATTGTATTAATACTAATAAATAATATTATAAATTAGTCTTAAAATAGTATTATCTAAATTTAATTTAAATTAAAATTTACTGTGAATAAAATAAAAAATCAAACTCGTCCTGTTTTTCCTTTTACTGCAATTATTGGCCAAGAAGAAATGAAATTAGCTTTAGTTTTAAATATGATTGATCCTAAAATTGGTGGTGTAATGATAATGGGAGATCGTGGAACTGGTAAATCAACAACAATTAGAGCAATTGCTGATCTTTTGCCTAAGATAGAAATTGTAAGTGATGATGTATTTAATTCTCATCCCTATGATTATGATTTAATGTCAGATTTAGTTAAGCAACAAATTGAAAGTAAAGTTAATTTAAAAACTCAATTGATTAAAGTGCCAATGGTTGATTTACCTTTAGGTGCTACTGAAGATAGATTATGTGGTACTATTGATATTGAGAAGGCACTAAATGAAGGAGTAAAAAGTTTTGAACCTGGTTTGTTAGCTAAAGCTAATAGAGGTATACTTTATGTTGATGAAGTAAATTTACTAGATGATCATTTGGTTGATATTTTATTAGATTCTGCTGCTTCTGGCTGGAATACTGTTGAACGAGAAGGAATTTCTATAAGACATCCTGCAAGGTTTGTTTTAGTTGGTTCTGGAAATCCAGAAGAAGGAGAATTACGACCACAGTTGCTTGATCGTTTTGGTATGCATGCTGAAATTAGAACAGTTAAAGATCCATTATTACGTGTTCAAATAGTTGAACAAAGAGCTAAATTTGATCACGATCCGTATGCTTGTATTGATGAATTTTCTGATAAACAAAATGAGCTTAAAGAGTCAATTATCATAGCACAAAAAAAATTAGTTAATGTGGTTATTGATTATGATTTAAAAGTTAAAATTTCTCAAATCTGTGGTGTCTTAAATGTTGATGGTTTACGTGGAGATATTGTAACTAATAGGGCTGCAAAAGCTTTTGCAGCATATCAAAATAAAGATGAAGTTGAAATTAATGATATAAAGACAGTAATAACTCTTTGTTTACGTCATAGGTTACGCAAAGATCCTTTAGATACAATAGACTCTGGAACTAAAGTTGATAAGATTGTTGATGAAATTTTATCCTAATGATACACTCAAATAATATTGCTCTTTTATTAATGATAGGCTTAGTAGGATTCGAACCTACATTAGAGACTTAGAAGGTCCCTGTCCTAATCCTTTAGACGATAAGCCCTTTGTTTATTTTGACTTTTTATCTTTTATTTGAACTCTATTGATTGGGCGGTACTGGACTTGAACCAGTGACCACCTGCTTGTAAGGCAGGCGCTCTACCACTGAGCTAACCGCCCCTCACATAAAAAATATAATAAATTATTAAAAAAAAATCAATACGAGTTTCTATTATATCCTTATGTCTTTATTTAGTAAAGAATTAATATAAGAAATCTGTTTTTTAATGAAAGCGTATAATGATACATCTATAAATATGAATAAATTTCTTCACAGAATCAAATTATTTTGGAAAATGTTGGCATTGTTAATTAATCCTACTGTATTTTTATGCTTACATTACAAAAATTTTTTAGATCAACTCATATTAATTGGACCTAATTCTTTATTTATTACTATGATTACTTCTTTTTTTGTGAGTCTAGTTTTGAGTTTACAAATTGTAAAAGAGTTTTTATATTTAAATGCTACTGATTTAGTTGGTTCTATTTTAGCTATTTCTTTTATTAGAGAATTATCTCCTGTTTTAACTTCTATTATAATTATAGGTAGAGTTGGATCTTTTTTTACTGCTGAAATTGCTACAATGACTATTACAGAGCAGATAGATGCTTTGTTGATATTAGGTATTAATCCAATTAATTACTTATTTTTGCCTCGTGTTTTAGCAATGGTTTTAACTTTACCTATATTAAATGTGTTTTCTTTATTTACTAGTTTTATAAGTAGTTCTTTTATTTGTTCTATTATTTATTCAATTGATACTAGTTTTTTTTTCAATCTTTATTATATAGTGTTTTTTTTTGTTGATATTTTTAAATCAACATTAAAAATTTTAATATTTGGTTTGTTTATTTCTACTATTAGTTATGTCTGGGGTATAACTACAACAGGTGGCTCAAAAGGAGTAGGTTTAGCAACAACATCTGCTGTAGTTATGTCACTTATTGTTGTTTTTATTCTAAATTTTATTTTATCTTATTTATTGTTTAGTGATTTAGTAAGTTCTTTTGAAATTTTGTAAAAATTTAAAATTTATTTTTTTATATTTGAGAAGAATATTTACTATGTAATAAAATAAATATTATATGTATTACAATATTATCATATATATGACTTAAGTATATATTTTCATATTTAATTTTATCTATTATTTATGTATTTTTAGCTAGGAGGTATTTCTATGTCAGGAGGATCAACAGGTGAGCGTCCTTTTTCTGATATTATTACAAGTATTCGCTATTGGGTTATACATAGTATAACAATTCCTGCTTTGTTTGTTGCTGGTTGGTTATTTGTTAGCACTGGTTTAGCTTATGATGTTTTTGGCACTCCTCGACCTAACGAATATTTTACTCAAGATCGTCAGCAGGTTCCATTAGTAAATGATCGTTTTAGCGCTAAACAAGAGCTTGAAGATTTAACAAAAGGTATTTAATTGAGGAGAAATGTGTGACTAAAAGAAGTTCTAATCAGCCAATATCATACCCTATTTTTACTTTTAGGTGGTTGGCTATACATGGCATAGCTATTCCGACAGTATTTTTTTTAGGTGCTATCACGTCTATGCAATTTATTCAAAGATAGGAGGTTTTTATTATTATGAGTGGTCCTAATCCTAATAAGGAACCAGTTGAGTTAAATCGTACATCTTTATTTTGGGGTCTACTGTTAATTTTTGTGTTAGCAGTTTTATTTTCGAGTTACTTTTTTAATTAGAATATGTAGTGAAATTTATTATTTATAGTAAGTTTATTTTATTTCTTTATTTGATTTTATAATTTAATTATTGGAGAATTAAGTGATATGTCAAACACAGGTAGAGTACCTTTATGGTTAGTAGCTACTGTTGGCGGTATACTAGTTATTACTGTATTAGGAATTTTTATTTATGGTTCTTATTCTGGGATAGGCTCATCCCTTTAAAATTCTGATTATAGTTCATTATTATTTATTTTTTATAAACCATATATATACTTTTGTATAAAATGGTTTATTTATTGTTTATGAAATCGAGTTTTGTTCGATATAAATAAATAATAAAGCCATAGTTATTCCAGGAAATAATATTCCCGTTAAAGGTACTAATATGGATGGTAAATATGATGCTGTCATTTTTTTATTTTTATTATTATGTTTTTTTATTTATTCAAAATATTCTGAATTTTTGATATATAATTATTATATTAGATCTTCATTAAATATTATTATAATCTTAACATTTTGTTGGATGTAATCTGAATATTTGTGTTATTACTTTATCTATTAATTATTGTTTATTAAATTAATTTATTTGAAAAAGTTTATGGTTAATGCGAAAAATAATAATGTTCCAGTTAGTCTTGAAGCTATGTTGAAATTTTCAGAAGCTTATGCTAAACGAACAGGCACTTTTTTTTGTGTAGATACTAGTGTTACTGCTGTTGTTATTGAAGGTCTTGCTAGACATAAAGATGAATACGGAGCTCCATTATGTCCTTGTCGTCATTATGATGATAAATTTAGTGAAGTTTCAAATACATATTGGAATTGTCCTTGTGTGCCAATGAGGGAGAGAAGAGAGTGTCATTGTATGTTGTTTTTACCTAAAAATAATGAATTTGCTGGTGATCATCAGTTATTTGATATTAATGCTTTATTAAATTCTATTACTTAAAGATAAATAATATAAATAAGTTAAATATCTATATTATACGATATATTTAATCTTATTTATTGATTTTATTTATGTTAAGATAAAAAAGTACTAATTTATAAATTACTCTTCTTTAAAGAAAGTAAAATAATTACAGCTGGTCCTACAAGAACAATCATTCCTAGTGACACTAACTGTCCAATAACTTGCCAATTAATCATAATTTAATTCCTTATTTCTTTATAATTGTTTAAAGTATTCTTTTAATATTTGATTTATTTTATCTATACATTATACAATCTTTTTTTATTCTGCTTATTTCATATAAATTTTAATATAGTTTTTTATGTTTTTATACTTATATATAACCAATTTTTATGAATAAAAAAAATAAAGCTACTATGACTTATTATTTTTGATACATTGGTTAATTTTTTGTTCAATTGTTTAATTATTTTTATAATTTTTTGTGTTTCTAAATAAATTTGTAAGTTGTGAAAACAAAATAATTGTATTGTTTTAATTTGTAAAATAAAATTTTGTTTATTTATTTTTATATAGTTTATTGCTGTTCGTTTGTTATGTTTACTTTTTAAATATAATTTAATTACATTTTGTTTAATATATTCATTTTGATAATGGTAGTTATTAATTAAATATTTTATATTATTTTCGATATTTTTATGTAAGTATTGTTTTATATAGGGTATAAATTCTTGACGAATTCGGTTTCTTTGAATTTTGTAAAAGTAGTTAGTGCTATCTGACCATATTGGTAAATATAGTTTTTTACATGACCAATATATTCTATTACGGTTTAATTTTAATAGAGGTCTTAAAATAAATATTTCTTGAAAAACTCTACTTTTTATAGCTAAGTTGTTTAAACTTTCTATTCCACTTCCTTTAATAAAATTTTGTATAAATGTTTCTATTTTATCTGTTGAGTTGTGTCCAGTTATAATTAGCTTAAATTTATATTTTATAGCATGTTGTAAAATAATATTATATCTATATTTTCTACATTCATCTTCTGATAATGTAATTTTGTTAATCTGATAAATTATTATATTTGCATTGACTAATTTTATATAGTTTATTATATGTTGTATTTGCTTTTTACTATTATTTTTCCATTGATGATCTACATAAATATATGATGTTTGTAAGTATTTATAATATGATTTTTTTTTTAACTTTTCTAAAATTTTGATTAAATAAATTGAGTCTTGACCACCAGAAATAGCTAATAAAATATTTTTTATATTATATCTATTTATAAAGTTGGTAATTAAATTTTCAATTTTTTCCAAATTCAATTTTTTCATTGAGTATTTATTAGTTGTTATAATATACTTATTGTGTTATTTATTTATATGTATGGGTTGCTAACTCAATGGTAGAGTACTCGGCTTTTAACCGATTAGTTCCGGGTTCGAGTCCCGGGCAACCCACTGTAATTATTTAAAATTATTCTTTTATATTATTTATTTATGAATTTAATTTCTCAAGTTTTACAAAAAAAACGTCAAAATTCTCAATGTGCTTTAATTCCATTTTTGACAGCGGGTTATCCAAGTATACAGTTAACAATTGAAGCACTTATTATGCTTGATAAACAGGGAGCTGATATTATTGAGTTGGGTATTCCTTATTCAGATGCATTAGCAGATGGTCCATTAATTCAGAATGCATCAAAAGTAGCTTTAAATAATGGTGTTTATATTGATCAAGTTTTGCAAATACTTAATAAAATACATTCTAAAATAGTTGTACCTATTATTATATTTACATATTATAATCCTATATTAGTGCGTGGTGTACGTCATTTTATACAAGAGATTTCTCAATTTGGCGTTAAAGGTTTAATTATTCCTGATTTACCGATAGAAGAGACAAGCTATATTGCTCGTTTGTGTTGTTATTATGAGTTAGAGTTAATACTGTTTGTTTCACCTACTAGTTCGCAAAATAGAGTTAATAATATTATTTCTCAAGCTCAAAGTTGTATATATCTAGTGAGTAATACTGGTGTAACTGGTATTAGAAATTATATAAACTATGATATCTGTTTTATGTCTAAATATATTCATTCTAAAACTAATAAATTAATTATGCTTGGTTTTGGTATCTCTTCTCCTCTTCAAGTTTCAAATATATTAAAATCTAAATTAAATATAGATGCAATGGTTGTTGGAAGTGCTTTTACTAATATTCTATCTCATTATTCAGATGATAGTGATTTAAACTCAATTGAAGAGTTAGGTCATTTCTGTAAGCAAATGAAGTTGGCAATGATTTGATATTAATTTATCTTATTGTATAACTGTTTATTACCCCCAGGGGAATTCGAATCCCCGTTACCTCCGTGAAAGGGAGATGTCCTAGGCCTCTAGACGATGGGGGCGCATATACTTACTCTACTAGAATAAACAATTTTAGAATCTATGTCAATATTTCTGATTTAAGTTTTACTTCTTATATGTCAATAATTAGTCTAGATCTCATCATTAAATATATTACTGTTTGTCTTATATAAATAATCATGTTAATAAATAAATGAAATGCTTCATTTTTATATTCAATTAATGGATCTTGTTGTCCATAGCTTCTCCAGCCTATATATTCTTTAAGAAGATTCATTTTATCTATATGTTCTTGCCAAGCTTGATCTATTTGTTGTAATAAGTAATATTTTTCTAATTGTCTTATTAATCCAGGTCTTAATTGTTCAAGATAAACTTCTTTTAAATCATAATTAATTCTTAATTGTTCATTTAAATAATTCTTGATTTGATCAAAGTTCATTGTTGATAAATCTTTTGTATTATCTTTTATATTTAATAGTTTGATTATTTGTTCTAATGTACTTTTTGATCTATTTGTTTTTATATATATTGTTAACATTTCTTCTATAGTGTATTCGGCGTATTCTAATATACAATCTCTGGTAAATGTAGAGTTTAGTATTTTTTTTCTTTCGTTATATATTGCTTTTCTTTGATTATGAATAACTTCATCATATTCATATAATTGTTTTCTAATATCATAAAAGTATGCTTCAACCTTTTTTTGAGCTGAATTTAAGCTTTTTGTTAATAAAATTGATTCTATTGGTGTGTTATCATCTATATTAAGTTTTGTTATCATATTTTCTATTGTATTTCCACCAAAAATTCTAAATAGATTATCTTGTAAGCTTAAAAAGAAACGTGATGTTCCTTGATCTCCTTGTCTACCAGCTCTTCCTCTCAATTGATTATCAATTCTTCTGGATTCATGTCTTTCTGTTCCAATTACATATAATCCTCCGAGTTGTAAAATCTCTTCTTTTTCTTTTGCAAATATTTTTTTGTATTGTTGTAATAATTTTACATATATGTTTGTTAATTTATCTTTATCTGTAAAGTTTTTTTCTATTATATTTGTATTTTGTAAAAAATTTATTTCGTCTCTAGTTAATATTAGTTTTATTTTATTAGTGTTTATTGATTCATTATTTTTTTTCGATTTCAATTGTTTTATTATTAATTGAGTAGTTTTCTCAGCATTACCACCTAAAATTATATCTGTACCTCTACCAGCCATATTTGTTGATATTGTTATAGAGCCTTTTTGACCAGCTTGTAGTATTATTTCAGCCTCTTTTGATACATTTTCTGGCCTTGCATTTAATAAACTATGTGGCACTTTTATTTCTTTAAGCATTTCTGATAATGTTTCTGATTTTTGAATACTTGTAGTTCCAATTAAAGTTGGTCTACCTATTTTATACATATCTAAGCATTCATTTGCTACTGATTGCCATTTTTCATATTCATTTTTATAAACTAAATCAGATAAATCTTTACGTATGCATTTTTTATGTGTTGGTATACTAATAACATGCATTTTATATATATTTAAGAATTCATTTTCCTCTGTTTTTGCTGTTCCTGTCATTCCAGCTAGTTTGTTGTATAATAGAAATAAATTTTGGTAAGTAATTGAAGCTAAAGTTTTATTTTCTGCTTCAATTTGAATATTTTCTTTTGATTCAATTGATTGATGAAGTCCATCGCTCCATCGTCTTCCTTCCATGATTCTACCGGTAAATTCATCTACGATAATAATTTTATTATTTTTGATAATATAGTCTCTATTTTTTAAAAAAAGTTCTTTTGCCTTTAAAGCATTTAATATATATTTGATCCAACGGTTTTTAATATCATATAAATTGTGAATGTTTAATATTTTTTCACAATTAGAAATGCCTTTTTCTGTTAAAATAATACTTTTTGATTTTTCATCTATATTATAATCTATTTTATTTATTAATAATTTTGATAGATTTGTAGCTTCAATATATGGTTGATTTTTAACTTCTGTAATTCCTGAAATTATTAGTGGAGTTCTTGCTTCATCTATTAAAATAGAATCTACTTCGTCTACAATTGCATAATAAAATGGTCTTTGAATTATATTATTCTTATGAATTGCCATATTATCTTTTAAATAATCAAATCCAAGTTCATTATTTGTTATGTAAGTAATGTTTCTATTGTATTCGTTTTTCCTTTGATTGATATTTGTGTTTTGAGTAATTAATCCAATGTTTATGTTTACGTATGAAAAAACTTTTTTTGCTATATTAGAATCTCTTTCCGCTAAATAATCATTGACAGTTATTATATGTACTCCTTTATTTGTTAAACAATTTAAGTAAGCAGGCAATAAAGCAACTAATGTTTTTCCTTCCCCAGTTTTCATTTCTGCTATATTATTTTGATTTAAAACTATTGCTCCTAAAATTTGTACATCAAACAAAGTAATATTTAATGCTCGAAAAATTGCTGTTTTCATTATTGCAAAAGCTTCAATTAAAATTTTATTTGTATCTAACTTGTTATTGTATAACTTGATTTTTAATGTTTTACTTTGTTCTTTTAGTTCTGTATCTGAATATTTTTTTAAATTTTCATATTTTTTATTAATGCTGATTACTGTTTTTTTGTACCTATTCATAGGGTTGTAAGGGAATAGTGTAAGCATTTATTTGTACCTTGCTTTATGTATTTAATTTGTTATTGAAAAAAAGCATGATTTCCGGGGAAAAAAATTCTTGTATTAAAATAAAAGAGTTATACTCATAATTTAGTTTATATTTTCTTCCCCAAATTGCTTTTTTAGATCTTAGTTCTTTTTCTAAATCTTTGCAATAAAAATAATATAATTCGTTTATATATTTATTTGTGTCTATTTTTGTTTTTATAAAAGATTGGCCAATTGGTAAATTTCTTTTAATATTATTGATTTGTAGTTCTTGTTCTTTTATTGTCCATAGTGATCTAGCAAATGTCATTTTTGTGTATATCGATGTTTCTAACCAAACATACCGAATTCGTCTTTGAATTTTGTGAACTTTTTTTTCATTTTGCTGTAGTACTGTTATTTTTATATTTTGACTTGTTAAGTACTGTATTAATCTAGTATGTGAACCTTCATTAATTACAGCAATTTTGAGTGGAGCTTTAATTAAGTGTGATATTTTATTCTTGATAAAGTTATTTTCTTTTAATGATAATATGCATATAGGATGAAATGAATTAACGTCAAATCTCATTACTTTTTATCGTGTATTAATTATATTTATCTTATTTTATTTAGTCTTTCTGTTTGTTTATTTGTTATAAGTGATTTTCCATTCATTTCTTTTGGTATTTTAATCTTTAACATATCTAGTATTGTAGGTGCTATGTCAGATAAATTGCCGTGGGATTTCAGTGTATATTTTTCAGGTTGATTCTTTTTTATTACAATAAAAGGAACTAAATTAGTACTATGTGATTTACATGGTTGATTGTGTTCATCTATCATATAATCTGCATTGCCATGGTCTGCAGTAATAATTAATGTTGCATTTACTTCTTGAATTTTGTTTAGTAATTTTTCAATACATTTATCTATTACTTCTATTGCATCAATTGTTGCTTTTAGTTTTCCTGTATGACCAACCATATCAGGATTTGCATAATTAACAACAATTAATTGATACATTTTTTTATTAATTGCATTTATTATACTTTCTGTGATCTGATATGCAGACATTTCTGGTTTTAGGTCATAAGTTTCTACTTTAGGGCTAGGTATTAGTTCTCTATCTTCACCAGGAAATGGTTCTTCTACTCCTCCATTAAAAAAATATGTTACATGTGCATATTTTTCAGTTTCAGCTAATCTTAATTGTTTAATGTTATGATTTGATATTATTTGACCTAAAAAATTTTTTTGATTAGTGTGCGGAAAAACTATCGGACATTTTATGCTTGGATCATATTCAGTGAATGTTGTAAATATTAAATTTTTAATTTTTTTGGTAATAAAGCCTTTAAAGTTAGGCTTAGCTAATGATTGTATTAATTGTCTAATTCTATCCGGTCTAAAATTAAAAAATAATATACCATCATTGTCACTTATTTTACCTTTATATATTCTTGTCGGTGTAATGAATTCATCGGATATGTCTGCTTGATAAAAATTGTTGATAATTTCTTTGTAGTTTTGGTTATTTGTGCATTGATTATTTTCTATTAGTATTTTATATGCTTTTTCTGTTCTTGACCATCTACAGTCTCTATCCATACTATAGTATCTACCACTTATAGTACAAATATTTATGTTATTGTTATTATTGATTTCTTTATTAATTATGTCTAAAAATTTAATTGCAACTTTTTCTTTTGTGTCTCTTCCATCTGTTATTAAATGCAAACACGTTTCATTTGTATATTTTTTAGTAATTTCTATAATTGCTTTTAAGTGGTCAATATGTGAGTGTACACCTCCGTTAGAGCATAATCCTATTATATGTAATTTAGATTTTCTTTCATTAATTTTTTCGCATAACTCATGAATTGTTTTATTTTTAAAAAATTCTTTAGTTTCGATTGATTTTTTTATACGTACTAAATCTTGATTAATAACTCGTCCAGCTCCAATGGTTGTGTGACCAACTTCAGAGTTTCCCATTTGATTTTTTGGTAAGCCAACATCTTCACCAGATGCGCTTAGTAGAGAGCTTGGGTTTTCTGCCCAAATTTTATCTATGTTTGGAGTATTTGCTAATTTAATTGCATTTCCTTTATTTTCTTTTGAATAGCCCCAGCCATCGAGTATTGTTAATATTATAGGATCAATTGTTGGATTATACATATCAAGCAAGTTATATGATATTTAATAATTGTAAAATTTTACGGGAATAAATAAATATTGATGATTTAGTTTATTTAAAATCTGTATATAATTATTTGTAACTAGAAATAATTTCATTAAAAATAATTATTTCTAGTTTTAATTTTTATTTCATCTATATAAGATTATAATATTTTTTCTTTGTATTATGTTTTTTAGCTTAGAACATTTATTGCATAATCTAAGTAAGTATTAGCCTCGTTTGCTGCTTGTCCTGAAAGTCCGTGAGTATTTTTGACATATTCAATAGCTTCTATATACCAGCTAGGAGATAATTCAAAGCTTCTATTAATTTCTTCTAAACCTGCAACTAAATATTCATCCATTGGACCAGTTGCTCCAACAACTAAACAGTATGTTGTCATTCTTAGGTAGTAACCAATATCTCTTGCGCATTTAGCTTTGCCAATAGCACTAGATGCATAGGTTGGACCTGGCATTTGAGTTACATATGGAAATTTTGTGTATACTGCTTGTGCTGCGCCTGTTATTAATCTTTGTGCATTAGTTGTTAATACTTTAGCTGCTTCTAAGCTTTCTGATGCTCTTTGGTAACGCCCATTAATTGATTGCAATTCTGCGTTACTTAAAAATCGACCTTGGCTATCTGCTGATGCTATAGCTTCTGTAATAGGTGTTTTCATTATTATTACTCTCCTTTAGTTTATTAATTATTCTTTATTTTTATACTACAGCAGCGGCAGCTCTATCAAAATATATACTTAGTTCAGATGTTAATGCACTACAATCTCCAGCAGTTACTCCGCTTTGTTCATTTACTATACTGATTGATGTTTCTTTCATTTTTTGTACTGCTACCGCTACTGATGAGCCTGGTGTACCAAGTGCTTGATAAGTTTCTCTTAGACCATTCAAGCATCTATCATCTAGTACGCTTGAATCTCCAGCAATCATTGAATAACTAACGTATCTTAATATAATTTCCATGTCTCTTAAGCAAGCAGCCATCCTTCTACTTGTATATGCATTACCTCCTGGCTGAATTAGTTGAGGTTGTTCAGCAAATAATGAACGTGCAGAGTTTGTTATTATTGCAGAAGCGTTAGAATTAATCTTATTTACTGCATCTAGTCTTTTATTTCCTTCTTTTATTATTGCTTCTAATGCATCAATTTGTTTATTACTCAAAAATTCACCACGCGCGTCAGCTTGTGCTACTACTTTTGCAAAAGCATCTAACATATTTATTTCTCCTATTTTTATATATTTGTCCGGTAATTATTATCTTTTTACTTTAGATATAATATTATACTATCAATGCAAAATTTATATTAAAAAATATTAACTAATTGTTTTGCTGTATATTAATATTTTTTTAGTCTTCTAAAATTTCTGGTTCTGTAATTTCGTCAACCATTTCAATAATAGCTTTAATGATTGGTTTATTAACTGGATCATCAATTATGTCTATATCTTCATATTTTCTTCTTTTTGCTCTACTAGCTACTTGTATTGTTATTTTGTATCTATTTTGTGTTAGTTCTAATAGTTCTTCTGTTTTGTATGTTATATATTGTAAATCAATTTTACTGTATTCTTCACATTTATTCATTTGATTGTTTTTGTTATATATTGTTAAACAATTTTAATTTGTACATTTTATTGAAATCTATGCAATACTATAAGAATAGTAATTTAAATGTTTATTAATTGTAATATATTTTAGATATTTTTATTTTTTAATTATATGTATTAAAATTATATTTTATTGTTTGATTATAATTTACACTCAATATATGCAAGTATCAAAAAATTTTACTTATCAACTAAGTCAGTTTTTAGGTTTTCCTTCTATAATTAACGAAAGAGACGCATGTGGAGTTGGTTTTGTTGCACAAATTAACTCTTCCCCTTCACGTAATATTGTTCTGAGTGCATTGGATGCATTGAGTTGTATGGAGCACAGAGGTGGCTGTAGCGCTGATGGTAAATCAGGTGATGGAGCAGGTATTACAACAGAAATTCCGTGGAATTTATTTTTACCTTCTCCTAATAATGATTCTCAATATACAGAGATAAAGAAATCGTTTGCTATTGCTATGATTTTTGTTATTCCTGAGTATTTTGAATATATTAAAAGTGTTTTTGAATGGATTTTAGATCAGTATAATTTTTCGATTGTTAGTTGGCGTTTAGTTCCTGTTAACTCTAGTATTTTAGGTGATAATTCTGCTAGTAATGAACCTTATATAGTACAATGTTTAGTAAAGTATAATAATGACGAAGTAGGTCAATTAGAAAAAGTTCTTTATGTTGTCAGAAAAAAAATAGAAAAAGTTATAGGTAATACTAATCCAAGTATTTATAAAGATTTTTATGTTTGTTCTTTTTCTTCTAATTTAATTACTTACAAAGGAATGTTTCGATCAGAAGCTTTATCTGATTATTATCTTGATTTACAAAATGATAATTACTGTAGTAGATTTGCATTATATCATAGAAGATTTAGTACTAATACAATGCCCAAGTGGTCATTAGCTCAACCTATGCGTTTTATTGCTCATAATGGAGAAATTAATACTCTTTTAGGTAATCTTAATTGGACTAAGTCAAGAGAACCATTATTTCTTAATAGTTTATGGAGTCATAATTCGCAAGATTTAATGCCTATAACAAATTTATTTAATAGTGATTCAGCTAATTTAGATGCACTATTTGAATTATTAATAAAATCTGGTAAAGAACCTGAAGAAGCTTTAATGATTCTAGTTCCTGAAGCTTATCATAATCAACCTTCTTTAAAGTCTTTTCCAGAGATAGTTGACTTTTATGAATATTATAGTAATTTACAGGAACCATGGGATGGCCCCGCTTTGGTTGTTTTTAGTGATGGTAAAAAAGTTGGTGCTACTTTGGATAGAAATGGCTTAAGACCTGCTAGGTATTTTATTACTGATGATGGTTTAGTTTCATTATCATCTGAAACAGGTATTTTTAATGTTGGTTCTTCTAAAATACTTCATAAAGGTCGTTTAGGTCCAGGACAAATGTTCTCTGTTGATTTATTTAATAATTTAATTTTAGAAAATTTAGTTATTAAAAAGCAGATATCACAAAAATTTCCTTATAAGTTATGGTTACAAAATCAAACTACTAAAATTGAATGCCAGAGCTATGAATCTAGTACTGAATCAGATTTAAGTTATATTTCTCGTTTACATACAGCTTTTGGTTATTCTAATGAAGATGTTGAGTTAGTTATTGAGCATATGGCTAGTTCTGCAAAGGAGCCAACTTTTTGTATGGGAGATGATATTCCTTTAGCAGTATTATCTCGTAAGCCTAGACTTATTTATGATTATTTTAAACAGCGTTTTGCTCAAGTAACTAATCCGGCTATTGATCCATTGCGTGAAAGTTTAGTTATGTCATTGATTACTCATTTAGGTCCTAAAAGTAATTATTTAGAACCTAATGAACAAATGGCAAAATCTATTTCTTTAAATTCGCCAATAATTAATGAAAAAGAATTATTGTTAATTTCTAAAAGTATATTTAAAGTTTCTTCAATTAATACTTTCTTTCAACTTGATTCTTCTATTCAAAGTTTTAATAAACAAATTGAAATTATTTGTAATCAATGTATTTTAGAGATAAATTGTGGAACACAAATAATCATTTTGACTGATCGTGTAAATATACTAAATGAAAATAATATTTTTATTCCACCTTTATTAGTTATTGGTGCTGTTCATCATTATTTAATAAAAGAAGGATTAAGGCATAAAGTTTCATTAATTGTTGATACAGGTCAATGCTGGAATACTCATCACCTTGCTTGTTTAATAGGTTATGGTGCTAGTGCTGTTTGTCCTTATCTTGCTTTTCTGACTGTTCGTCAGTGGTGGCAAAATCCTAGAACTCAGAAATTTATGATTAATGGAAAGCTTCCTAAAATTACAATTGAAGAATCACAAAGTAATTATCGTAATGCAATTGAAAAAGGATTATTAAAAATTCTTTCTAAGATGGGTATCTGCTTAATATCTAGTTATCATGGTGCCCAAATTTTTGAAATATTAGGTTTAGGAAATGATTTAGTTGATTCTTCTTTTCTTAATACAACTTCAAGATTAAGTGGGATAAATGCTGTAGAATTTTTTAATCAGACTTTATCTATATATATTCTTGCTTTTGTTCCTAAATTACCAAAAAAATTACCTAATTTAGGTTATGTACAATATAGGCCTGGTGCAGAATATCATGTAAATAATCCAGAAATGTCAAAAATTTTACATAGGGCAGTACGTAATTCCGATATTACTTTATATAATAAGTATAAATCCTTGTTACAAGATAGAGAACCTTCTAATTTAAGAGATATGCTGTCAGTAGTTAGTAATAAAAAAAGCCTTAATATTGATGATGTTGAGTCAATTGATTTGATATTAAATCGCTTTTGTACTGGCGGTATGTCTTTAGGTGCTTTATCTAGAGAAACTCATGAGACTTTAGCTATAGCGATGAATAGAATTGGTGGAAAGTCTAATTCTGGTGAAGGTGGTGAAGATCCTATGCGATTTAAAGAAATTAATGATATTAATACTTCTGGAGTTTCAACAAGTTTTTCTCATCTTAAAGGATTAAAACATCATGATATTGCTAGTTCTGCGATTAAACAAATAGCATCAGGTAGATTTGGTGTAACTCCTGAGTATTTAGTAAATGCTAAACAATTAGAAATTAAGATTGCACAAGGTGCAAAACCTGGAGAAGGTGGTCAGTTACCAGGCAAAAAAGTAAGTCATTATATAGCTACTTTAAGAAATTGTAAACCTGGTGTAACTTTAATTTCTCCTCCACCTCATCATGATATTTATTCTATTGAAGATTTAGCTCAGCTTATATTTGATTTGCATCAAATTAATCCAAATGCTAGCGTATCTGTTAAGTTAGTTGCTTCAGTTGGTATTGGAACTATTGCTGCAGGTGTTGCTAAAGGTAATGCTGATATTATACAAATTTCTGGTCATGATGGTGGTACTGGTGCATCTCCTTTGAGCTCTATTAAGCATGCAGGTATTCCCTGGGAGCTAGGTCTTACTGAAGTACATCAAACATTAGTAGAGAATAATTTAAGAAATAAGGTTATTTTAAGAGTAGATGGTGGTTTAAGAACAGGTCAGGATATTATATTAGCAGCTATTATGGGTGCAGAAGAATTTGGTTTTGGTACTATTGCAATGATTGCTACTGGTTGTGTAATGGCTAGAATATGTCATACCAATAATTGTCCTGTTGGTGTTGCTACCCAAAGGCAAGATTTAAGAAATCGTTATCCTGGTATACCAGCTGATTTAGTTAACTTTTTTACTTATATAGCAGAAGAGGTTAGAGAAATTTTAGCTAATTTAGGTTATAAGAGCTTAGAAGAAATTATTGGTAGAACTAGTTTGTTATCTCTCAATTCCAAAAAATTGATGAAAACAAATAATTTAAATTTAGATGTTTTATTAAATTGTAATGATTCAAATAAGAAATTAAATTTTCATCATAAAATAAATGATAATGGTCAAGTATTAGATGATTATATTTTAAATGATAATAATTTATTAAATGCAATTAATTCTCAGTTAACTGTTATTAAGAATGTTTCAATATCGAATACTGATAGATCAGTTGGAGGTAGAATTGCTGGTCTAATAGTAAAGAAATATGGTAAACAAAATTTTAAAGGTAATTTGCAAATTAATTTTACTGGCATTGCAGGTCAAAGTTTTGGTTCTTTTATTTGTCATGGAATATATTTAAGTTTAGTAGGTGAAGCAAATGATTATGTTGGTAAAGGTATGAATGGTGGAGAAATTATAATTTCTCCAGTTTCTCAATATAAGGATCATGCTTCAAGTTTTGTTATTATTGGTAATACTTGTTTATATGGTGCAACAGGTGGTTATTTATTTGTTAATGGTCAAGCTGGAGAAAGATTTGGAGTTCGTAATTCTGCAGCTGAATCTGTTATAGAAGGAGTTGGTGATCATGCTTGTGAGTATATGACAGGAGGTTTAATTGTCGTTTTAGGATTAGCAGGTCGTAATATTGGTGCTGGAATGACAGGAGGTTTAGCGTATTTTCTAGATGAAGATGATGATTTTATGTCTAAAGTTAATTTAGAAATAGTTAAAGTTCAGAAAGTCATAACGAAAGAGGCTGAAGAGAGTTTATTAGATTTAATTGAATTGTATGAAATTAAAACTAAAAGTTTAAAAGCAAAAAAAATTCTTCATAATTGGAAGGATTATTTGCATCGTTTTTGGCAAATTGTTCCACCTTCTGAAGAGAATACTCCTTTAACTAATGTTGAATACTCTTCATATTCAAGCATACTTAGTTAAAGTGCTATTTTATTTTTTGCTAAATTTTTCTTAATATATGATAATACTGTATGTTGAATAATACTTTTTATATTATTTTATAAGTTATGTTATTGTGAGTAGATATTTTATTATTTATATTAAGGAATAGTTAAAACCATATGGCACATAGTGTAAAAGTTTATGATACTTGTATTGGGTGTACTCAATGTGTTCGTGCTTGTCCTTGTGATGTATTAGAAATGGTTCCATGGAATGGTTGTAAAGCTGGTCAGATAGCTTCTGCTCCTAGAACCGAAGATTGTATTGGTTGTAAAAGATGTGAAACAGCTTGTCCGACAGACTTTTTAAGCGTTCGTGTTTATTTAGGTGCTGAAACTACTCGTAGTATGGGACTAACATATTAAATTAATAAATATTAATTATTAAGTTTAATAATTATTTAAGTATAAATATTTTCATTTATACTTAAGTAATTACTTTTTGTTATTTTTTATTTTAAAATACTTTGAACTAATCATTCTTTTTATGAATTTATCTAACATTCAATTATATAATTCTTTTAAATCTAAAAAAGTAGTTAAAGTTATTACCGGTATTCATAATACTAATATTTATCAAATTGCTCAAATGGCTCAAGCAGCTAATTTAGCTAACGCAACTTATTTAGATGTTAGTGCTAATGCTCAAATAGTGAAGTTTTTAAAATCTTTTTCATCTTTACCATTGTGTATTTCTTCTATTGATCCGATTGATATTTATAATTGTGTTTTAGCAGGAGCAGATTTGGTTGAGGTTGGCAACTATGATATTTTTTATAGTAGAGGTATTTATATTAATTCTGTTCAATTAATAAAGCTTGTAAAAGAAATAAAATACTTAGTTGGTAATATTGATATCTGTGTTACTATACCTTATCATCTTAATTTAAATGAACAAATAAAGTTAGCGCAGGATTTAAAAAACTTAGGTGTAAATATTTTGCAAACTGAAGGTGTTTTTTTTTATAATGTATCAAAGAGCTTATCAAAATTGACAAATTCTTTATCATCCTCTTTGATTTCAACATATTTTTTATCTAAGCATGTTGATATCCCAGTTATTACAGCTTCTGGAATTACTAGTTTATTTGCTTCTATGCCAATAAAATATGGAGCTTCTGGAATTGGTATAGGCTCAGCAATAAAATACAGCAATAATGTAATTGATATGGTTAATATTATTAATGAAGTTAAGTCTTCTATGTATATTAATTCTTTCAAGAACTATCTTGATATTAATAAAACTAAAATTTATATTAATAATAATAACAGAGTATCAATATAGTAAATTTATATAATATATGAATAATTTTTCTAATATTAATCGTTACTATTTTATTACTCATTTTAAAAAGTTTTTAAGTATATTAATTTTTATTCTTTTTACTATCATTTTTGTTGTTTCTTTTATTGGTTTAAAACAGGATAATGGTTATTCTTTATTTCTTGAGTTTAATGATGCATATGGATTAAAAGAAGGTACAAGCGTAAACTTAAGAGGTGTGAAGGTTGGTTATGTTAGTCGTGTAGCTATTCATTTCAATAAAGTTATTGTACTGTTAAATATTAACAAGCGTAATCATCTGATTCATAAAAATTCTATATTTGAAGCTACTCAAGTTGGTTTATTTAATGATATAGTAGTTAATATTACACCGCTAGAAAATATTGAATCTAAAAATTTTATGTCTACTTTTATTTTAGATCAAGATTGTAGTTCTTTGTCTATTATATGTCCTAATTCTTATATTAAAGGATATAAAGGCATTAATTATGATGATTTGATAAGAGCAACAACTAGAATTTCTCAAAGATTTGATGATCCACGTTTTTTTAACTTATTTTATTTATTATTAAAAAATGGTATTAATATTTCGGATGAAGTCTTATTTTTTATTAATAATTCATCAGCTCTATTTTATTTATTTTATCAATTGATGAACTTAATATTATTAAAGTCCTTTTTTTTATAATGTTTTTAAGTTTATTTAAAAATTTATTATTAACTTATTTAGAATTATTTATTGTATTTATGGTTTCTAGAAAAGTATTGACTCTTAATTTTTTAAAGCCAGTATTAGAATTTGAGTCTAGGTTAAAACAATTGGAAAAAATTTTGTATTCATCTACTCAATTTCATTTTTCTTTTTCTATTGAACAAGAAATTAAACAACTTCAGATTGATGTAAATGATATTAAAAATAATTTATTTAGTTCTTTGACTCCATTACAAAGATTGCATTTAGTACGTCAATCTGATAGACCTACAACATTAGATTATATTGCTTCTATGATGGATGAATGGGTCGAATTACATGGTGATAGAGGTGGTAATAATGATGCTGCTATTGTTACAGGTATAGGTAGTTTAAATTCAAAAACAGTTATTTTTATAGGCCACCAAAGAGGTAAAGATACCAATGATAATGTTATTAGAAATTTTGGAATGGCTTCTCCAGGTGGATATCGTAAATCTCTTCGATTAATGAAACATGCTAATAGATTTAATTTTCCTATTTTAACTTTTATTGATACGCCTGGTGCTTGGGCCGGTATTGAAGCCGAAGAACTAGGACAAGGTGAAGCTATTGCAGTAAATCTTAAAGAGATGTTTTCTTTTGATGTTCCAATTATATGTACTGTTATTGGAGAGGGAGGTTCAGGAGGAGCTTTAGGTATTGGAGTTGGAGATGTTGTTTTAATGCTTGAGTATGCTGTATATACTGTTGCAACTCCTGAAGCATGTGCTGCAATTTTATGGAAAGATAGTACTAAATCTCCGATTGCTGCAGAGTCATTAAAAATAACGTCTTCTGATTTAAAATTATTAGGTATTATTGACGATATTGTTAAAGAGCCTGTAGGTGGCTCTCAATCTAATCCTGTGCAAGCTTTTAACTATCTCAAAGATAAAATTATTTTAAAATTAAATTTTTTGTTATCTTTATCTAGTGAAAAAAGAAAAAAAATGAGATATCATAAATTTCGTAAAATTGGTCAATTTTATGAATCTCCTTTGACATTAAGTTAGTCTTTAATTTTCTATCTTAATTTTTAATTTAAGATAGAAAATTAATACTTCTTAGTCCTAAAATTGTACCAGCTCCAATAATATGTCCTAAGCTTGTAGTTGCAAGTAATTCAGGTAATCCAAGTCCTTCTAAACCTAATACTGGCATCGATGGTCCTAAACCTCGTATCTTTATTGCGTATCTACCAATTCCGATACTAATTAAATTACACAATATCATGATAATTGCAATTTTTGCTGACCATAAGTCATTCATTGAGATAATTTTGAATATGCTATAACTATTAGGTTCCATGAGTTGATTATATATATTTTTATTTTTTAGATAACACGATTATAATTATAATTGAATTTGTTCAATTATTTACTTTATATAAGATATATTAAGTTTTTATGATAATAACCATCCATAGCTATGTAAACCTTTACCAAGAAAATTGACACCTAAATAACATATCCATATTATGATAAACCCTAATGATGCTATAATTGCAGGTTTTTTTCCATTCATTTGTTTATTTAACCGAGAATGTAAATATATTGCAAATATTATCCAGGTTATTAATGCCCATGTTTCTTTTGGGTCCCAACTCCAATATGTTCCCCATGCATCGTTAGCCCATACAGCTCCTGAAATAATTCCTACGGTTAGTAAAGGAAAACCTAATCCGATTATTCTATAACTTAGGTTGTCTAATGATTGCATTAGACTTATTCTATTAATTGAGTTTTTATTATCAATTTTTTGAAGTATTTGGTTGGTATCATTTATTTCATATTGAAATAAAACTTTTTTAAAATTATTATTTGAATTACCTTGTATATTAATTGTTTTATTGCTAGAAATGACTAAAAATAATATAGAAAGTAAACATCCAATAATTAAAGTGGCATAACTTATGATCATAACTGTTACGTGCATCATTAGCCAATTTGACTTTAAAGCGGGTACTAAAGGACTAGCTACTTTTAATTCATTTGGTAATGATAAGCTTGTAAATGCAACTATAAAAAGTACTATTGGAATAGTAATTGCACCAATGAGTTTATTTTTGGTTTTATTTTCTATTAATATTTGAATAAATGTTATTGACCATGCTAAAAAAATCATTGATTCATATAAATTGCTTAATGGAAAATATTTATTATAGATCCATCTTGTAAGTAAAGATAGTGCTAACATGATATTAATTAGAATACTTAAACTTATACATAAGTAATTTATTTTAGTATTATGAGTTATGATCAAGTTTAACCAATAAATAATTAATCCTATAAGCAATAGTCCAAATGATATATTGATTAAAGTATTTTCTATTAAGTTTGTATCCATTGTTTTTCATTATCATTTTAAATTTTGTGCTTATAAGATATATTATAATTTATAAAACTTGATTCATGTACCTATAATTTGTAAAAAAAAATCGAAGTTCTTAGTTAAGAACTTCGATTTTTTTATTATTAGCTTATTAAGTATTTTAATTTAGATTAAAGAATTAATTAAGTAATCTAATGCTGTACAGAATTCAACACCAGCTTGTGCACTCATGTCTCTAGGAATACATAATCTATCTCTAGTAAATACAAGTGATGCAACATATGCTGCGCTAGGAAGATTTAAAGCTCTATAAACTTCGCGAGCTCCAGCGATTCCCCATTCATCAAGTGGACCTGTTCCGCCTACAACAAGACTATAATTAATTAAACGCATATAGTGATCAATATCTCTATAACATTTATTAATTTTTTCTTGGTTTTCACCAGCTTCTCCAGGATTTTTTAAATACCCATATTTACTGAAGCATGCATCTCCTGATTCTTTTACTACTGCTTCATGATTTGAACCTAATTTTTCTGCAGCTTCTAGTCTTGCTGCAGCACGTTGAATATTTCCTTGTACTGATTGTAAGTCAGAAGTAGATGGGTAGCGTCCTGCAGCATCTGCAGCGCTAATTGTAGTAGTGATAACTGATTTCATGTTTATCTCCTAAATCTTATTTCTTGATGATTTAATGTTGTTTGTAATTAAATTGTTTTTAATTTTAGCTAATTGCTGCAACAACTCTATCGCAGTAGCTAGCTACTTCTGATGCTAACGCAGTACAGTCGCCTTCAGCAACTTCAATTTTTCTTTTAGGCGCAGTATTATTAACAAAACAAACTGCTGCTGCTTTCATTATGCAGATAGTTCTAACAGAAGAATTTGTTGGTACACCAAGAGCAATATAAGTTTCTTTTAATCCATTTAAACAACGATCTTCTAATACAGATGCATCGCCTGCAAGAAGAGCATATGATACGTAACGTAAAATAATTTCTCCATCTCTTAAACAAGCTGCCATACGACGATTAGTGTAACAATTTCCACCTGGAGTAATTAGACCTGGGTTTTCACAAATCATTCCAGAAACAGCATCAGAAACTATACAACTAGAATTAGAAACAATATAGTTTACTGCGTCTAAACGTTTGTTTCCATCATTAATAAATGTTTTTAGTGCTTGTAAATCACTTCCGCTTACATATGCTGCTTTCGAATCTGAATTTACTACAACTCTAGAAAATGCATCAAGCATTGAGCTCTCCTTAATATTGTTATTTTCTGTTGGTATTTAAAAAATGCCAGGTTTCAGCTGTTGCTTTTAACTAGCTGATGTATGTGTATCGAGTTATAATATAAAAGATCTATGTATTAAATATATAACAAATTAATATTAATTAATATTTAATGAAATTTTTTAGTTGATATTATTTTTAATACAATATTTGATTACATTATCTTTAATCATCATATCTTTTAGTACATTTATGAAATATCTTTTTGTGTTTTTATTATCTAATGTATTTATTTTATTTATGTATAGTGCTATTTTAAATTCTTGTTCTAAAGTTAATCTATTGATATTAGTCATTCTAATTTTATTTTTTATAATATTTTAAACAAAATTTTTTAGTTAAATTTATGTTATTAGTTTAAATTTCAGTATAATATTGTTATAAACTTTGTTTTATTGCATTAGTATAAAATAATTTATTTGTTATATTGATGAGCTAAAATATCTATTTATTTGGCTTCTTATTTATCTAGTATACTAATATAATAAAAAAATTTATTGTTTTTATTAGTTTAGAATTCACATGGAGACTAGTTTATGTCTATTCCTATTTTAAAATATTCTTTGTCAACTCATAATCATAGAGTTAATAGTTTTGAGTTTCTAGCAGGAGAAGAGCAACCTAAACTTTATACGACAGAAAATTTGCCTTCTTCTATTGAGGTAGATGAAATTATCTGGGCATGTTATAGACAGATATTTAGCGAACACCAAACATTATCTATTACTAGGCAACCTTTTTTAGAATCTCAATTGCGATTTAGTCAAATTACAATTAAAGATTTTATTAAAGGTTTACTATTATCATCTCAATTTCGTTATTTAAACTACGATGTTAATAATAATTACCGTTTTGTTGAGCTTTGTGTTCAACGTATTCTAGGAAGAGATATTTATAATGAGAGAGAAAAGCTTGCATTTTCTATTTTAATAGGTTCTAAGGGATTAGAATGTTTTATTGATTTACTTTTAAATAGCGAAGAGTATTTAGAAAATTTTGGGGATAATACTGTTCCTTATCAAAGAAGGCGAATTATTTTTCAACGAAATAAAGGAGAAATCCCTTTTAATTTAAAAACTCCTCGTTTAAATTATAGCTTTCTTCCTAAGCAATTTATGCCTCAAATATCTTGGTCAGGTCCTATTCGTAGATTTAGACCTCAAGAGCAGATACCAAAAGCTGGTGATCCAGCATTATTTTTAAGTATGTTAAATGATATTTCATTTATATAAAGAATTATAATATTTTTTATTTACAGCTTTGTATCAGAGATGCTTAATTGTCTATTAATGTATCCATGTAGTTTTAAAATAGTAATTATGCAACTCTCTGATACTTAATATATTTGAGTAAAAATAGTTAAAATATTAACTACCTAGTTTGAATGCATCTACAAATAATCCATATATAATTCCTACTTTTATATTATTTATTAGTTTTAGTATTAAAATTTTATCTATGTTTTTTGTTTTATATACAAACTTATTGATTAATTCATTTATTGTTACAATAATTGAGCCACTTATTATGTTCCAATCTCCTGTTTGTGCTGGTATTGTTGATAAAATATTTGCAAAAAAAAACCTAACATTAAGCTAAGTATACTTACATTAAATAACATAAAATCGTAGTATAATTCTTTTTTTAAAAATTCAATTAGATTAAAATATCTATTCACTATATTTTGTATAATTTTTATATATTTTGTTCACTTAAACTTAAACTGATATATTCAAATGGTTGAATACAAATTTGTTGATTTTGCTTACTATTGTTTTGATTTTTTACTTCATTATTTACTACTTCTTTTAGTATTTCAACACTTCTAATTATTGGTCCGATTGGAACATTTAATGATAAATATGTTTCTTTTAAACCATCTAATAGTCTTTCATTTAATAAATCAGTATTTCCTGCAATTAATGAATAGCTTGCATAGCGTAAGTAATAGTCAATATCTCTTAAGCATGTGGCATATCTTCTTGTTGTATAAGAATTACCTCCTGGTCTTAATAATTCTGGTTGTTCTGAATATAGTCGATTGGCTGTTTCTTTAACTATTTTAGAAGAGTTGCTTGCAATTATTTCTGTAACTTTTAATCTATCTATTGCTGAGTTTAGATATGTTTCTATCTCTTGTATACCTATTTTGTCTAAATATTTGCCTGTTATATCGTATTTATTTAAAACATTAGTTATCGCATCTTGCATAATTTTGTCCTCATGACATTTAATTGTTTATTTAATATTGTGTTTTTTATATATAATATAATTAAATTTTTGTACTAAAATTTAATTTATTTATGTTTTGATAGATAATAGTTATGTTATGATTCGTATTCTTAATCAAGAAAAAGTTGAAATTTATTGTTTTAATCAAATTAATAACAATAAAACTATTTATACTTATCCTATTTGTTTTGTAACCTATTGTGTTGATATTGATCGACTGTTTATTTTATTATCAATGTCTATTATCATTCAACATCTTTGTACATCTCATAAGTTATATTTAGGTAAAGAAATTTTGAAGGCTAATATTTGTACTAGTTTAAAACAATTGTATATTCAAAGTTAATATTTCTCATTTTATAAATTATAACTTATGGTATAATTTATTGACTTATATCACTTAAATATACAGGCATGTAACTCAGTGGATAGAGTACCAAATTCCGACTTTGGTGGTCGAAGGTTCAAATCCTTCCTTGCCTATATTTATAGTAAACTTGTAGTTTTTTAACTAAAAAATTATAATAATTAATAAAACTAGGGACTGAAAGGATTTCTACATATTGATATTTTAGTTATTTTTTATTTAACTTATCAAATTTATTAATGTTTTATATATTTATTAACAGAATAAATATGAAATATATAAATATATAAATAATAATAGTAGTTTAATTGCAAAACATAATATTATCTCTTTTTCTAAAAATTTATCCGTAGCATAAATTTTTAGAATCTTAAATTTTATTTTCTTGCTTCAATTTATGAATTTATTGAAAGAATGCTCTAACTGTGAAGTGTCAGTATATTTTGTATAATTATTAATTTTTTGGTTAGTAAAGTATTAAAGAATTTGAATTTAAAGTTTTAGTTAGATATTTATAAATTAATTACTATATTGATATGGACGTGGGTTCAAATCCCACCAGTTCCAACATGTATAATTTCTTATTTCATTAATGAAATTTTATTTTTTGTTACTTCAATGATTAATGTTTGTTGTAATATTTTTTATTATTATATATTTTTATGTATACTTAATTATTATTTATGGTTAAATTTGATGATTTTATTTAATTTCATTCTATTGTATAAACTTGGGCAAAACCATATTAAAACTCAAAAGTTTTGTCAGCAAGAATTTAAGTACGACTCTCGTGACACTACTAATGAACATTCAAAACTTTTTTTTCATAATATTTTGATATCAAAAACTAATTTTGATAATGGGGAAGTATCTGATAATTTACTTGTTAAAGAAATTGAAAATAAAAATTTGCTTGTGCGTAATTTTTGGCAAAAATTTATTAATAAGTATTTGCAAGAAACAATTTTTCTTTCACCTTCAAATGCTATATCTAATAATTATATCCTTAAACTAAAAACATCCGGTTTATCTGTTTATAAAAATAGTGAGTATAAAAGTTTTTTATATAAATTTAGTAAAGACCTTCTTAGCGGTAAAGTTAATGTTATTACTAATAATATTGATAATTTTACTACTCTTATTCCTATAAAAAAAGATAATATTTATTTAAAATATAAATGGTTAAAATCTTTTAACGTTAAAAATTTCATATTTTCTAATTTTAAAAAAGATCTCAATAATATTTTTAGAAATAGTACTTTAAAGTTATTTAACTTTTCACTTCCTTTGTTTGTTGTTATTAATGATAATCAAGAAATTGTTGTTTCTGAATCCGTTGATCAATTATCAAAAAGTAGATTTTTTCTGAATAGATTCAGTTACTTTATTAATTCAAATGAACAAAGTAAAAATTTATATGTTGGTTTATTATTTGTTAATCCACAAGATGCTATAGAATATAAAAATTATATTAAGGCTAATTGTTACAACTCAACTTTATCAAATAACATTAGTGTTGTTCCTGCAAATATGCAATTATATTACAAATTAATGATGTTAAGAAATAGAAATATTGAATTTAGGTTAATACCTGACTTAACAGAAATTAGTCATCTTATATCTAAATATAAAAAATATAAACATATTTCTTTTAATATAAAACAAAAATATAGTAATAATTCTTTTCAGGGACAGCCTGTTTATTTAATTAAACCTATTTATGTAAAGAAAAAATTTTCTAATTATTTTAAAAAATTAGAATATTTATATTCTTTTAAAAAAGATCAAATGAACTTGAAATATGAAGCTGCTTTTCTTAATTATAAAACTTTAATAGGTGCATGGAAAAAATTTAAGCAAGATAATTCTGATTATAATTTACCCTCTACACCAGATATATCTGTTTTAAACTTTGAAACTTTTATTCAAGAAAAAAATTATAGTAATATAATTTTTTTGCCTTCATTACAAACATATAATTTTATACAAAAATATTCATATATAAGTTTAGAACATACATCTGGATTAAAATTTTGGTTATTAAATAAAAGTGTATTTTTAAAAACATTTGTTATTAGAGTTTTTTGGTCTCTTACAAGTAGGCAACCAACTAACTGGTAGAATTATTTATTTACATAATTTTAATTCATTAGTTTGAGTATTATTTTCTAGAATAGTACTCAACTACAAGTAGTTCATTGAGTTGTAATCCTACATAATCTCTTTCCACAATTCCATTCACTTTTGCTGATAAAGTATCTTTTTCAAATGTTAAGTGATTTGGTAAGCTAATTAAATTTGGATACTCCATATATTTTTTAATCATTTTATTTGATGAGTTTTTGTTTTTAATTTTAATGATATCACCGGGTTTACATTCATAGCTAGATATAGATACTATTTTATCATTAACTAGAATATGTTTATGATTAACAAGTTGTCTAGCTGCTGGTATAGTTGGCGCAAGTCCAAGTCTAAATAATGTATTATCTAGTCTCATTTCTAAAATTTGTAGTAGAATTACTCCTGTTGATCCTTGAACCTTTTTAGCTTTTTTAATATTTTTTAGTAGTTGTTTTTCACTGATTCCATAATTATATCTTAATTTTTGTTTTTCTTCTAATCTTAAAGCATATTCTGAAGGTTTACGTAATTGTTGTCCATGTTCACCAGCTGGAGCTATTTTTTTACTATGTTTTCTAGTTAACCCTGGTAAATCGCCTAATCTTCTTATTATTCTTAGTCTTGGTCCTCTATAACGAGACATATTAAAATATTCCTATTATTTATGTTTACTATTTATATGCAGTCATTTTATTCTATTTTGTTATGAAGAGAACATATTTTTATATTTTATTTTTTTGTAGGTGCTAAAATCATTGTAATATTTTTTCCATCTTTAATTGGTATTTGTTGTACAATAGATATTTCATTTAAATCTTGTGCCATCTTGTTTAATAATTCAATTGCTAAATTAGTATGCTGGACTTCTCTTCCTCGAAATGTAATTGTTGTTTTGACTTTATCTCCTGATTGTAGAAATCTTAATGCTTGATTTAATCTGACTTGATAATCATGATTTTCAATTTTATATCTCATTTTAACTTCTTTAATAGCCGCATTATGTTGTTTCTTTTTAGCTTCTTTTGCTTTTTTCTCTTGACTAAATTTATATTTACCATAATCAATTATTTTACATACAGGGGGATTAGATTTATCGCTTATCACAACTAAATCTAATCCTTGATTTGAAGCAATTGACATTGCTTCTTCGGATGAACATATTCCTAATTGTTTACCTAAGTAATCTATGAGACGTACTTGAGGATAATTAATTGACTCATTTACTAAAGACTCATTCTCGTATTTTTTTTTCAATGATTGTTGGATTTAACCTTATTAAAATTTTTATACTTTTCAATTTATTTTAACTTATTGGTAAATACATGTAAATTATTATAACATTAAATATATATTTATCTATATTTTTTAGTTTACTAAGGAAGATATTATGAAACATACACTTTCTGTTCTCGTTGAGGATGAGTCTGGTGTTTTGTCTAGAATATCTGGTTTATTTGCGAGAAGAGGATTTAATATTGATAGTTTAGCTGTTGGTCAGACAGAAAAAAAAGGCATATCAAGAATAACTATGAGTATTAGAGGTGATAATCGAACAATTGAACAATTGATTAAACAATTACATAAACTGATTAATATTCTAGATGTTCAGAATGTTACTCATATTCCTTGTGTTGAACGTGAATTAATGTTAATAAAAATTTCTGCTCTACCTGAACATAGATCTCATATTTTAGAAATTGCTAATATATTTCGAGCAAAAATTGTAGATATTTCAAATGTCTCTTTAACATTAGAAATAACTGGAGACCCAGGAAAAATTTTTGCTATTCAACAAATTTTAAATCAATATAATATCCTTCAAATAGCAAGAACTGGCAAGATAACATTAGTTAGGGAATCTAATGTAAATACTGAGTTATTAAAAACATCATTAGAATATAATATTAATAATTTATATAGTTAATGTAAATAATATCTATATCTTTTTAGATCAACATGCTTTAATTAAAAAGTTAACCAGTTACCTGGTTTTTCTATGAATGATGAGCATTCTTGTAAATCCCAGTCTAAATAAATATTTAAATACTTTTTATTGATATTAACAATAATAATTGTATTCATTGGTATAAAGTAATTTGATATATACTTAATTTTATTATCTTTATGTTGTTTCTCTATGAATTCATATGTTTTACATCTATGAATATGTCTACAATTTATGCATATACACATTTGATTTCTTTTAGTTGGTAATATAAAGTATCTTATAAATTTTTTTTTTTAATCAATGGGGATGGAGGGACTTGAACCCTCACGATCAATTAAAGATCAACAGATTTTAAGTCTGTTGTGTCTACCATTCCACCACATCCCCATATTTTTTTATTTATTACTAGGCGGTACCCAGATTCGAACTGGGGATAAAGAATTTGCAATCCTCTGCCTTACCACTTAGCTATACCGCCTAATTATTTTTATATATAAGTAATATATATAAAGATACACAATTAATTTATCTAATTTTTGTATAAATTGTCAACAATTTAGTTAATTTAATTTAAATTTGATTAAATAATCTACTTTTCATTATGTCTTCTGATTGTATAGTAATTAAATCTGATTTTGTTAATATTTTATCTCCACTAGAAAAAATTCGATTAGCTTGTCTCATTCTAGCTCTATCAATTGCATTTCTAATACTTCTCGCATTTGCAAAATGTGGCTGCTTCATTCTTCTATCTGCATAATCTAATAATACTTCATCAGCATCTTTTGCAAATTGATACTGTTGTTCTTCTAACATCAATTTAGCTATTTCAAGTAATTCCTGAGCAGTGTAATCTGGAAAATCAACATGATTTGTTACTCTTGATGATAATCCTGGATTAGATTCATAAAATTTATCCATTTTTTCTTTATAACCTGCAAAAATTACGACTAAGTCATCTCTTTGATTTTCCATTACTTGAAGTAAAATTTCAATTGCTTCAGCACCATAATCTCTTTCATTATCTGGTTTATATAAATAATAAGCTTCATCTATAAAAAGTACGCCACCCATTGCTTGTTTTAAAACTTCTTTTGTTTTTGGAGCTGTATGACCAATATATTGCCCAACTAAATCATCTCTTGTTACTGTTAATAAGTGACCTTTTCTTATATAATTTAATCTGTGTAAAATATCTGACATTTTCATTGCAACTGTTGTTTTGCCTGTACCAGGACTGCCAGTAAATGACATATGTAATCCAGGACTACCTGAAACTAAATTTAATTGATTTCTTAAGCGATCGATAAGTAATAACGCAGCAATTTCTTTAATACGAGTTTTTACTGGTTTTAATCCTATGAGTTCTTGTTCAAGTTCGTCTATAATTTCTTGTATTTTTGTTTTGTCATATTCTTCTTTTAGATTTAATAGAGTATTTTCTGTTTTTTGTGTAGTCATAGTTTTAAACTTGAATTTTTAATTTATTTGTATTTAAAAGAATGTAATAATTGTATTATTAATTACATTCTTTAATTTAATTAAATTATTTATTTAATTTATTATTATTAATATCTAGAGCCTTCTGGTTTGCTTGTAGCATAACTACGGAAACAGTATTTTTGGTTTCTACCAATATCTTCTGTTCTTACTAATTCAAATCCAGGTTCAAGAGATGGTCTATTAACAATAAAAGATAGTACGCAACTCTCAACACCTCTTGTATTATCAAATGCGTTTAATTTTACATAACAATTTGAACATTGTTTACGGCAACTATTTATTTCATACATAATAGTTGCTGCATCTTTAACATCAAATAAAGGTAAACCCCATAATTCCCAATAATTATTTCGAGGATGAGGATCATCAGTATATTCAATATTAATAGCCCAGCTTTGAGAAATAGCGTAGTTTAATTGGCTTTTGATTTGTTCGTCAGTTAGGTCAGGTAAAAAGGAAAAAGTTCCTTGAGTTAATCTCACTTTTCTATACTCCTTATAATGATTAATGTTTGTTGATAGATGCTAGCTTATTGTAAATAATTAACTATCTAAATATATATTCAATATTAATTATTTTTTAAATTTAAACATTAGCTGTTGGAGTTTCTACAAAGTCAGCTGTATCTGTAGAAGTATAGTTAAATGTAATATCTTTCCATAAATCTAATGCTGTTTGTAGAGGACCGCATGTTTTTGCTGCATCTTGTAGTATTTGAGGTCCTTGTGCTACATAATCACGACCTTCATTACGCGCAATTACCATTGATTCTAAAGCTACACGATTTGCTGTTGCACCTGCTTGTATTCCATCAGGATGTCCAATTGTACCACCTCCAAACTGAAGAACAACATCATTGCCCAGATAATCTAGTAGTTGATGCATTTGACCACAATGGATACCGCCTGAAGCAACTGGAGTTACTTTACGTAAAGATGCCCAGTCTTGTGTAAAAAATATACCTTGAGGTAAATTTACATCTAAGTATGGTTCAAGTAAAGTGTTATAGAATCCTTTAATCATTAAAGGATCTCCTTCAAGTTTTCCTACTACCGTACCAGCATGAATATGGTCTACACCAGCCATACGCATCCATTTACAAATAACTCTAAAATTCATTCCATGAATTTTTTGACGAGAATAAGTTGAATTACCAGCTCTGTGTAAATGTAAAATCATATCATTTTTACGTGACCAAACAGCCATTGTTTGAATTGCTGTATATCCAATTACTAAATCAATCATTATAATGACTGTCCCTAATTGCTTAGCGAATTCAGCTCTTTCATACATATCTTCCATTGTTGCTGCTGTTACATTCATGTAATGACCTTTAACCTCTCCTGTTGCAGCAATTGAGCGGTTTACAGCTTCCATTGAATATAAAAATCTTTCTTTCCAACGCATAAATGGTTGAGAGTTAATATTTTCATCATCTTTAAGGAAGTCTAATCCACCTTTAAGACCTTCATATACTACTCTTCCATAATTTTTTCCAGATAAACCTAACTTAGGTTTTACAGTTGCACCTAAAAATGGGCGTCCAAATTTATCCATACGTTCGCGTTCTACAACAATACCTGTGGCAGGACCTTGAAACGTTTTTAGATAAGCTACAGGTAGACGCATATCTTCCAATCTTAAAGCTTTAACAGCCTTAAATCCAAATACATTACCAATAATTGAAGCTGTTAAGTTAGCAATAGATCCTTCCTCAAATAAGTCAATGTCATATGAAATATATGCAAAATATTGATCAGTTGTATTTGGAACAGCGTCAACCTTGTATGCTTTGGCACGATAAAGATCACATGCAGTTAATAAATCTGTCCATACAACAGTCCATGTAGCTGTAGAAGATTCACCTGCAACTGCAGCTGAAGCTTCTACTGGATCTACGCCTGGTTGTGGAGTAACTCTAAATAAAGCTAATACATCAGTATCTTTAATTACATAATTAGGATCCCAGTATCCCATTTTTGCATAAGGAATTACACCAGACTCGTAACGCTCATTTTTAATTCTTGTCCGTTCTTCTACAGAGTTAGACATTTGCTCCTCCTTGAATTTAAGGCAGTATCATTATATATAAAGTTAACTATTTTAGGAATACAATTTTATATCTTTTTAAGACTATTTATAACTGTATTTAAGATAGCTATCTTTAAATATAAATTTATCACTATATTATTATCAAATAATCGTAATATTATTTATTAATGTGATAATTTTTATTAATATTTTTTTTATATATTTTTATTAAACTTTATTTAGAAATAGTTTATTAACATATTTTATGCTAGGATTGGAATAGCAACAAATAACTAATGGAGAAATTTATTTTGCCTATTGTACAAGTTTTAGATTCCGATTTTAATTCAGAAGTTATTCAGTCTAATAAAATTGTTTTAGTAGACTTTGGTGCACCTTGGTGTGGTCCTTGTAGAATGATAGCTCCTGTAATAAATGAAATATCTAAAGAATATGAAAATATTATAAAAGTTGTAAAAATTAATACAGATTTAAATGCTAGCGTTGCAGCAGAATATGGTATAAGAAGTATACCTACGTTAATGATTTTTAAAAACGGGACAAAAGTTGATACAGTTATAGGTGCCGTACCTAGATCAACTTTATTAAATACATTAAATAAATACATATAGACTTTAATTTCTATAAGCTTATAAAATAATATTTTATTAATTAAAAACAAATAAATCATTATGTCTAAAATTTGTCAAATATCCGGTAAAACTTCTAATAATGGTCATCAGGTATCACATTCGAATATAAAAACTAAAAAAGTTCAAAATGTTAATTTACACAGAAAAAAAATATGGTCAAGCAAAAAAAATTGTTGGATAAAAATAAAAGTATCATCAAAAATAATTAAATCTTTACATAAAATAAAATTATAGTTATATGGTATACAAAATTTTATTGCTTTGTACTATTTTTTATAGTGACAATTTATAATTTATATGATATAATTATTTGTATGTCAATTAATTTTAGCTGAATATAATAGTATTGGATTAAAAAATAAGGATATAATCAAATGGCATCAAATTTAAAGAATATTTATCATGAAAAGTATAGCGATTTTGATATGAATGATATGACAATTGATGAACAAAATACAGAAAATAATATTGATGTACCTACTGGTTGGTCTTTCATCTGTCTGGATGAAACAATCAATTATTATACAGAAAATATTCATAAAACATTTGATTCTACACATTAAGTCGTAATAAACAATTGATTTTTTTATCCACATGTAATGTATAGTTAATTAATTATATAGAAATAACTATACATTATTTTTTTTAAATAATAGTAATTGCTAGTATAGCTCAATTGGTAGAGCAGCTGATTTGTAATCAGCAGGTTATGGGTTCAAGTCCCTTTACTAGCTTATGTAACGATAAATAATATTTCTATATAATCAAATTTACTAAATATATTTTTTAAGATAATCCTAAGTTTTGTATATGAGGCAAATTAGCTAAGAGTAAATAAGCAAAACCAGAGCCACCTACTGCACCAACAAAAAAGCCAGCAGTGAATTGACTCCATCCACTAGCCGTTTGTAAAACATCTTTTGATTCATCTGTAGTATTTGAAAAAGATACTGATCCATACATTGATAAACACGCTGTTAAAATAACAATTAAACCAACAGCTGATAAAAAGCCAGATAATAATGCAATATCTGTATTTCTCAATGGTCCTAATTTATCAAATGGTCCAATTATAAAGTAACCATGTGCCATTCCTATTTCTAAACCTCTTAATAAAGGTGATAATCCTCTTCGATAAGCAGGAAGATTACTTAATAGATTTTTTGTAAAGCTTGATGTACTAATTGGTGTTGATAAATTACCTACAAATGGGTCTCTATTATAAGGTTGAATAAAGTTTGTCATAAGTTTACTTTTAAAAAAATAATAAGTTTAATATTTATACAAGTAAATATTAACAAATAATTTTTATTTTAAGTTAAAATATTAACAATTTTACAATAAAAATTAAAGATCATTATTTTAGTGTATATTAAAAATAAAAAGGAGGAAATAATTTATGTCAATATTTATTAGCTATACATTTTTTTTAATATTTTTTACAGCTTTAGCACTAAGCTTATACTTTAGTTTACAATCTATTAAACTAATTTAATTACCTTTCAAATAGATCAATGTTAGAGATATTAATAATCTAAATAGTTTTTCATTAATTATTTATTTAATGATTGTTAATATTTATATATAATTTAAAAATATTGAGGTACAAATATATGAAACAAATTAAAATAGATCACATATTAGGATCGCGTAGATTTAGTAATTACTTTTGGGCTGCTATTATTTTAATAGGTGGTTTTAGCTTTTTTTTTATAGGAATAAAAAGTTATTTAGAATTACATTTTAATAATTTATTTATTATAAATTATCAAAATATACTTTTTTTACCTCAAGGAGCAGTTATGACATTTTATGGTATGACTGGAGTATTAACAAGTTTTTTTTTATGGTATACTATCGTCTTCAATGTTGGTAGTGGATATAATGAATTTAATAATAAAACAGGCCTTATTACTATTTTTAGACTTGGATTTCCAGGAAAAAATCGTACATTAAAATTACAATACAAAATTACTGAAATATATTCAATTAAAATTAATATCCAAGATGGTTTATCTCCTAAAAGAGAAATTTATCTGAAAACTAAGGATAAAAGAGAAATTCCTCTTACTAAAGTTGGAGAACCCCTTTCAATCCAAGAGGTTGAACAACAAGCAAAAGAAATAGCTTCGTTTCTTAAAATACAATTAGAAGGAATTAGATAAATATTTGTTAAATAAACTTTGATATGATATAGTAATTGCATGTAGATATTATATAGCGGGTATAGTTTAGTGGTAAAACCTTAGCCTTCCAAGCTAATGATGCGGGTTCGATTCCCGCTACCCGCTTTAAATTTAAACATGTTTTTTAATATAAAGAGTCTTTGAGTGATATTATTGCATCTGGCTGGATTCGAACCAGCGGTGTCCCTAAGGGATGGCGGATTATTAGAGTAGATTTTTTTTTAAAATCGCTCCTACAAAACCGTACTTGAAACTTTCATTTCATACGGCTACCACTTATTTTTTTATAAATATATAGTATTATATAAGATTCATTTTTTTTTAATTAATCAATAATTTTTATATAAATGCTGAACATTACAAAAGTAAATAAATTGATTTAAAAATTGATTTATTCTGTTTAATTGATACGTATCATCATAAGTAATTATTTGCTTTTTTCCTAATGTATAAATAAAATAATTTATAATTTTATTACAATTTTTTATTAGATCTAATGAAATAAATCTAGTAGAAGTATAATAGTAGTATTTATATAATAATTTAATATTATTTAATAATTTTTTATAATTATTATATATATTAATTTTATGAAAATTTCTATATGTTTTTCTATATAATAATTGTTTAAAAATTAAATCAAATGTATCAATTGTTGTATTTTGTTTTTTACAACTATTTAATTTAATTATTATTTTATTACTAGTAATTGTAAAAAAATTTGTACTGTTTCTGATATATTTAAATTTATACCAAAATAAATCATTTTTCATTATTTTATTAATTAAAGAATATAAGCAACCTGAGCTTTTAGATTGCTTATATCTGCTTTTATTAATACATTCTAAATTTAAGTAAATATTTCTACTTAACCATTGGTTAATTGACTTACTAGTATAATTAGAACAACTTATTTTTTTTATGATAATTTTACTTAAAAAATAATTGCTATTTATACTTTTGTGCGTATTTAACAAATAATTTAATTGTATTATGCTAATTAGCTGAGTTGAATATTTTGCTACTTTAGCTGTCCATGTTGGTTTAATTGATATATAAATTAAATTTTGTTTAATTTCCTCAAAAAATGAGTTTTCAATCTGTGGTGTTGTAATAAATAATGAATGTAGTAGATTCAGTTTATTTATATCTTTAATTAATAATTTAACATTATTACAATTATTATAATATAATTGTAAACTATGAAAAATTTTATTTATTAATACAACTTTAGTTTCGTTACAATTAATAAGATATTTTTGTAATTTATATACATAAATTAAATCATATTTTTTCATTGCTTTATATATCTGTTTTGTTATCATTGATATCCGAATACTAATTTTTGGCCATGGAAGGCTATCCCAAAAAGTAATTTTATTTATTAAATAATAAATTTTTTTTTTGATCATTCGCAGTGAATATTATTTCTGATAATTAGATAAATTTTGATACTTAAATTATTACTTTTTTATTTCAATATATATTTAATAATAAGCATAATACGTCAGCATTTGCTTTTTATTATGTCTTCATAAATAGTATGTTATGCCTAATGATTTTCTTTAATTTAAATAAAGAATTACTATTTATTTACTCCGTTCCGTACTTCTTTAAAAATGTTGACTTAAACTCCATTTTATATATTAACAACCGCTTAAATTAATCATACTTATATTAACTCACAATAATTAAGTATAAGGGTTAAATAATTATAAATAATAAAATTATATAAATATTTTTGTATTAATACTTCTGACAAAGGTTGGTTTAACTAGTTATATCAACTTTTTAAATAATCTGCTTAATTTAGAATTACTTAAGGCTAAAATATTACTAAATTGATTATAAAATTATATTCATGATCTAGAATAGTTAGAATTCACTAACATTAAGAAATACAGTTAATTAAATAAAATTAATCTTTAGTTAGCTAAATAATTCAAATTTGAACCTTTAACACCTAAAAACGGGTCGCACATGAGTCCGCTGCCTTCGGCCTCTCGGCCACAGATGCATATAATGCAATAACATTATTGTAATCAAAATTTCTACAAAAGTAAATTAATATTTTTTTGCTATTTTAAAAATGAAGAATATCAAACCAAATGTTGTAAGTACTGAATTAATTGAAACTAAATTAATAATATAATATAAAAACTTTATATTTCAATTTATCATAAAGAATGAAGCAAAAATTTTTATTATTAAGGAGATATTAATTAATTAAATTGAATTATTTTCTAGTGATAATTAATTTAAAATTATTAGATTTGGTTCAGTTACTTTAGAATAATATAAATTTATTCATTCATATTATGATAAGTAGCAACAGCAGAAGGAGATATTTTATTTAAATATCTAAATATCCAATATTTAAATATTGTATCTAATACAACAGGAAAAGTTGAAATAAAAATAAAAATAAAATCTCTACTCTCAGGCAAACCAAAATGTCTTAAAATTGCTTCAATGACAATTTCCCATCCATGAGGAGAGTGAAATCCAACAAAAATATCAGTAAATAAAATAATGAGAAATGCTTTTGCAGTATCACTCAAACCATATATTGATTCGTTAATAAAGGATTTTAATATTGAAAACTGTCTTTTATTAGTAATTAGAATTGAAAGAAAAATAATGATTGAAATAAAGTCAGCTAAAATATTTTTAATAGCATTAGCACTTTCTTGTGAATACTCTAATGCTATTTCCAATGCCTTAGTAGATATTTTGTTATGTACACTTTCAACAGATAAAGAGTCAAGCTTACCTATTAAAATTTCAAAATGTAAATTCTCTTCAAAACGTTGTAAATCAGCAAAAGCTCTTTCTTCTTGAGAACGATTCAAAAAAATATTAGAACTATTTCTATTCCATAAATGATTTACTAATGGATCTAATATAGATATTTTTGATATCTGATTAATTAGAATTGGAGTAATAAGTAAAACTATTATATATTTTACAGACGTTGATGTTTGATATTTAGCTACTTTAAATTCTTCTAAAGCTTCAACTTCTGCATTAGGATTTAGTTCTTGCTTAAAACGATTAAAAAGTTTGTTCATTGAACGTGGAACAATTCCTGTTTTTTCAAAAGCGGATTGATTAATTTTCTTTAAATTCCAATATTTCATTCTTTAATATTTGAGCTAAATTATAATTAAAGATATTTTAATATATTTAATTATAATTATTAAATATATTAAAGTAAAAAAAGAATCTTTTGCTTTTTATCATATATTGAATCAACTATGATATAAAGTAAAATTTATTTAAATAAACTGTTAATGAATTATTTTTTTATAACAAATGAACAAAAAATTATATCCATTTCTAGAAAATATTAAGGGCAACTGGTTTTTACAGGAAAATTTTTACTTTACCAAGAATAAAAAGCACAAAAAATGTAAGGAAAAAATAAGCTTTTTAAAGAAGTTAAAAAAAGTAAATATTTTTAAAACTGACAAAAAAAATATATTAAATATTAATAATTATTATATTGAAAATATCAATAACAGTACATATCTCTTTAATATAAAAGCAACTAAAAATCATCTAATTGTTATAAAAGAATTCAATAATCAAAAAAAAATAAGACATCAAGAGTTTATCTATATAATAAGTAATAACTTTATGATATCACTCACTATAATTAAAAATTTATCAAGGAACCACTATATAGGTTTAAAAATCTCTTCATATATAAGATTAATGCAAGAATAAAAGAATTTAGAAATAATATAATTATAGCAACCTATCATTTTGTTTATTACTATAATTAATTATTATGATGAAAAATTATTCTAAATCTTTTCTATTTGGATTACGAGATGGATCATTTGAGAGGAATCCAAAGAAAAATAAAGAAATAAAAAAAACAACTGTAGTATAAACAAAGATTTTTAAAGTTAACATAATAATTTCCCTAAAAAATAAAAAATATCTATAGATAATATATAGTATAAATAAAAAATTTTTTTAATACTTTTTAATATTATAAAATATTAATTTTTTTTATTAAAATTCTATTTGATTAATATTTTTATCATTATTTAAATTTTGATAGTTTAATTCTTTAAGCTTTTTCATGATACGTTCAAAATATTCTTGTAAATATAATTCTAGTTGTTCTATTTCTTTTTTATCAATTTGTAATATATATAAAACTTCTTTCATTTGTACATTTGTAGTATAACCACGTGCTAACATTTCAATAAATGCTAACCTTTCTGAAATATTCCAAGTCCATTGAAACAATTTAATAAAGTTTTTTATGAAATTAAGCAAATAAACAGGAATTCTATTAATTTTAGCACGACGACCTGATATTTGTTCACATAATTTAATAATATCTAATGATTTCCATGAATTGTTACCTACTAATGGAATAGTCTTTTTACTAAACTGTTTAATAGATAAACTATTAATTGTCATTTTGGCAACATCTTGTGTATTTATATAAAAAATTAAAGATGATTCACTTGTAATCCAGACAGATTGTTTATCTAAAATTGGTAGTGCATATTGTGGTATTAATCCTTGAAAAAAACCAGGTAAATAAAAAATAGTATAACTCAAACCTGATACTTTTAAACGATATTCAATCATTAACTTTAATTTAATTAAAGGTATATCTTGATAACTAAAAGAGTTTAAAATAGAGAAAAAAATATAACGTTTAATATTTGCTTTAATAGCAGCTTCAATTAAAACATACTTTGCTTTCAGTTCAATTAATTCAATATTAGACAAGTCATTGGGCCGACTTGTTGAACAATCAATGATTGCACTAACACTATACAAAGCTAAAGGTATGCTTTCAATTAATGAGAGGTCACCATATATTAATTCAGCTCCCCATTCTTTTAAAAAAGCACTTTTACGAAAACTTCTAACTAAACATTTTACTTGAAATCCTTCATTTAAAGCTTTTCTTACGACTTGTCTACCTAAAGTGCCTGTACTACCAATAACAAGTAAAGTCATATAATATTATCCTTAATATATCGTAATCTATTAAATTTTATTTTATCATAGAGAAAAATGTTTCAAAATATTTTTTCAATACCGAGAAATGAGTAAGGAGGGATTCGAACCCTCAAAACAATGTTGTCATATTTTGAATATGATGCGTTTACCAAATTTCGCCACTTACTCTTACTATTATCAATATTAACATAATATATTATTTACTAAAAGTAACTTATTACTCAACTTAATATGAATTTATTACGCTATTGTTTTTCTATAAATTACATAAAATTAAAAATCAAAATATTTTATAAAAAGAATATTCATCTAACAACATTAATAATTTTTATACTTTTAACAATTTTGCCTTATATATCAACCAATATTTTAATTATATTAATTTGTTTTATAAAATTAATTTTTATAGGATTACTTCGCAGTCTGTATATCAATAAATTATTTAGAATATTTCAATCGATATCTTTTTTTTTTTACACAATATTGATAAATTATTTAATTAATGAAAATAATTTTAATCAAATAGATATTTCTTATATACCTTTTATTTACTATTCAAGTATTAAATTGTTAATATCTAATAAAAAAATTATTTATAAATTATATTTCTACTATATTTATTATCAAATACCTGAGTACTTAAGACAAATGATTCTTATAAATGCAATATATATGATATTAATTAATAATATTGCAATTTTCATAAGAAGCGAAACAATTAATAAAACTTTATTATTCACTTATGTTAAAATAAATAGAATAAAACTAAACTTATATAATATAAGCTTATTAAATATAATAATAAGTAATCAAATATTAAATAAAATTATTGAAAGCATAACTAATATATATTTATCCATTAAAGTTAAACAAAATAATATCACAACAAAAGAATTAATTAAAAACATAAACTCGTATATAAATAGATTTTTCAATCAATTACTAAATGATCAAAATAATATCAGCATAACATTATGGATTCGACTAATTAAAAATAGGTTTAAAAGTAAAATATATCTAGATTAATTTTTAGTATATAGCAATTCTTATATTATATAATAAAATTAGATAAAATAAATAAATATATAAAAAATAATGTGAATAATAATTCAAAAAACTATTTAGACAACTTAATAAACAAACCTTATGAATATGGTTTTTATACAAAAATTGAGTCAGCTTATTTTCCAAAAGGATTAAGTGCGAAAATTATTAAACTTATTTCTAAAAGTAAAGAAGAACCTATTTATTTAAAAAAATTTAGACTAAAAGCATATGAAAAATGGATAAAAATGAGGGAACCACAATGGAGCAACTTATTCTATAAATCTATTAATTATAACAATATCTTGTATTATTCCATTCCTAAAGATAAAAAGAAGGTCAAAACTTTAAATGAAATAGACCCAGAAATAATTACAACATTTGAAAAACTAGGGATACCTCTTGATGAACAAAAAAGATTGACGAATGTTGCAGTAGATGCAGTTTTTGATAGTATATCTATTGCTACAACATTTAAAAAAGAACTTGCTAACCATGGAGTCATATTTTGTTCTATTAGTGAAGCAATTAAACTATATCCAAATCTTTTAGGTAAATACTTAGGTTCAGTTGTACCTATTGGCGATAATTTTTATTCCGCACTTAATTCTGCAGCATTTAGCGATGGATCTTTTTGCTACATTCCTAAAAATACAAAATGTCCTTTAGAATTATCTACTTATTTTAGAATTAATAACAAGGAATCTGGACAATTTGAAAGGACACTAATTATAGCAGATCAAAATAGTTATGTAAGTTACTTAGAAGGTTGTACCGCACCTCAATTTGATAATAATCAATTACATGCAGCAATTGTAGAATTAATAGCATTAGATAATGCAACTATTAAGTACTCAACAGTACAAAATTGGTACTCAGGCAATAAAAAAGGAGAAGGTGGAATATACAACTTTGTAACAAAAAGAGGAATGTGCATAGGAAAAAATTCTAAAATATTATGGACTCAAGTTGAAACTGGTTCAGCTATTACGTGGAAATATCCAAGTTGTATTTTAGTAGGAAATAACGCAATAGGCGAATTCTCATCTATTGCATTAACTAATTATTATCAACAAGCAGATACTGGTAGTAAAATGATACATATAGGTAATAACACAAAAAGTAAAATCATTTCTAAAGGTATTTCGTCTGGAAATTCAATTAATAATTATCGTGGACTAGTAAAAATGGGGGCTAAAGCATATCACTCTAAAAACTATTCTCAGTGTGATTCATTAATTTTAAGTAATAGTTCAAAAGCTAATACCTTTCCTTATATACAAGTAAAAAATCCGTATTGTAAAGTTGAACACGAAGCTTCGACCTCAAAAATAGGAGAAGAACAAATTTTTTACTTTTTACAAAGAGGCATAAATCTAGAAGAAGCAGTAAGTCTGATGATTAATGGTTTTTGTAAAGATATTTTAAACGAATTACCTATGGAATTTGCAATGGAAGCAGATCGTTTATTAAATTTAAAATTAGAAGGAACTATTGGATAAAATCAATGATTAATAAAAAAGAAATATTAAAAATTAATAATTTACATGTTAATACTAGTAATAAAGAAATTATTACAGGTCTAAATCTGTCAATAAATAAAGGAGAAATTCATGCTATAATGGGTAAAAATGGATCAGGAAAAAGTACATTAGCAAAAGTAATTACTGGTCATCCTTCTTACCAAGTAACAAAAGGAAATATTTTTTTTAAAGATGAAGAGATTACTAATGAAGAACCAGAAAATATATCTCATAAAGGAATTTTTTTAGCCTTTCAGTATCCAATAGAAGTGCCAGGAGTCAGCAATCTTGATTTTTTACGTTTAGCCTATAATTCTAAACAAAAAAAATTAAATAAAAAAGAGATAGATCCATTATCCTTTTTTGAATTAATTAATAAAAAATTAAAAAAAATTGATATGGATCCTTTATTTTTAAACAGACACTTAAATGAAGGTTTTTCTGGGGGAGAAAAAAAGAAAAATGAAATTTTACAAATGTCTTTACTCCAAAGTGAATTATCTATTTTAGATGAAATTGATTCTGGATTAGATGTAGATGCTTTAAAAAATATATCGAATAATATTAAAAAATTTGCTAATGAAGATAATGCAATATTACTTATTACTCATTATGAAAAATTAATTAATTATATTAATCCTAATTATGTGCATATAATGGATAGGGGAAAAATTATATTTACTGGGAATAAAACAGTAGCATCAAATATAGATAAATATGGTTATGACTATATTTCACTAAAAAAATAACACCTATCAATTATATTATTATACAATTTAATTTTGCATTAATAAACCTAGGAAAGACTATATACTGTCCTAAGTTTAATAGAAATTGATTATTAAAATTCAACATAAAATAAAACTCAACTAACTATACTGAAAAAGCTTGTTGAACATCTTGTATAGATTGTTTTAATAAATCTTCAGATTCTGGAGTTAATTTTTTACTACTACGAATATTTTCCCCAAACTCAGGTTTAGAATTGTGTAAATCTTCTCTCAAAGCTAAAACAAAATCATTAACTTTAGGTAAATCAATATTATCTAAATAACCATTAACACCAGCATAGATTATAGCAACTTGATCCTCAACAACAAGTGGAGAATTTTGAGCTTGTTTTAATATCTCTCTTAACCTTTGACCACGTGCTAACTGATTTTGGGTTGCTTTATCTAAATCAGAAGCAAATTGGGAGAAAGCTTCTAACTCAGCAAACTGAGCTAACTCTAATTTTAATTTACCTGCAACTTGTTTCATTGCTTTTATTTGAGCAGCAGAACCTACTCGAGAAACTGATATACCAACATTTATAGCTGGTCGAATTCCTGAGTTAAATAAATCACCTGATAAAAAAATTTGACCATCTGTAATTGAAATAACATTTGTAGGAATATAAGCAGAAACATCACCTGCCTGTGTTTCAATAATAGGTAAAGCAGTCATACTACCACCTCCTAAATCATTACTTAACTTAGCTGCTCTTTCTAATAATCTAGAATGTAAGTAAAATACATCTCCAGGATATGCTTCTCTACCAGGTGGACGACGAAGAAGTAAAGACATTTGGCGATAAGCTTGAGCTTGTTTTGTTAAATCATCGTAAATAACTAGGGTTGCTTTACCTTTATACATAAAATGCTCTGCTAAAGTAGCACCTGTATATGGAGCAATATATTGTAATGTTGCAGGATCATCAGCATTAGCTGCAACTATAATTGTATACTCTAAAGCTCCTTTCTCTTCTAAAGTAGAAACAACTTGTGCAACAGAAGAAGCTTTTTGTCCAATAGCTACATATATACAAATAACATCTTGACCTTTTTGATTAATAATGGTATCTAAAGCAACAGCCGTTTTACCTGTTTGTCTATCACCAATTATTAATTCTCTTTGTCCTCTTCCGATAGGAATCATAGCATCTATTGCAGTAATTCCAGTTTGCAATGGCTCACAAACAGATTGGCGTCCAATAATTCCTGGTGCATATGATTCAATTAATCTTGTTTGACTAGTATTAGGTATACCTTTAGCATCAATAGGTTTAGCTAAAGGATCAACTACTCTACCTAAAAAATCATCACCTACAGGGATTTGTGCTATTTGCCCAGTTGACTTAACTGAACTTCCTTCAAGTATATTACGTCCCTCACCCATTAATACAACACCAACATTATCGCTTTCTAAATTTAGTGCAATACCAATCGTTTGATCCTGATCCTCAAATTGTAATAGCTCGCCAGCCATTACCTCATCTAATCCGTAAACGCGTGCAATACCATCACTTACCTGTAAAACAGTACCAATATTAGCAACTTGTAATTCTTGGTTATATTTATCAATTTGTTGACGAATTATATTACTAATTTCGTCTGGTCTAATATTTAACATGTAATTTTATAATTTATAAATATATAATTAGCTTTAATTTGTATCAAGATATAAAGACATTCTTTTCAATTTACCAGCTAAGCTAGCATCAATAATTTTTGATCCAATTTTAATTACAAATCCTCCTATTAAATTAATATCCTTACTTATTACAAGCTTAACTTGATTACTATTAGTCATAGATTTTATTTTTTGAATTAAACTTTCTTGTTGAACTTCGCTAATATCAATAGCAGAATATAATTCAGCAATTGTAGTAGATTCCAAAATATATACTAACTCTAAATACTTTTCTAATATATTATTCAAAAAAGAAATTCGTCTTCTATCAACTAACACTAGTAAAAAATTCATTACAAAAGTATTTATCTGATTTTCAAAAAGCTGCTTTAATATTTCTTTTTTTATAAACCCACTAACTAATGGATTCTCTAAAAGAATTTGTAAATCTTTAGATTGAGATAAAACAGTTGAAATTGATGATAAATCTTTTGTAGCTTCAATTAGTAAATCAGCACTTTGAGCATGATTAATTAAAGCTTCAGCATACGGAACAGCTATTTTTTCTTTAAAACCTTGATTACTCATAAATTCATCTTACCTTCTAACTGCATAATACCCTGATCTATTATTTTTTCTTGCATAATAGAATTCATTTGACTCTTTAACTCAAGACTAACTTTTTGAATAGCTAATGCTGTGATTTGTTGCTGTATTTGTAACCTTACCTGATTTTCAGCAAACTTTACACTAGCCTTACTTGATTTAGTTAATTTATCTATATCAAGTTTACCTTGTTCTAATATAGATTCACGAACTTTTTTAGCTGTGATTTCAGCTTCATTAATAATTTGATTAATAATAATTTGCGTTTGAGCTAATTGTTTTTCTGCTTCGCTTAATCTAATATTAGCTTGTTTTAAACGTTCTTCTGATTCATTAATTGCAAATAATACTTTACTTTGTCTATCAATTAAAATTGATCCTAAAAACTTTCTTAAAACATATATCAAACCACCTAATAAAAGCAAAATATTAAAGACATTTGCTTCTAAAAAATTAGAGTTAAAACTAATACCTGTATACAATAACTCTTGACTAAAAATTTCAAAAACCTTCATTTGTTTATTATTTAATATTGATATTATCCATAATTATTCATAAATTTATGTGCAATATAATAAATATACAAAATTAATTATTTAATAATTTGTTTTGTATTTGATCACTCAAAATATCTATTTGAATTTCTAAACTTTTTAATGCTTGCTCTTTTTGAATGTTTAATTCATTATAAGCATTTAAAAGTAATTTTTCTGCATCTTTTTGCGCTTCTTTAAGCTTTTCTGAAACAATTAATTGAGCTTCTTCCTGTGCGCTTTTTATAATTTTTTGAGCACTTTTACGTGATTCTGCTAGTTCAAACTCATACGTTTTTGTTAGTTCATCTGCTTTTACTAAAGATGCTGAAGCACTTGTTAAACTATTACGAATATATTCTTCTCGATCATCTAAAATAGTAGCAACAGGTTTATAATACAAAAAATTTAAAATTACAGTTAATGCAAGAAACTGTAAAGCCATTAAAGGAAGAGTCGCATTGAAATCAAATAAGCCACCTTTAGTGCTTATTTCAGATGCTTCACTAAATAAAGAAATAATTCTATGCATTAAGTACCTTTTTTTATGATTAAAAAACTAAGTCATGAATACTAAGATCATAAAAACACTTAGTTTATTAATAAATTTTTGAAATAAACTAAGTGTTTAAACAAAATTAACCAGTATAAGGATTAGCAAATAACAATGATAAAGCAACTACTAACCCATAAATAGTTAGAGATTCCATAAATGCTAAACTTAATAATAACGTACCTCTAATCTTACCTTCAACTTCTGGCTGTCTAGCAATACCTTCTACAGCATTTGCTGCAGCACTTCCTTGACCAATACCAGGTCCAATAGCAGCTAAACCAACAGCTAAACCTGCAGCTATAACAGAAGCTGCTGAAATAATAGAATCCATAATTATTTAATATTTCGTGTTAAAACATAGAAAATTAACATATTTCATTTATTTTACATTATATATAAAAGATTGTTTATAATTCATGTATTAGAGACAATAGACATTTATTAATGATCTCCATGTCCTTCTAATGCTTCACCAATATAAGCAGCAGATAATGTTGAAAAGATTAATGCCTGTATTGAACTTGCAAATAAACCTAAAATCATTACTGGTAAAGGAACTAAAATAGGTACTAGTAAAGCAAAGACAGAAACTACTAATTCATCTGCAAGTATATTACCAAATAAACGAAAACTTAATGATAAAGGTTTAGTAAAATCTTCAAGCACATTAATTGGTAATAAGACAGGAGTTGGTTCGATATAACGAAGAAAGTAACTTAAACCATTTTTACTCAATCCAGCATAAAAATAAGCTAATGATGTTAATAAAGATAAAGCTACTGTAGTATTAATATCGTTAGTTGGCGCAGCTAATTCACCTTCAGATAAATGAATTAATTTCCATGGTATTAAAGCACCTGCCCAGTTACTACCCAATATAAACAAAAATATAGTTGAAATATATGGTAACCAAAATCTATATTCATGCTCACCAATTTGATTTTTTGCAATATCTTGCAAAAATTCTAAAATAAATTCCATGAAATTTTGAAATTTTCCTGGAATTTTTTGTAAATTTCTTGTGCCTGTAAAAGATAATAGTATTAATACAAATATAACTATCCAAGAAACAATAAAAACCTGGCCATGAATATCATAACTTCCTATTTTCCAGTATAAATGTTTACCCACTTCAACACTAGATATAGAAAGAAAATCTGATAACTGATCAACGTTGTATTGAAACATATTATTTTTCCAATTAATTGATAATAAAAATATATTAAATAAATTTAAAATAAATACTTCTATATGATAAATTTTATAATAATCATACCATTATAATTCAATATATATTGATATAATCATGCATTTTTACTATTTATTTTGAATCATATTTGAGACTTCATCTTGAAAATTATTTGTTTTAGACTCTAAACCTTCACCTAGTAAAAATCTTTCAAAACGTCTAATTTTTATATTTTCACCCCATAAAGCAATATGCTGCTTCACTAATTCTTCAATAGTGATTTCTGTTTTTTTAATAAAATTTTGATCCATAAGAGATAATTCTTTAAGTCTTTTATCAACTCGACCATTAGCTATTTTATACTTAATATCACTTGGCTTATTTAGTAAGTCTTCTTTTTCTAATTCTATATTTTTTTCATAGTTCATAATGTCATCAGGTATATCACTTTGAGAAACATAAGAAACAGATTGACATGCAGCAATCTGCATAGCTATGTCTTTAGCAAATTGATGGAATTCGGGCTGCCTAGAAACAAAATCAGTTTCACAATTTATTTCAACAAGTACACCTATTCTAGAACCAGCATGTATATAGCTTTCAACTAATCCTTCAGCTGTAAGTCTACTAGATTTTTTATCAGCAGAAGCTAAACCTTTTTTTCTTAAAGCTTCTATTGCTATATCAATTTGACCATCTGAAGCTTCTAAAGCTTTTTTACAATCAGTCATACCAGCTCCAGTTTTATTACGTAACTCTTTAATCTGTTGAACAGAAATTTTTTTAAGCATATATATATATTAATTGTAAAAATAAAAATTTATCACTTAATTAAGGAATGTTTATAGTAATTAAAAAAAATTAAACTTTTTTACCTTCTAAAATAGCATCAGCTATTTTAGATAAAACTAATTTGATTGATCTAATTGCATCATCATTAGCTGGTATTGGAACATCTACTATATCTGGATTACAATTAGTATCTAACATACATATAGTAGGTACACCTAATTTTATACATTCTTGTATTGCTGTTGTCTCTTTCTTTTGATCAACAATAATAAGTAAATCAGGTAATTTTTTCATTTCCTTAATTCCGTTTAAATGTTTACGTAACCTATCTAATTCTTTACGCACCATTGATGCTTCTTTTTTAGGAAGATTATCAATTAAACCTTCCTTATCTTTTTGTTCAAGTTGATTTAGTCTTTCAACTCTTGATTTAATAGTAACCCAATTAGTAAGCATACCACCTAGCCACCTTTGATTTACATAAAATGAATTACACCTTGTTGCTTCTCTTTCAATAATCCCAGCAGCTTGACGTTTTGTACCTAAAAATAAAAAAGTTTTACCTTGTTGAGAAGAATTTTTTACAAAATCACATGCATCATTAAGAAGTTGAGCTGTTTGAACTAAATCGATAATATGTATACTATTTCGTTCTGTATAAATATACGGAAACATTTTAGGATTCCATCTTCTAGATTGATGTCCAAAATGTACACCTGCTTCTAATAATTCTTCTAAAGAGACTATAGACATAAATAAAATTTATTATGATGATAACGAACTAACTATATACTTAAAATAAAATTACACAACTATTTTTATATCAATAATAACATAAAAAATATTTCGATAAATGCTAAAAATATACTTTATATTAAAAATATAAAATAAAATTAATCTTTACCCATTATTCTATCATCTATTATAATATCTTCAAAATCACTTTTTTTATCATTTTCATTAACTGCAAAATTTTTGATCTTTGAACTACCAAAATTATGAATTTTAGAATAAACATCCTCCTTAACTTTATTAGAACTATAATTATTAAAACCTGTACCCGCAGGTATTAATCTACCAATAATTACATTCTCTTTTAGTCCTCTTAATTGATCCAATTTTCCATAAATAGCAGCTTCTGTAAGTACTTTTGTTGTTTCTTGAAAACTAGCAGCAGAAATAAAGCTTTCTGTATTTAATGAAGCCTTGGTGATACCTAATAATACTGGATAATATATAGCATTTTTCTTTTTATTGAGTGATAAAGAAGAATTAACAGCTTCAACTTTCTGTAATTCTACAAGTTCGCCAGGTAAATACTGAGAATCACCTCCACTCTCTATTTTAACTTTTGAGGTCATTTGCCTAACAATCACCTCAATATGTTTATCCGAAATGTATACTCCTTGTGATTGATAAACAGATTGTACTTCTTTGACTAAAAATAGTTGTATATCAAGAATACTAAGACGAGAAGATTTATATAGATTTAAACCTTGTGCTAAATAAGACCTAAATTTATTTTCTAAAATAAAATGTAAATTAAAAGATATATCTATTTTTTTTCTTGCTTCTAAAATTTCTTCAATACGAGGTAGACCTTGAACAATATCACCAGTTTTAAATCTCTCAAAAATAAGTGTAGCAATATTTTCTCCTCTTTTTATAAGACTAAAACTATTAATATGTAATAAAGAACCGCTAGAAATCAAATATGGTTGTCCTACTCTAAGAATAATTTTATTATCTTCTATCGCAATAATTTTACCAGAAACATTTACAACAACATCACTAGCAATTTCATCTCCTGCATAAATATAATCATTTATCTGAACTTTAATAGATTCTTTCTTTTTAACACCAAAACTTATTGTATTTACACTACTAATAATCAATATTCTACAGCTAGTATTTTTTGTTTTTTCTATACAAGCTACTTTACCTGAAATAGATGAAAAGATATTAGTTTGAGAAATAATAGAATTTGATTTAACATATTGACCATCATTTACTAATAACAAAGTTTTTGTATATAACTGATGATTTTTATGAAAAAATGATTCTTTGATTGTTAAAAAATCAGCTGTTATAAACTTAATTAAAAAAGATGAATTATTATTGATTAAATTAATTGTATGAAATTGTATATAACATTTAATCGGTGAAATTTTTTCTTGTAATTCAACAATTAAATGAGTTAATACTAAATTAATACCAGCAACTGACTTAACTCTTTCACCATCCCTGAAATATGTTCTACGAACTAACTTTAGATTGACAATATTAGTTGCAAAGGAATTATCAGAAAATTTTAATATTAAATTTTTAGTTGGAAGAGAATATATAATTACAGGCCTTAACAAAATAAAATGTTGCATTAAAATATTTATATATTCCCAATAAACTAACTTATCTGTAGTTAACTGACATAATAAATTTTCACCAGGACGTAAAAAACCTCTATGTTTATCTAAATTAATATCATTTAAATTTACTTCAATTAATCTTCCTGGCTTAATAAGAATTTCTCTTATTATACCATCCTTTTCTATAACTTCTAAAAAACCAGAATTATTAGCAAAAATATTTTGTATAATTTCTGTACCAGCATCTACAAAATGTAGATTATTAACTAATAATAAAGAAATATCTTTATTTACCACATGAGTTTCTTCTGGTATCCAAAGTATATAACCAGATCCATAAATATTATAAAACTCTTGTTCAGCACCCTTTGAAATTGATAAATCTAGATATTTTATAATACCACCTGTTTTAGTTTTATATGCGCTAGAAATAAGATCACCGATGATTTGTTGATGCACTATTCTTTTATTAGGTTGACACTTTAACAAAAATTTATCTTTATTTTCTGTTTCTAAAAAATATCTTTTACAATCATTTATAAATTCAATAGAAACTTTGATATTGGTATAAAGTTTAGATGAAGTGACTAACAAAATTTTAGAAGAAATAGTTGTATCTTTAATAATATAAACTTTTCCTTCTCTAGAATTTAATAAATCTGAACGAGCTATTAGCGAATCTTTTTGTATCACTTCATCTTCAGATACCATTAATTTAGCAAGTTTAGGTAAATTATATACCTCCCCAGATAGAACCCAAACAACTACATTTTTATTAATTGTTGTTGTTGTATTATCTTTATATAAATTATTAACATCAAAATAAACACTACCTGAAAAGTCTGCAACAACTGCTTTTTGTGCTTTTTCTGTAGATAATTTTTTATTAACTGGATATTCGGCTAAAATTTGACCTTTACTAATGTTTTGAAATTTTTTTACAAAAAGTAATGATTGTTTTGGTATAAAAAAGTTTTTTTGCTCATTATTTTTACTAAGTATAGTAAGAGAAAAATCTGAATGGACTAACTGAACATTTTCACCATATCTGTTACGTGTTTGTGTCAAAACAACATTATCTAGGTATTGAACTATTCCATCAAAATCACTAACAATATTTTGAGATAGTTCACCAGTAAATACACCTCCTGTATGAAAAGTACGCATTGTTAATTGTGTTCCAGGTTCACCAATTGACTGAGCAGCAATGATACCAATAGCTTCTCCTAAATCAACAAGATTACTATGGGCTAAATTCCAACCATAACATAATTGACATACTGAACGTAAAGATTGACATGTTAATGGTGAGCGAACTAAAATATTAAACAAATTTAAATTAGTAATTTTTTCTACTAAATAAGTATCAATACACTGATTTGACTTAGCTATCACTTCATCATTTTTTAAGTCAATTATATCTTCAGCTAAAACTCTACCTAATAATGATTGTTTTAATGAAATTAATGTTTTTCTGTTATCAACCATTTCTTCCAATAAAATAGCTTTTACAGTTTTACAATCATACTCCCTAATAATAACATCTTGAGCAACATCAACTAAACGACGAGTTAAGTAACCAGAATCCGCTGTTCTTAAAGCTGTATCAACTAATCCTTTCCTAGCTCCATATGAAGAAATAAAATAATCCGTAATTGTTAAACCTTCTCTAAAATTATGAAATATGGGTAAATCAATAATCTGTCCTTGTGGATCAGCCATCAATCCTCTCATACCAACAAGTTGTTTAACTTGAGAAATATTTGCTCTAGCTCCAGAAAAAGCCATTATATAAATTGAATTTAATGGATCATTTTGCTTAAAATAATTAATAACTTCTTGTTTTAAATTATCACTAGCATAATTCCAAGTATCAATAACCTTTTGAAACCTTTCAACAGCAGTAATTTCACCCCTTTTATAACGCTTATCAGTTTCTTGAATTGATGAAAATGTTAAATTTAATAAATTTTGTTTACTCGGCGGAATTCGTAAATCTTCTAAACTCAAAGAAATACCAGCTTTAGTGGCATAATAAAAACCCAAATCTTTTAATTTATCAGCCATATTAGAAGCACGAGCAATACCATAAGTTCTAAAAGCCCAAGTTATTAATTTTTTCAATTCAGATTTATCAATAACTTTATTAAAAAAATAAATGTTTGATAACCTATTTTTCATTTAAAATTTAATCCTGTTTTCCTAAGAATAAATAACTAAATAATTAGAGAATGTTCAATTGCTTTATTGAATAAAATTCGACCAACAGTAGTTCTTATATATTGAACTAACTTATTTTTTTGATTATCCAATTTAATTATTAAATTGGGATAATACAGAATTGTATTACCGTTTAAATCACTTAATGTTTTAACTGGAGAACCAAAATTTGAATCAATAGTATCTAATTTACCATTAAAACGTACCCAAATAAATGATTGTAATTCGATTTTATTATCATAATAAGAAATTATAGCATCTTGTAAACTTGAGAAGAAATGATTTTTTCCTCTATTTGCAGAAGGATTTCCAGTAGTTAAATAGTAGCATCCTAAAACCATATCTTGACTAGGCATTAAAATTGGAGACCCTGTAGCTGGTGACAAAAAATTATGAGGTGCTAACATAAGCAATCTAGCTTCTGCTTGAGCTTCTAATGATAAAGGAATATGAACAGCCATTTGATCTCCATCAAAATCTGCATTAAATGCTGGACAAACCAAAGGATGTAATTTAATTGCTCTACCATCAACTAAAATTGGTTCAAAAGCTTGAATTCCTAGACGATGTAAGGTTGGAGCTCTATTAAGTAAAACGGGATGACCATGAATAACTTCTTCTAATACATCCCAAACTAACATATCATTTTTTTGAATAAGTTTTTTAGCTGCTTTTATATTATTAACTAAACCTTGTACAATTAAACGATGTATTACAAAAGGTTGAAATAGTTCTAAAGCCATTTCTTTAGGCAAACCACATTGATGCAATTTAAGTTTAGGACCAACAACAATTACTGATCTACCAGAATAATCAACTCTTTTACCCAACAAATTTTGTCTAAATCTACCTTGTTTACCTTCAATAATATCAGAGAGCGATTTTAATGGCCTATTATTAGATCCAACAACGGTTCGACCTCTTCTACCATTATCCATTAAGGAATCAACAGCTTCCTGTAACATTCGTTTTTCATTTCTAATAATAATTTCTGGTGCTAATATAGCTTTTAAACGTGCTAAACGATTATTTCTATTAATAATTCTACGATAAAATTCATTCAAATCTGCTGTTGCAAATCGTCCACCGTCTAACTGTACCATAGGTCTTAAATCTGGAGGAATAACAGGAATTACAAAAAAAATCATCCATGAAAGATTTGCTCCTGTAGCAATAAAATTTTCTAATAAACGTAATCTTTTCATTTTTTTATTGAATTTAGTAGAAACTTTTTTACTTAAATTGGGCTTTAAAGCTTCTTCTCTCAATAAATTTACTGTTGTTTGTAAATCAATATCTTTTAATAAACGATAAACTGCTTCTGCGCCTATTCCTACCTCAATATCAACAACATTATTAGGACTTTTATACAAATTATCTTCTAACAATCTCCACTCATATCCTTCAAGTAACTGCTTGTATTCAAGTTTATCATTATTTCCAGGATTTAAAACTACATAGGAATGAAAATAAACTATTTTTTCAACATCTTTAACTGCTAAATCTAAAGCTAACGCAATGTAGCTTGTACTACCTTTAAGATACCAAACATGTGTAACAGGTGCCGCTAACTCAATATAAGCCATTCTATTACGTCGAACTTTAGATTCAGTTATTTCAACGCCACATCTTTCACAAACAATACCTTTATAACGAAAACGTTTATATTTACCACAATGACATTCCCAATCTTTAACTGGACCAAAAATGCGTTCACAGAATAAACCATCCATTTCTGGCTTTAAAGTTCTATAATTAATTGTTTCTGGTTTTGTCACTTCACCAACAATTTGACCATTAGGTAAAGTTCTTTCACCCCAAGAACGTATTTTATCTGGAGAAGCAAGACTAATCTTAATATAATCGAAATGATTTTCGAGTTGAGTCATATGTTAAAGATCCTCAATATAAAAAAACATCTTTTACTATAGGGAAATCATGATAAGAGTTATAATTAGCAACAATATTAGTATCAGCATCGTAATTAAATTCAATTTTATGTACTGAAATATCTAAACCTAAAGACTGTAATTCACGCATTAAAACTTTAAATGATTCTGGTGTACCTGGTTTAGGTATTGGTTTACCTTTTACAATAGCATTAAGAGCTTCATTACGTCCTTGCATATCATCAGATTTTACTGTCAGCAACTCTTGTAGAGTATATGCTGCTCCAAAAGCTTCTAATGCCCAAACTTCCATTTCACCTAACCTTTGTCCCCCATGCTGAGCACGACCACCTAATGGTTGCTGAGTAACTAGAGAATAAGGACCTGTAGACCTTGCATGAATTTTATCATCAACTAAGTGCACTAATTTTAACATATAAGCTTTACCTACTGTAATTGGATTATCAAAAGGCTCTCCAGTTCTTCCATCAAATACAGTAGTTTTACCAGGATAATTATGGCTAAATAACCAAGAATGTCCACTAAAAATACTTGCTTGTTTTAACTTATTATTAACTAATGCTCTAGAAGCTTCTTGACCATACATTTCATCAAAAGGCACAATTTTAAATCTTTTACTAAGATAATGACCAGCTATACCTAATAAACACTCAAATAGTTGTCCTACATTCATACGTGAAGGTACACCAAGTGGATTTAAAATAATATCAACAGGTGTACCATCAGGTAAAAAGGGCATATCTTGTCTTGGTAAAATTCTTGAAATAATACCTTTATTTCCATGTCGACCAGCCATTTTGTCACCAACTTGAATTTTACGTTTTTGTGCTACATAAATTCTAACAATAATATTAGTACCCGGAGGTAAATCGTCTCCATTCTGTCTTTTAAAGACTTTAACATTAACTACTCTACCTTTAGCTGCATTTGGCAATCTTAATGAAGTATCTCTAACATCTCTTGCTTTTTCACCAAATATAGCTCTTAATAATTTACCTTCAGGTAACTGATCAGATTCACCTTTAGGAGTAATTTTACCAACTAAAATATCTCCTGAATCAACCCAAGATCCAACAGCAATTATACCATTTTTATCTAATAAAGAAATAAAATTATCACTAATATTTGGAATATTGCGAGTAATCTCTTCAGGACCTAATTTTGTTTGACGACACTCAATTTCATACCTCTCAATATGTATTGAAGTATATAAATCATCATAGACTAATCTTTCACTTATCAAAAAAGCATCTTCATAATTATAACCTTCCCAAGGCATATAAGCTACTAAAATATTCTGACCTAAAGCAATTTCTCCTGACTCTGTAGATGCACCATCAGCAATTGCTTGACCTTTATAAACTTTTTCTCCAGGCCAAACAATAGGTCTTTGATTAATACATGTATCTTGATTTGATCTATAATACTTTTTTAATCTATAATGAATTATTTTACCATCATTATCTTGAATACCAATTTTAGTTCCAGACACATAATTAACGACACCATCAGTTCTACTTATAATTATCATGCCTGAATCTCTAGCTACTTTTGATTCTAAACCTGTACCAACGATAGGTTTTTCTGGATATAATAAAGGAACTGCTTGCCTTTGCATATTAGAACCCATTAAAGCTCTGTTAGCATCATCATGTTCCAAAAAAGGAATTAAAGAAGTTGCAGCAGATATAACTTGTATAGGAGAAACAGCAATATAATCAATATGACTACTTAGAGAAGTAGTAAATTCTTGTCTATACCTTACTGGAATATGTCTATCTTGAATATAAAAACTTGGTTTAAGCATAATATCAGCCGGGGCAATCTTTAACTCGTCTTCCTGATCAGCAGTAATATAAATCAATGGTTCTGTTTTTAAAACCTTAGAATCACTAACACTATAACAAGGAGTTTCAATAAAACCATATAAATTAACGCGAGCGTAAATACTTAATGAACCTATTAAACCTGCATTAGGTCCTTCTGGAGTTTCAATTGGACAAATACGTCCATAATGACTTGGATGAAGATCTCGTACTGCAAAACCAGCTCTATCTTTATTTAAACCACCTGGACCTAAAGAACTTATCCTTCTTTTATGAGTAAGCTCTGATAAAGGATTTGTTTGATCCATAAATTGAGATAATTGACTAGAACCAAAAAATTCACGAATTGAAGCAACTAAAGGTTTTGGATTTACTAAATTTGATAAACTTAGAGAATCAAGATCACAAATAACCATTCTTTCTCGAATAATTCGTTCTAAACGACTAACGCCAATACGAATTTGATTCTGTAAAAGTTCACCAACAGACCTAACTCTACGATTACCTAAATGATCAATATCATCAAAAGTACCTATATTTTGTTCTTTAATATTAATTAAATAGTCAATAGCAACAATAATATCTTGTGGAGATAAAACTCTAAAATGTTTAGGAACTTTCAAACTTAACTTTTGGTTAATTTTATGCCTACCAACCTCACTTAGATCATATCTTCTAGGATCAAAAAAACGAGAATATAACATTTGTCTAGCAATTAATAAAGTTGAAGGCTCGTTAGGGCGTAATTTACTATAAACTATTAAAATTGATTCTTCATCAGTTAATTCTTCTACAGAATATTTCCCCACTTCCTTAAATAACTCTTTTTGTTCATATAAAATGGAGCCTTTAACCAAAAAATTGTATTTATTTAAACGAATTTTAATTTCTTCACAATTTAAACCAATAGCTCTTAAAAAAACATAAGCATTAACTTTATGTGTTTTATCAATTTTTACCCAAATTTGATCTTTTGCATCAATTTCAAATTTCAACCACGAACCTCTATTAGAAATTAAACTAGCACTATATATATACTTATTATTTTTATCTAATTCTTTCTTATAATATATACCAGGACTTCTAACAATTTGATTAATTATTACTCTCTCTGTACCAGATATAACAAAAGTTCCTCTATTAGTCATTAAAGGTATATCACCAATAAAAACTTGCCTTTTTTTATATTTTTTATGTCTATCTATATTAACTGAAGAATTATTATAATCAAAATTTTTTTGTTTTTTGATGAACTCAGTATCTTTTCTTGTTAATTTTGAAGGTATATAAATTTGTACACTATATGTTTTATCGCGACTTTTAGCTTTACGAACACTATAACGAGGAAATTTTAATTTATAATCTCGACCAAAGAACTTTAGCTCTAATTTACCTGTAGGATCAGTAATAATAGGAAAAGAATCTAAGACTTCAACTAAACCCTTTTCTAAAAAAAGCCTAAAACTTTTAATTTGTATCTCAACTAAATCTGGTACTATAGATACAGAAATATTTTTTTGTAACATAAAAAACTCCAGATAGATAACATAACAAAAAATTGACTATTTAAATATAACTACAATAATTTATTATTAAAAAATAAATTAGTTAATAATTGATACTAAAAACAAAACTATTTAATTATTTCTAATTTTATAAAAACTTTAATCAAAAATAATTATTATAAATGTTTAATAATTATAAATTTACTTAAATAATATAAGCTATATATTAAAATTTAACGAATCATATTAGCTAATTTTGATTTTTTACGTGATGCAGTATTTTTATGTAAAATTTTCTTTTTTACAGCTTTATCTATTGTTTTATAAACTAAAGATAAATTATTTTTAGAAATGTCTATATTTTTTTGATTATTTAAACCGTCTTTTAATATATTTTTTAAACTGAATACATATATTTTTATTGCTTTTTTTATCGATAATTTATATTTTTTATTGCGATTACGATTTCTTAATATAATTTTACTATTTTGAAGCTGAGATTTAGTTTGAGGCATATGATAAATTTACAATTCGAATTATACTAATGTAAAATTACTTTAAAGTTTTCATAATTATACATTATCAATACAAGATATACAATATTATATAAAACTTGATAATCAAGAATAATTTATGAAACTATTGGATATTAAACTAAAATGATATAACAAATAAATTATGGGAAAAAATAAAGGATCAAGAATAACAATAACATTAGAATGTGAATGCAAAAATAATAAAACAATGAAAAGAAAAAATGGCATTGCTCGTTATACTACTTGTAAAAACAAAAGAAATACACCAAATAGATTAGAAATAAAAAAATTTTGTACTTATTGTAATATGCATGAAGTATTTAAAGAAATTAAATAAAAAATATAATTTAATGAATACATACAAAAAAAATAGTTTTAAAGAGTTAACAAAAGATTCAAAAGAAATAGTAGATTATAAAGATATAGATTTATTAAGAAAATTTATTAATGATCAAGGTAAAATTTTATCTCGTCGCTCTACTGGATTAAATTCAAAGCAACAGAAAAAAATTACCAAATCCATTAAAAGAGCTCGCTTACTCGCATTATTACCATTTTTGAAAAGAGATTAACCATTATAATAAAAATGAAACGATTGAAAGTAGATATACTTTCATCTTTTAAGAAACATTATAAAGTTTTTTCTTTAGGAACTAAATCATAAGCTTCTATAATATCTAAATCTTTCCAAGATTCAAAATTTGACATTAATCCACATTCATTAATTGCAACAACTTCTTCAACATCACTTTTTATTCTTTTTAATGAACTAATAAAACCATCATATACAAGCAAATTATTACGATAAACATAAATATAAGACTTGATAGTTATTTTTCCTTCATTAACTAAACAACCAGCAACATAACCTTTATTCATACTAAAAACAGTTTGAACAATAGCTTTACCTCTTAAAACTTTCTCATAAGATGGTTCAATTAAACTCAGCATAATCGCTTGAACATATTGCAATAAATCATAAATAACATTAAAAACCTTAAAATTTATTTTATATTTTTTTAATAAACTACGAATATCAGATGAAATGTTAACATTAAATGCTAAAATATAAGAATTAGTTGCAACTGCGAGCTCGACATCAGTATTTGAAATGTTTCCAAAACTAGCAGAAATAATATTAATTTGAACTTTTGACTGAGAGATATTAGATAAAAGATCTAAAATAGCTTCTAATGTACCTTGAGTATCTGCTTTCAAAATTAGCTTTAATTGCTTTGTATCTAGACTAACGTCAAAAGCAATTCGTGTATTTAAAAATTTTAATGCAACATCAATTTCTTTAACATTAGAATGCTTTAAACAATATTCTTTAGCACTTTTTTCATCATTAAGAACACAAAATAAAGATCCGGCTTCAGGTAATTTTGTAAAACCCAACACTTGAACAAGAGAAGATGGTCCAGAAGATTGAACTTTTGAACTAAACACATCTGTAATACTCTTAACTTTTCCATATAAATTTTCAGAAACAATTATATCACCAAGTTTAAGAGTACCATTCTGGATAATAACATTAACGATAGAGCCTTGTTTTTTATCTATATATGTTTCAAGAATAGTTCCAACAGCTAATTTTTTTGGATCAGCAAGAAAATTTTTAGCACTTGATAATGCACAAATTTCAGATAATAATAAATCAATATTTTTACCATTAATTGCACTTACTTCAATAAAAGAAACATTACCTCCCCATTCTTTACACAACATATCATAATTAGCTAAATCTTGTTTAATCTTTGAAAGGTTACTTGATAATTTATCTGATTTAGTAATAACTACAATACAAGATAAATTCATATCTTTTATATAATTAATAGCTTCGATAGTCTGTGGTTTTAGCCCATCATCAACAGCAATAACTAATAAAACAATATCAGTTACTTTAGCCCCTCTCAATCGCATTTTTTTAAATGATTCATGCCCAGGTGTATCCAAAAAGATTAATTTGTGTTGTTCAAATTTATAATTCCAAACTATTTCATAACCTGAAATAGCTTGTGTTATTCCACCAGATTCTTTACCTACTAAATTAGTTTTTAGTACTGAATCAAGCAAACTAGTTTTACCATGATCAACATGACCCAAAAGAGTAATTACTGGAGCTCTTTTAATAGTAATTGAAGAATCAGTATTCATACTCGTATATTTAGTAATCAAATCATCTACATTTTTAGTTGATGAAGATTCAATTAAATTAAAACCATAATTTTTTGCAATACTTCGTATTAAACTTAAGTCAAGTATATCGTTAATTGTAGCAGAAATACCTTTATTTAAAAATAAATAAGTAATTATTTCAGCCTCAGGTACATTAATATTTGATGATAAATCATTTATACTAAGAGGTTTATTTAATAAAATACTTTTATCTAATTGTAAAAAATTTTCATCTTGCTTAGATTGGAAAGAATCTTGAAATACATTATCATATTCTGAAGGATCCAACTTTAACTTATATCTTTTTTTACCTTTAGAACTAGATTTTAAAGACTTAATACTTGATCTATTTAATAAACCTTGGGTAAATAAATCATCTGACGTATTTACAAAAAGCTTAGCATCTTCTATATCATCAGAGCTTTTTTGTTTACTTTTAATTAATTTGACCTTGGATTTCTTAGGTTTAAGAGAATCTTGCTCATAAAAACTAGGTCTATGCTTCTTATCAAATTTACTTTGATGACTTGTTACAGAACTAACATCATTTTTTACTACAGAATTAATATTAATTTTAGATGAAGAGCTCGATGAACGAGTCATAACAGTATTAATTAACTTCGGATTTATCAAGAATAAAATATCATCATAATAACCTAAATACTCAAAAGAATTAAGAATATTAACAATCCTAAATTGAAATTGAAAAATGTAATAGTTTGTATAAAACATATTCACGATATATATTAATAAAATAATTTATAAAATTTATAGTTTTATAAGATATTACAATTATATTAATAATAAAAATAGATCTAAAACATAAACAAATAAAATTATGCCTAGACTTCAAAAAAATGACAACTTTATAGATAAAACTTTCACAATATTAGCAGATATAGTATTAAAAATATTACCAACAAGTAAAGAAGAAAAAGAAGCATTTTATTATTATAGAGATGGAATGTCTGCACAATCAGAAGGAGAATATGCAGAAGCATTAGAGAATTACTATGAAGCACTACAATTAGAAGAAGATCCATACGACCGTTCATATATTTTGTATAACATTGGATTAATATACGCAAGTAACGGAGAACAAATTAAAGCATTAGAATACTATCATCAAGCTTTAGAACTAAATTCAAATTTGCCACAAGCACTCAACAATATAGCTGTTATATATCATTATCAAGGTTTAAAGGCAATCAGTAACAAAAAAATCAACTCATCAAAAGAAATGTTCACAAAAGCTGCAAAATATTGGGAACAAGCTATTGCTTTAGCTCCTAATAATTATATTGAAGCACAAAATTGGTTAAAAACAACTGGTAGAGAATATAATTTAGACTAAAAATACAACAAATAGAACAAAATTAAATGCATATATTATATAATAATATTAATTAAGTAATTTATTTACTTTCAATTGATATAAGAAACTCTGCCAATTAACTAATTACTAATATATAAAGTCAGTATGAAATCATTAAAAGAAGGATCAGTTACTCAAATAATTGGACCTGTTTTAGATATAGAATTTCCAAATGGAAAATTACCTAGAGTTTTTAACGCTTTAAAAATACAAGGTCCTAACGAAACTATTACATGTGAAGTACAACAACTACTAGGAGACAATAAAGTCAGAGCCGTTGCTATGAGTTCTACTGAAGGATTAAAAAGAGGAGCTGAAGTTATTGATACAGAAGAACCTATCACAGTTCCAGTTGGTATACCAACATTAGGAAGAATTTTTAATGTATTAGGAGAACCTGTAGATAACTTAGGAGATGTGAAGTCATCAGATTCTTTACCAATACATAGAGTAGCACCATCATTTACTCAACTTGAAACAAAACCATCAATATTTGAAACAGGGATTAAAGTAGTAGACTTACTAGCTCCATATCGAAGAGGTGGAAAAATTGGGCTATTTGGCGGAGCAGGAGTAGGAAAAACTGTATTAATTATGGAATTAATTAATAATATAGCCAAAGCACATGGAGGAGTGTCTGTATTTGGTGGAGTAGGAGAAAGAACAAGAGAAGGAAATGACTTATATGAAGAAATGAAAGAATCAAAAGTAATTAATGCAGAAAAATTAACAGAATCTAAAGTAGCACTTGTGTATGGACAAATGAATGAGCCACCAGGAGCTAGAATGAGAGTAGGTTTAACTGCTCTTACAATGGCAGAATATTTTCGTGATATTAATAAACAAGATGTGCTACTATTTATTGATAATATATTTAGATTTGTACAAGCTGGATCTGAAGTATCAGCTTTATTAGGTCGTATGCCATCAGCAGTTGGTTATCAACCAACATTGGCAACTGAAATGGGTGCTTTACAAGAAAGAATTACATCAACGACAGATGGATCTATTACATCTATACAAGCGGTATATGTACCAGCTGATGATTTAACAGATCCTGCTCCAGCAACAACTTTTGCACACCTTGATGCAACAACAGTTCTATCTAGAGGACTAGCTGCTAAGGGAATATATCCAGCAGTAGATCCTTTAGGATCTACATCAACAATGCTACAACCTGATATAGTAGGACTTGAACATTATTCGACAGCTCAACAAATAAAATCAACACTACAAAGATACAAAGAACTACAAGATATAATTGCAATTTTAGGTCTAGATGAATTATCTGAAGATGATCGTTTAACTGTAGCTAGAGCTAGAAAAATTGAAAGATTTTTGTCACAACCATTTTTTGTAGCAGAAGTATTCACTGGATCTCCAGGTAAATATGTTTCACTAGAAGAAGCAATTAAAGGTTTTCAAATGATTCTAAGAGGAGAATTAGACGATTTACCTGAACAAGCTTTTTATTTAGTAGGAGATATAGAAGAAGCAATAACTAAAGCAGAAACTTTAAAATAAAATAAGATTATGACACTAAAAATTCGCGTAATTGCGCCAGATAAAATAGTTTGGGATGCAGAAGCCGAAGAAATTATTTTACCTAGTAGTACGGGACAATTAGGTATATTAACAGGACACATTCCAGTACTAACTGCATTAGATATTGGAGTAATGCGTGTTAGAATAAATAAAGACTGGAAACCTATTATATTATTAGGCGGTTTTGCAGAAGTAAAAAATAATAATATAACAATACTAGTTAATGGAGCTGAAGAAGTTACAGAAATTAATTTAGAAAAAGCTAAAAATGATTTAGAAGAAGCAACACAAGCTGTTGAAGAAGCTAATTCAAGTAAAGAAAAAATAGAAGCAACTCAACTACTTAGAAAAGCAAAAGCAAAACTACAAGCTGCAATAGTAAGTAATAACTAAATACTCTAATCAAAACCTGAAAATAAACTTTCAGGTTTTGGTCACAATATAAAAAAATAAATCGACTAACTTAAACCTGAACAAATATAATCAAAATATAACCCCATTTCTTTTCCAGCATCAGATCCTACTAATGAAGTAGTAACTTCTTTCATAGCCTGTATCGCCTGTATTGTTGCACCAATTGGAACACCTAATGAATTATAAGTTTCTTTTAAACCATTTAAAACTCGCTCGTCTAAAATTGATGGATCACCTGCTAACATTCCATAAGTAGAATATCTTAGATAATAATCTAAATCTCTAATACAGGCAGCATATCGTCTAGTTGTATACATATTACCACCTGGTCTAGTAATATCTGAATATAATAATGCTTTAGCAACAGACTCTTTAATTATAGTCGCAGCATTAGCAGCAATAGTAGCCGCTGCTCTTACCCTTAATTCACCAGTTTGAAAATAGCCTCTTAATTTTTCTAATGAATTATCATCTAAATATTTTCCTTGAACATCTGCTGTATTAATTACAGAAGTAATAGCGTCTTGCATAAAATAAATTTCCTTATGTTTTAATATAAAGCTAATCTGAAATTTGAGTAAATATAAATTAACTACAATACAATTACAAAATCAAACTACTGCATAGCACCTAAAGTATAATCAAAATAAAAACCTGCTTCAGCCGCATCTTCACCAGAAAGTAAAGAACAAGCTATATTTTTCATACAACGAACACCTTCAGCAACACCAGAAATCGGTGTACCTAATGAATTATACATCTCTTTAACACCAACTAAACCAATTTCTTCAATAGGTGTTACATCTCCAGCTACAATACCATAAGTAACCAGTCTTAAATAGTAATCTAAATCTCTTAAACAAGTTGCTGTCATCTCTTCTCCATAAGCATTACCTCCTGGAGATACTACATCAGTTCGTTTTTGAAATAACTGTTGACCTCCTTGCTTTACAACAAGTTCACGATTATCAGTCAAGATTTGAGCTATTCTTAAACGCCTTTGACCAGATAATACAAAACTTTTAATTCGATCTAATTCTCCAGGGCTAAGATATCTTGCTTCTGCGTCTGCATTTACAATAGATTTAGTAACAATACTCATAATTTAAACTCCTTATATTTTTACATCAATTATATAGATTATAAAGCTAGAACTAAATTTATTTAAATTATTCTAAAAATAATTGATTTCATATGACTATATATCTGAAAAATAGAATAATAAAAAAAGTATATAATCAAGTGATTTTAGAAATAACTAAATATATTTTAAGAAAAAGTACTAAAGCAAGAAAGTTAATATAGACTTACACTTAAAATAAGAGATAATTAGTAACTAGATATTGACCGAAAACTTGGTACGATAATATCAGCATTTTGCTTAGTAAAAGAGTTATATAGCTTTTCTGTATTTGGAAAATTAGCCGCTGGTAACGTAGGAAAACGACGATAAGGAACTTTATTAATACCAAAAATTTGTTTATACTCATTGCTATTTACTATTGTGTAAACAAGAGAATATAAGCCTCGAGAAGCCAAAATTTGGTTATAATATCTAATCTCTGACTGATTATTAGGAGCTCTACCTAAAAAATGTTTTGTAGATAATTCAATAACTTTAGTATTTGGATAAGGCTCATAAAATTCTTTTCGGTACAAAGTAGAATAACCTAACTCTTGAACTAAATCTTTAACTGTAATTTGAGAATTTATAAAACTTTTCTCTAAATCATAAAACTCATCACCAATACTAAAAGAACCTAAATCCCTCTCAAATATCTGCCTATAAGTAGCTCGTAAAATTTGAATTTTATCAGAGAGACTTGATGCTTGATTTAATACAAATAACTTAAATTGATATCTCCTACTAGTAACACCTTGCAAAATTCTTTTTTTCATACTATTAATACTCCGCTCTTCTTTAAGCTGACTTAAATTAAGAAAATCAACTTGATTAAATTTAGTGAAAGAACTTAAAAGAATACTATTATTTGATAAACCTCTAGAATAAATAGAACTTGAAGTAACATAACGTTCATAAGGTACAATGAAATCTCCAAAAGACTCATTATACTCTAAACTATTTAGTATAGAATCAATCATAGAATAATAACCTTCTTTATAAACAAGATCAAAATATTGATCAATTTCTTGTCTACTATATGTTGGTCTACCAATTAATTTAATATGTATATATTCAATAGCTTTACAAATGTACAATTTATCCCAATATAATGATCTAAAAACAGAAGACTTTAAAAGTAAACTAATAAATTCTTTAACAGAAATTAAATCACTTTGAAACTGATTTTCATACTTTAAAAGAGAAGACAATTCTTCTCGATAAACAAATCTACCAAAAATTCTTAAGTAAATAGCAGATATTATTTGTTGAGTTGTCAACAAACTATTTTTTCTACTAAAAATAACTGGACCTATAGTTTTAAAATCTCTATTCCTTAAATTAGGACTACTCATTTGATTATATATACCTGGGCCATACCTTACCAAAAGTCTTCTTGTATCTCTTGTACAAAAAGACGATTTTGTTTTTAGAGCAACAGTATTTTTAGGAAAAATAGCACCAAACTGTAATGACAAAGGATCATTACTTAGTCCATACGGATGTTGATTGGATAATTTAGATTTATAATCAGCAAATAAAGTAATAAATTCAGGAATTTTTCGAAACACTGTACTATAATTGAACAACCTAATCTGGGGTCCCCAATTTCTAGACTCTTGAGCTTCTTCTCCTAAATAACGTAAATAAGGAACTGTTTCTTCACCAAAATAATCTGCATATTCTTGAGAATTAATTAAATTATCTATTAAACTATTGATACCGCTATTAGAAAGAATAGCAAAATATTTTTGAAACTCTTCTATTGAACTTAAACCTCTACCTAAAAAATGTCTACAAGATAACTCAATAACACGACTATTAACAAAAGGCTGATTAAACTGTTGTTTATAAATAGATGACTTACCTAAACATCTAACAAACTCTTTAATGGATAACTTACCAATTTTCACTTGAGATTCTAAATCAGTAAATTTTAAATTATATGCTTTAGAAATATCTCTCTCAAAAATCTGTCTATAACAAGCACGTATAACTACTTTTTTTTCATCTGTAGATAAGCTACTTTTAAGTACAAATCTTTGATTAGAAACGCCAGCTTTATTATAAATTTGAGGTAAACGTAAACCTTGCATATCACAGGAGGATCTTTTGCGCAATTTATCACTTAAACCAGAAGATTCAAATTCTAAAATTAAAACATCAAAATATTGCTTTACTAACTGCTTAGATTCTATATCATAATCAAATAAGTTTAAAGATAACTTACGCATCTCACGCAAAGCTACTATTGCAGCAGCACTAGAGCAAGCATTATCAATCAATTCTCTTAATCCACGTATATTAACAGAAAGAATATTAGAATCTCCAGATATAATTGCATAAGTCAAATATCTTAAAAACCAATCCAAATCACGCAAAGACTTTTTCATACGTTCAGATCCATACTTTATAGCATTAATTGGCTTAAAACCTGGTGGTAAAGGATCATTAGTATCAAACAATGAAGAAGAAATATTATCTAATAAACTAGTTGAAGAATTTCCAGATAATTGCTGAGACATAGAAATTTGACTACTCAAATTACTATCCAAAAATGAAGCTTGAGGCCTTTCTAAATAAGAAATAGAAGAGCCTCCAACAAAAATTTTATCAGCAGCTTTAGAAACTAAAAAGTTAGCATTTTTAGTTATTAACTGAGCTACTTCTAAACGTTTATTCCCAGAACTAAAAAAAGAAACTAATTGATTAAGTTCACCTAATTGCAAAAATCGATCTTGCTGTTCAGCTTGTAAAATACTAGATAAAGAAACTGTTCTATAAAGTTTAGGTTGCACTACAGGACTACCGCCACTAGCTTTAACAATCATAAGAAATATCAATCCTTAATTTTACAAATTAATAATAACATTGAAACTTGTTATATTTATACGATAACAAATAGATAAAATTATTAATATAATATAATTAAATATAAAAACTACCTTGAATAAAGATAACTTTTTTAATACTTACAGTAATAATAAGAATATGAAACAAATATATGAAAAAGATAAAGACAAATATATGCCTATTATTGAACACTTAAATGAACTAAGAACGAGAATATTTTTTTCATTTATTATTTTTATTATAGCATCAATAATTTGTATAACTTATACAAAAGAAATAGCATTAATTTTACAAAAGCCTGCTATAGGAATTAAGTTTTTACAACTAGCACCAGGAGAATATCTATTTGTTTCTATAAAACTTGCATTTTATTCTGCAATTATTATCAGCAGCCCTTTTATTCTATACCAAATGTTACAATTTATTTTACCTGGTTTAACAAGGAAAGAAAGCTTATATTTAATTCCCATACTTATAAGCTCTGTGATATTATTCTTTGTAGGAACATTTTTTTGTTATACGTTCTTAATTCCGATAACATTAAAATTTTTAATTAGTTATGGATCTGAACTCATAGAACCTCTTTGGTCATTTGATGAGTACTTTAATTTTGTAACTATAGTAATGTTAAGTACAGGAATATGTTTTCAAATACCAATCATACAAATTATACTAGGAATTACAAATATAATAAGTTGGAAAACAATGTTAAATAAATGGAAATACGTAATGTTTATAGCAACAGTTACAGGGGCTATTATAACACCTTCAACTGATCCAATAACTCAAATATGCATGACAACAACTATCCTTATATTATACTTTAGTGGAATCATTATACTAAAAACAATAAAAACATAATCAATTTAACTAAAATACAAATTAATGATTTTATATTCAAGAATGAATATAGAATGTTATTATAAATAAAAACATAAAAAGCAAATTTAAATTTAATCATGAAAAAAAATAGTATACTATTAAAAATCAAAGAAACTTTACTAATACTATTCAGCATTACAAGTATAATGAGTATGACAATATATCCAGCAAATAGCTTTCCAGTGTATGCTCAACAAGGATATGAAAATCCAAGAGAGGCTACTGGACGTATAGTTTGCGCAAATTGTCATTTAGCCCAAAAAACAGTATCAATTGAGGTACCAAAATCTGTATTACCTAATAGTGTTTTTGAAGCTAAAATTTCTATTCCTTATGAATCTAACAGTGAGCAAATATTAGGAAATGGATCAAAAGGAAACTTAAATACAGGTGCTATACTAATACTACCAGAAGGCTTTAAATTAGCTCCTAAAAATATACTAAATGATGAGTTAAAAAACAAAACAAAAAATTTCTACGTGCAACCTTATAGCACATCAAAAGAAAATATATTAGTTATTGGACCTTTATCAGGCAAAAATAATAAAGAAATTATATTTCCAATACTATCTCCAGATCCAAAAAAAGATAAAGATACATTTTTTTTAAAATATCCAATATATGTTGGAGCTAATAGAGGAAGAGGTCAAATATATCCAACAGGAGATAAATCTAATAATAATATAATTACTTCCAACGTAAACGGCAAAATTAATAATATTGAGGAACAAGCTTCGGGAGAATTTTTAATTAATATAGAAAAAACTAACGGAGAAACTGTTAGTGAAAAAATTCCAAAAGGTTTAAAAATTTTAGTATCAGAAGGCAATAATATTTCAGTGAATCAAAATTTAACTAATGATCCAAATGTTGGAGGATTTGGTCAAAATGAAACTGAAATAGTACTACAAAATCCTACAAGAATTAAAAATATGATTATATTTTTTATAAGTGTTACGTTAGCACAAGTATTTTTTGTTCTAAAGAAAAAACAATGGGAAAAAGTACAAGCAGCAGAAATGAAATTTTAATATTAAATAATATTAAAGATAATTACAAATACTATTTAATAAATCTATTACAACAATATTAAGAAAGTAATTTTTGTACAGCTTTAACAATTTGTTGAGGCTGTACAACAGTTGCTTTTTCTAAAATACCATTGTAGGGAGTAGGAATATCTTGAGAAGATAATCTAACAACAGGAGAATCTAAAAGGTCAAAATAATTATCATTTACTTGAGCAATCAATTCGGCGGCTATACCACCAGTTTTCATACATTCTTCAACAATTAATAAACGATGAGTTTTTTGTAAAGATTCAACAATAGAATTAATATCAATAGGCTTTAAAGATATTAAATCTATTACTTCAGGATCATACCCTAATTCAACTAACAAATCTACAGCCTGCAAAACATGATAACGCATACGAGAATAAGTAACAATAGTAACATCAGTTCCAGGTCTAACCAACTCAGCTTTATCTAAAGGAACAAAGTATTCATTTTGAGGAATATTATCTTGTAAATTATAAAGTAAAACATGCTCAAAAAGAATAACAGGATTATTATCACGAATAGCAGACTTTAGAAGTCCCTTAGCATTATAAGGAGTTGAACAAGCAACAATCTTTAAACCTGGTATTGCTTGAAAATACGCTTCTAACCTTTGAGAATGTTCAGCACCGAGCTGTTTACCAACACCACCTGGTCCACGTATTACTAAAGGTATTTTAAAATTACCTCCAGAAGTATAACGTAACATACCTGCATTATTAGAAATTTGATTAAATGCTAAAAGCAAAAAGCTCATATTCATTCCTTCAACTACTGGCCTTAAACCAGTCATAGCAGCACCAATAGCCATACCCATAAAACTATTTTCAGCAATTGGTGTATCTAAAACTCTAAGATCTCCATACTTTACATGTAAATCTTTAGTAACTTTATAAGATCCACCATAATGCCCCACATCTTCTCCTAAAATAAAAACAGATCTATCTCTATGCATTTCTTCATCAGTAGCTTCACGTAAAGCATCAAATAAAAAAATTTTACTCATAATTTTACTATATTATTTTATAAATTTATCAACGTAGAAACGAATAATTTAATCTTCTACAAACAAGTATTTTTTTAATTCATCTATATTAGGTTCTGGACTAGATAGAGCAAAATCAACAGAATGCTGAATATTTTGTTTCACTTTCAACTCAATTTCACTTAAAACATCAAAATCAACTAATTGATTCTTAATAATATAATTTTTAAAGTTTTTAATAGGATCACGAGCTAACCATGCATTTTTTTCTTGCCTTGATCTTAATTCATCGGGATCAGCTAATGAATGTCCTCTAAAACGATATGTCAATGCCTCTATTAAAGTAGGACCTTTTCCAGATCTAGCTCTAGCAATAGCTACTTTTGTAACATTTCTTACAGCTAGAACGTCCATACCATCTACTTCAATACCTGGTAAACCAAATGCTTTAGCTTTTTGATGAATTTCTGGCAAAGAAGTTGAACGATGATGCGCCATTCCAATTGCCCATTGATTATTTTCTACAACAAATATAATAGGTAATTTCCATAAAACAGACATATTTAAACATTCAAAAAATTGGCCATTATTAGTAGTTCCATCTCCAAAGAAACAAACAGTAACACTCAATAGACTATTGGTATTTAGGATTTGTTTCTTATAAACGCTTTGAAATGACGCTCCAACAGCTACTGGAATACCTTCTCCAATAAAAGCAAAACCACCTAAAAAATTATGCTTAGCAGAAAATAAATGCATTGATCCACCGCGTCCTTTACTACATCCCGTTTCTTTACCAAATAATTCAGCCATAACATGCTTAGGAGAAACACCTTTACTTAAAGCATGAACATGATCACGATATGTGCTACAAACATAATCATCAGATCTAAGTAACTTGATAACACCAGTAGATACTGCTTCTTGCCCATTATATAGATGAACAAAACCAAACATCTTTCCACGATAATACATCTGCGCACACATATCTTCAAAATAACGACCTAATAGCATATCTTTATATAAAGTAATAACTTCATCTTTACTAATATCATTAGTATTACTAATAACACTAGATAAAACAGCTAAAGGTAAAACCGTTTTTCTTTTTTCTTTACACATCTTAATATCAGTATCTCCTAGAAGATTAATATATAAAATAAATATACTAATTAATTAATTATATCATAATTATATGAATAAGACATAAAATATAATTAGTTTATTATAAAATCTATAATATGTATAAAAAATATTATGATAATATTTTTGTAATGAATACAATTTTACAACAAACTATTTTTTTAATTTAAACATGAAGTCAATACAAATTGAAATAAAACAGTTAAATCAAAATTTAAATAAAATGATTGCTACAGAAAATCCTATTTTATACTCAGCAGCAAAACAACTATTCAACGCAGGCGGAAAAAGAATTAGGCCTGCTATTATATTCTTAGTATCTAAACTGATTAGTAAACAGAACTTAATATCAACAGAACAAAAAAGACTAGCGGAAATTACTGAAATAATACATACAGCTAGCTTAGTTCATGATGATATAGTAGATAACTGTGAGACAAGAAGAGGCATAAATACTGTACATAATGTATTTAATAATAAAATTGCTGTGCTAGCAGGGGATTTTTTATTTGCACAATCATCATGGTACTTAGCAAATTTAAACAATTTAAGTGTTGTAAAAACAATTTCAAAAATAATTATTGATTTTGCAGAAGGTGAAATACAACAAGGAATTAAATCTTTTGACCCTTTAATATCAATAGAAGAATATATAGAAAAATCTTTCTATAAAACAGCTTCACTACTTGCTTGTAGCTGTAAGGCTACAACTATATTAAATAAAAGTAGTAAAGAAATACAAAATGACTTTTATTTATATGGTAAACATTTAGGTTTAGCTTTTCAAATTATCGATGACATATTGGATCTGACAGGAGTATCAAAAAATTTAGGAAAACCTGCTGGTTCAGATCTACAAAATGGGAATTTAACTGCTCCACTAATATTAGCTTTAAATAAAAAATCTAAACTTAAAAAGATGATAAATGAAGAATTCCAATTAAAAAAAAGTATTAATGAAGCTATTACTATAATCAAAAAAACTAATGCCATACAAAAAGCTAAAGATATAGCTGAAGAACACATTCAACTAACTATACATATATTAAAAAACAAATATCCTTATACTAAAAATAAAGAGTTATTATCAATAACATATTATATATTAGATAGAATTCACTAAAACTATCAATGACTAGATTTAATAAATTGAATAAAAAAAGTAAAGGCTTGCTCATCAATTAAAGCTAGCTGAGATAAAACTTTACGATTTAATGCAATATTTCTCTTTTTCAACAAATAAATAAATTGACTATAATTAATATTGTAGAATCTAGTTGCAGCATTAATACGAATAATCCATAAGCGACGATAATTACGCTTTCTATGTTTTCTACCAATATATGAATATTTTAAAGCCTTAAGAACTTGTTGTTTAGCTGTTCGAAATAATTTAGAATGAGAACCTCTAAATCCTTTGGCTAATTTCAATATTTTTTTTCTTCTTTTACGAGCAACATTACCTCTTTTAATTCTTGTCATACATACTTTTAAAATACTTATTTAATTAAAATAAGGTAAATTATTAATAAAATTACCTTGATCACGAAAATTAACAATACTAATTTTACGTAACTTACGCTTTCTTTTACTACTTTTTTTTTGTAATAAATGACTTTTACATGCTTTATGTCTTAATATTTTACCACGACTAGTAACTTTAAAACGCTTACTAATTGACTGATTAGTTTTTAATTTATACATATTTATTACTCAAATACAATAAAAATCATGAAAATTTTTTACGAAAATTATTAATAGAAGATATAAGCAACATTAACATAATCTTAATTAAATTAGAATTAAGTTCCTGAAATATTTTCATATTTAAATTAAACGCAATATTAGCTTCTGTAATAATTTGATCGATTTGCTTATTATCTAGAGGTATATTATTTAAAGATTCTCTATAAACATCTTTAAATAATTTTTCATTATCAATTAATTCAAAATCATAAAAAGAAGTTCCTTTGTTATTAGGAAGTTGCATAGCATTTTGAGCTATTTTTTTTAAAATTTGACCACCAGAAAGATCACCAATATATCGAGTATAAGAATGAGCTATTAACAACTCTGGATTTGAGTAACCGATTTGATGAATTCTATCAACATATACTTGAGTAGCTGAAGAAGGTTCAATTTCATTAATCCAATTACTACCATAATAATAATTAAGATCTCTCATCAAACTTTCTTTTCGATATAATTCTGGAAAATATATAGCATTTACACATAAATTATCTTTATTTTTTTCTATTTGCTCTTCAATAGCTTCATAAATAAAAAATAAATTAGCAACTAACTGTCTATAAGACTTTTTATCTACTACACCACCTAAAAAAGATTTAACAAAACTCACATTTTCAGCCATACTATGAGACTTAGTTGTTCCTTCACGCAATTGTTGTGCTAAATTTGTTGACATTCTAATTTCCTTTTTTAAAACAAAAATTTAATTAAATAAATAATGATTATCTCAATTTAAACTATAATTTTAATATTACTAATAAAAGATAATTAAATATATTATATTGAAAAATTTCGATAATTTAATCAACTATAATAAAATTTAAATTGATTGAAAATACTCTTTAGAATGATTAACATTACTTTTAAGAGCAGATTGACCAGGTTGCCAATTTGCAGGACAAACTTCATCAGGATTATTTTGAACATATTGAATTGCACTTAAAGTTCTCATTGTTTCTTCAACATTCCTTCCAACATCTAAACTATTAACAAGATAATGTTGTATAATTCCCTCTTTGTCAATAATAAAAAGACCTCTTAGGGATTTTCCTTCATCATTTAACACATTAAAGGATAAACTTATTTCTTTATTTAAATCTGATACTAAAGGGTATTTTAAATCACCAACACCACCAGATTCTCGATCTAACTGCATCCATGCTAAATGACAATATTCACTATCTACAGATATACCTAAAATTTCTGCATTTAAAGATTTAATTTGTTCATACATATCACTAAACGCAATAATTTCAGTAGGGCACACAAATGTAAAATCAAGTGGATAAAATAATAAAATTACATACTTACCTAGATAATCTGATAATTTAATTTGTTTAAATTCTTGTTGATAAACACCTGTAGCAGAAAAATTCGGAGCTTTATCTCCAACTTGCAAAAAATTTTTGTTTAACATAGTAATATAAGATTAATTTATTAAGATAAAAATTTATAAAAATTAAGATGCATAAAAATAGTATATTACATAATCAAATAAAATTAATACATCTTGTGTTAAAAACAAAATTAAAAAATAGCGGGGAATGGATTTGAACCATTGACCTTCGGGTTATGAGCCCGACGAGCTACCAGACTGCTCTACCCCGCGGACCTAACCATTCTACAACAAATAAAGATATTATTCAAAACATAGAAAAAATAAATAAATAACTATAAGATTAAGAATAATACTTAAACATGAATATTTAATACGTACTATAGAAGGTTTTACCTGATAAATCCCTATTAATCTATCTTGAATTAAGTAGTCTGATGTTTTAATCCAAACTTGACCATCATACCAACCTGATTCTTCATAAAAAACAGTTGCACTCATTAATCTTTTAACAACATAAGACCAACCTAGATAAAGTCTAATAAACAAAAAAAAGATAACTACATTAGAAAAAATCAGATCTAATAAAAAGAATTGACTTAAATTATTAGTATTAGTACACACAATAAGAAAAATACTAAAAACAACAAATAAAGAAATAAAAATATAAAATAGATTAACTATAAAAGACTTGTTCGTCGACATTGACCAAGAAAATAAAAAAGATTCTTTTAGTGCAAGATATTCATTTAAAGGCTGCTGATCAAATGGAACAGGACAATCACTTTTTGTACTAAACATAAATATAAAATTTATAGTAATGAAAATATAGTAAAAATAAAAAACATAAATATGTTAAAAGCAATTATTTTTTGCACAAATAACTTATTAGATCTAAAATGAAATATTTGATTTTGGTTCATAGAAGACCCAATATTACTATTATTAGGTGTACTAAGCAAAACAAAACATAAAGTCAAAAAACTAAAAAGATACCAAAAAAATTTAAACATAATATTATTATAAAAACAAAAAATTTAACAATCTAAATTTAATCTAAACAAATTTCATTAAATTTTTTCATTTGGAATTAAATATAAGAACAATATAAACAAGAATTAATCACCTTGTATTTTTAAAAGAATAAAACCTAATATTAAACCAATAATTATTATTAATGGACTAATAAAAGCAGCTGTAGCGATTTCTGAAACCATTTCATATACTCCCTTTAATCTAAACCTAAACTAAAAACCATTTCTTCCCCAAACAACTAAAGCTATAGAAAATGTACATACAGCTAATAAAGATCCCCAACCTAAACTAATAATATCTATCATTGATACATAATAATAATAATAATAATAATAGTAAATTTAATAATCACTGAAAAAAAGTTCAGTTAATTCAATACTAACAAATAAAAAATTGATCATTTATCTTTTTTATTCATAAAACTGTTATCTTAAAAGATAAATGTAAATTTTTAAAAAGTATATATCTATAAACTCTTAGTTAGAGTTAGTATAAAAATAAAAATTACTACGTACAATAAATTTTAACATAAAATAAAACATGCAAAGCACTATACAAAATACAGAGATAAAAATTAAAGAAACTTTACTAACACCTAGATTTTATACTACTGATTTTGAAGAAATGGCAAAATTAGATATATCTCTTAATACAGAAGAATTTGAAGCGCTACTACAAGAATTTAGAATTGATTATAACAAAAAACATTTTATAAGAGATGAAGAATTTAATAAATCTTGGAACATATTAGATAATAAAACTAAAGTACTATTCATTGAATTTTTAGAAAGATCTTGTACTGCAGAATTTTCTGGATTTTTGTTATATAAAGAACTATCAAGAAGATTAAATAAAACTAATCCAATACTTGCTGAATGCTTTTTATTAATGTCTAGAGATGAAGCAAGACATGCAGGATTTCTGAATAAAGCAATAGGAGATTTCAATATATCTTTAGATTTAGGTTTTTTAACTAAAAGTAGAAAATATACATTTTTTTCTCCTAAATTTATTTTTTATGCGACATACTTATCTGAAAAAATAGGTTACTGGAGATATATAACTATATATAGACATCTAGAAAAACATCCTGAGCATCGTGTTTATCCAATTTTTAAATTTTTTGAAAACTGGTGTCAGGATGAAAATAGACATGGAGACTTCTTTGCAGCATTACTAAAATCACAACCACAGTTTTTAAATAACTTAGAATCAAGACTATGGTGTAGATTTTTTTTAATAAGCGTTTTTGCAACAATGTATTTAAATGACTTTCAAAGATCTGATTTTTATAAATCCATAGGTTTAGATGCAAGACAATATGATATGCAAGTTATCCGTAAAACTAATGAAAGTGCTTCAAGAATATTTCCAATAGCCTTAAATATTGATAAACCAGAGTTTTTTAAATATCTAGATATATGTGCTTCAGAAAATAAAAAATTAATTGAAATGAATAAAAAAACAAATAAAACACCATTAGATATAATTCAAATAATTAAGATATATTCAAAAATAACACTAAATATAATAAAACTTTATTTAATAAAACCAATAGAATCTCATATCATAAATGATACAATAAAGTAAAAAAGTGTAAAGCTTTATTTCTTTTATTAAAAACCAACAAATTAAAACTTAATATTTATAGTATATATAAATATGTTTTAAGGGTATAAATGAACAATACTATTAATTTCAAAATGCCATCCCCTACTTTCGGTGGAAGCACAGGAGGTTGGCTCAGATCTGCAGAAATAGAAGAAAAATATGCTATTACATGGAATACTAGTAAAAAAAATATATTTGAGATGCCTACTGGCGGATCAGCAATAATGGCTGAAGGAGATAATTTATTATATTTAGCAAAAAAAGAACAATGCCTTGCGCTATCTAGTCAACTAAAGAAAAAATTTAAGATTACTAATTTTAAAATTTATAGAATTTTTCCAAATGGAGAAGTACAATATTTACATCCAAAAGACGGCGTTTTTCCAGAAAATGTAAATGAAGGAAGAATTGGAATAGGTAATATAAAATATAATATTGGACAAAATGATAATCCTGTAAATAAAAAATTTACAGGTCAGGCAACATACGAATAAATTAAATAAAATACTAACAATTAAAAGATTGTAGTTACAATCTTTTTTTGTTAAAATATAACTATATTTACATAGGAGGGGTGGTAGAGTTGGTTTATTGCGTCTGATTTGAAATCAGATGAACCGCAAGGTTCCGTGGGTTCGAATCCCACCCTCTCCGTAAAGAATTAATTAGAATTAACTGCTTCTTCAATAAAAGTCACTGCTTGATTTAGAGTTGCAATTTTTTCTGCATCTTCATCAGGTATTTCTATATCAAACTCTTCTTCAATAGCCATTACCAATTCAACAGTATCAAGAGAATCAGCTCCTAAATCATTAGCAAAATTTGCTTCTAGAGTTACTAACTGTTTATCGACTCCTAATTGTTGAGCAACAATATTTCTTACTGTTTCAAAAATTTTTGAATCTTTTTCTTTTAATGACATAAATACTCCTTAAATATAAAAAGAATAATATTAAAGACCTGTATCTATAGTAATAAATTTAAAAATTATAATAAAAAATAAAATTATCGATTAATTAGGATAAATAATCAGTCTTTGATAACCCATTTTTCCGAATGTAGTATACCTTAATTGATACAAGCTAATTAAATTAGACTGCAATTTCCTTAAATTATAACTACGAGGTAATAGCTCTACTGAATCATTATAGAAAAGTACAATTTTTTCTATAGCTTTTCTTGTTTCATTTAAAGCATTCAACTCATTAAAATTTTTATGTAAACAAATTTGTTGCCAATTAATATAAGATATTTTTTTTATATCTAACATTTGTTTTAAAGCTCTAATAATATTATTTGAACTGTTACTATGGATCGTATAAATTATAATATGTCTAGATTTAGCAATTTGACGCATTCTATTATTATACTTTATAGATGATCTAAGTCCCAAAATATAATTTGCCTTTAATAAATCACGAGTTAATAAGATAGATAACTGTAAATTTTGAATAACTGATTCTACTTGCTGAATATTTATACCATAAACATATAATTTAGTCATTTTAGAACCTTCTGTTTTAGTACTTTTACCTATCAATGCATTATTACTTAAAATATCAAATGAATAAAGAGAACTTTTACTAGATAATTCGCAAGAATTTATTGAAGTATAATCTTGTACCGTTGATGCATTATATGATAATAGGCTAGATTTGCTAGAAATAAAATTATTACTATATGAAATAAATTCAGTAAAATTTGAGTTTTCGCATTCAATAGAAATAGATCCATCAAAATTAAATTTACGACGTTGTAAAGAAATAGTAGATCCTTGAAGTATCTTATCAACAACATGATCAACTGCTTCATGAATTATCCAACTATCACGCTCATGAATTTCTATTGCAACTTGAAAAGCAGGAATAGCTTTTCTTTCCAAAATACTTTTCTGAGAACCTCGTCTTTTAGCCTCATCATCACCTAAGGTCACATATTGTATACCACCAATTAAATCAGAAAGAGTTGGATTTTTAATAATACTATGTAAATAATTTCCATGAGCTGTACCAACTAACTGGACACCTCTTTCAGCAATTGTACGAGCTGCTATAGCTTCTAATTCAGTACCAATTTCATCTATTATTATTACTTCAGGCATATGATTTTCTACTGCTTCAATCATAACTTGGTGCTGTAATTCAGGCTTTGCAACCTGCATTCTTCTAGCGCGTCCTATAGCCGGATGAGGAATATCTCCATCTCCTGCAATTTCATTAGAAGTATCAATAATAACAACTCTTTTTTCCATTTCATCAGCTAAAACTCTTGTTATTTCACGTATAGCAGTTGTTTTACCAACTCCTGGTTTACCTAATAAGAGTATAGATTTACCTGTATATAAAATATCTCTAATAGCACTAATTGTACCAAATATAGCACGACCAACACGAAAAGTTAAGCCAACAATATTTCCTTTCCTATTTTTTATAGAACTTATTCTATGTAATGTACATTCAATACCTGATCTATTATCACCACTAAATTGAGGTATTTTTTTAATGCATAAATCTAAATCATTCCAGGAAATATTTAATGTAGACAAATATTCTGGCCCATCTGGAAAACGAGCTTCTGGCCTTCTTCCCAAATCCATAACTATTTCTATTAAAGACTTTTTTCTACTATGCTTATTTAAAGGATCTTGTATAAATTCAGGTAATATATCTAAAAGCTTATCTAAATCATCAGCTATTAACATTTAATTAAATTAAAAATATGACTATATATAAAAAAATATAAGCTAAAACTATAAATAATTTACAATAATTATATCGTAAAAAAATAGCAAAAAAATATTAATTAAAATATAATAAATTATTATAAAACATAAATATATGAAAAAATATTTAGTAAAAATAAAATTTATCCCGAATAATATTAAAAAAAAATTTAATGAAAAGCTGTGCAAAAATTTCAAAGTTGTTGGCTACAAAGAAATCTCAAAAAGCTACATGATACCTATTATACAATTTCCAAATAAAAAAAGAATGTGGCTACTCCAAGAAGAAATTTTATAAGTAAAGTCAATTCTTATTAACTAAATAAAAAAATTTAATTTACTATGATAAACATAAAAAATGTTACAAAACTTATTAACTCTATTTATCAAAATGATATAAATAACCTAAAAGTAAGAAAAGAAAGTACTGAAATTACAATTAATAAAATAAAAATATCACAAAAACAAAATAAAGCTTTAAACACAATCAATAATAATCAAAACAACAGCAAAAATATCAACTTAATAGATCAAGAGATCGAAAAAAAACAAGATAGAAAAAATAATAATAAAATAGAACACGCTAGTATTTACTCAACAATTATATCTCCAATGGTTGGCACATTTTATAAATCACCAGCTCCTAATGAGCCATCTTTTATAGAAGTAGGTGAAACTGCAAAACCAAAACAAATAGTATGTATAATCGAAGCAATGAAATTAATGAATGAAATAGAATCTGAAGTAACCGGAGAGGTTGTAGAAATTTTAGTAAAAGATGGAGATATTGTAGATTGCGGACAAGCACTTATGAAAATTAAAGTAAAATAAAAGATAGATTTTAACGATTGTTAACAGAGAAGAATAACTATAGCAACTATAAACTATAATAATAAAGTAGAATAATAAAAACTCATAACTCATTATACATGAGAAAATAAATATAGTAACAATATAAATTTACGCATCTTTAATTTGAGTGTTTTATTAATTGTCTCATTTTATGAACATAACTATAGAGAGGAGAATCTCGATGACAACTAGCTCAACAGAGCAAGAGACAAAAAAAGTAAAAGTAACAGTAGAAAAAAATCCAGTTGCAACATCATTTGAGAAATGGGCAAAACCTGGACATTTTTCAAGAACATTAGCTAAAGGACCAAGCACAACTACATGGATATGGAATCTACATGCAAATGCACACGACTTTGATAGTCATACAAACTCTTTAGAAGATATATCTAGAAAAATTTTTAGTGCACATTTCGGCCAATTAGCTATAATATTTTTGTGGCTTAGCGGAATGTACTTTCACGGAGCTAAGTTCTCAAATTATGTAGCATGGTTAAGTAATCCAACAATAATAAAACCAAGTGCACAAATAGTTTGGCCAATTGTCGGACAAGAAATTTTGAATGCAGATGTAGGAGGAGGATTTCAAGGCCTACAAATAACTTCAGGTTTTTTTCAATTGTGGAGATCATCAGGCATAACAACAGAACTTGAACTATATGCAACTGCTATTGGTGGACTATTTATGTCTTTACTAATGATATTTGCCGGATGGTTTCATTATCACAAAGCAGCTCCAAAACTAGAATGGTTTCAAAATGTTGAATCAATGATGAATCATCATTTATCAGGATTATTAGGATTAGGGTGTCTTGGATGGTCTGGACATCAAATACATATAGCTTTACCTATTAATAAATTATTAGATTCAGGTGTGTCTCCTCAAGAAATACCTCTACCTCATGAATTTATGGTTAATAGAAGTTTAATGAGTGAACTATATCCTAGTTTTGAAAAAGGTATACTTCCATTTTTCACATTAAATTGGAATGAATATTCTGATTTTTTAACTTTTAAAGGTGGATTAAATCCAATTAATGGAGGCCTATGGTTAAGTGACATAGCTCATCATCATTTAGCTTTATCTGTACTATTCCTAGTTGCTGGCCATATGTATAGAACTAATTGGGGTATTGGACACAGCATGAAAGAAATTCTTGAAGCTCATAAAGGACCATTTACAGGAGAAGGGCATAAAGGACTGTATGAAATTTTAACAACATCCTGGCATGCACAACTAGCAATTAATTTAGCAATGATGGGCTCTTTAAGTATTATAGTAGCACATCATATGTATGCAATGCCTCCTTACCCTTTCATAGCTACAGATTATGCAACTCAACTATCACTTTTTACACACCATATCTGGATTGGAGGCTTTTGTATAGTAGGAGCCGGAGCACATGCTTCAATTTTTATGGTTCGTGACTATAATCCAGCACAAAATTATGATAATGTATTAGATAGAATTATTAGACACAGAGATGCCATCATCTCTCATCTTAATTGGTTATGTATTTTTCTAGGCTTTCATTCATTTGGATTATATATCCATAATGATACAATGAGAGCATTAGGTAGATCACAAGACATGTTTTCAGATACAGCAATACAATTACAACCAATATTTGCTCAGTGGATACAAAATATACATACATTAGCACCTAGTAATACAAGTCCAAATTCATTAGCAACTGCAAGTTATGTATTTGGTGGTGATATAATATCAATTGCTAATAAAATAGCAATAGCTCCCATTAAACTTGGAACAGCAGATTTTATGGTACACCACATACATGCATTTACTATACATGTAACTGTATTAATTTTAGTAAAAGGATTCTTATTTTCAAGAAATTCAAGATTAATACCTGATAAATCCAATTTAGGCTTCCGTTTTCCATGTGATGGACCAGGAAGAGGTGGAACATGCCAAGTTTCTGCTTGGGACCACGTATTTTTAGGTTTATTTTGGATGTATAATTCACTATCTATAGTACTGTTTCACTTTAGTTGGAAAATGCAATCAGATGTTTGGGGAAGCATAACAAACACTGGAACTGTTTCTCATATAACTGGTGGCAATTTCGCTCAAGGAGCAATAACTATTAATGGATGGTTAAGAGATTTCCTTTGGGCACAAGCATCACAAGTTATACAATCTTATGGATCAGCACTATCAGCGTATGGATTAATATTTTTAGGTGCACACTTCGTATGGGCATTTAGTTTAATGTTTCTATTTAGCGGACGTGGTTACTGGCAAGAATTAATTGAATCAATTGTTTGGGCACATAATAAAGTTAAAGTAGCACCATCAATTCAACCAAGAGCTTTAAGCATTACACAAGGAAGAGCAGTTGGATTAGCTCATTATTTACTAGGAGGAATAGGTACAACTTGGGCATTTTTCCTAGCAAGAATAATATCAGTAGGATAAGGATAAATAACAATGGCAACAAAATTTCCAAAATTTAGCCAAGCGCTATCACAAGATCCTACCACAAGAAGAATTTGGTACGGAATAGCTACGGCACACGATTTCGAAAGTCACGACGGTATGACGGAAGAAAATTTATACCAAAAGATTTTTGCTTCTCACTTTGGTCATATAGCAATAATTTTTTTATGGACATCTGGTAATTTATTTCATGTCGCATGGCAAGGTAACTTTGAACAATGGGTATTACAACCACTTAAAACAAAACCAATAGCTCACGCAATATGGGATCCTCATTTTGGCCAACCAGCTATTAAAGCTTTTAGTAAAGAAGGATCATCTTATCCAGTTGATATAGCATTTTCAGGATTATATCACTGGTGGTATACAATAGGAATGAGAACTAACACAGACTTATATAACGGAGCACTTTTCCTTTTAGTACTCTCAACTATAATGCTATTTGCAGGATGGCTACATCTTCAACCCAAATTTAAACCAGGAATATCATGGTTTAAAAATAATGAGTCAAGATTAAACCATCATCTATCAGGTTTATTTGGTATAAGTTCTCTTGCATGGACAGGACATTTAGTTCATATAGCAATACCAGAATCTAGAGGACAACATGTAAGATGGAACAATTTTACTACAGTTTTACCTCACCCAGATGGATTAACTCCATTTTTTACAGGAAAATGGTTTGAATATGCAAATGAACCAGATAAATTACAACATATATTTGGAACAACAGAAGGAGCCGGAACAGCGATTTTAACATTTCTTGGGGGTTTTCACCCACAAAGTCAATCTTTATGGCTTACAGATATGGCTCATCATCATTTAGCAATAGGAGTCATATTTATTATTGCAGGTCATATGTATAAAACAAATTGGGGTATCGGGCATAATATAAAAGAAATTCTTGAAGCTCATAATCCACCAAGTGGAAAACTAGGTAACGGACATAACGGTTTATATGAAACAATTACTGAATCGCTACACATTCAACTTGGACTAGCTTTAGGTGCTTTAGGTACAATAACATCACTTGTAGCTCAACATATGTATGCATTACCACCATATGCATTTATGGCCAAAAGTTTCACAACTCAAGCAGCATTATATACTCATCATCAGTATATAGCAGGATTTCTAATGGTCGGAGCCTTTGCGCATGGAGCTATATTTTTTGTAAGAGATTATGATCCTGAACAAAATAGAAATAATGTATTAAGTAGAATGTTAGAACATAAAGAAGCAATTATATCACATTTAAGCTGGGTTTCTTTATTTTTAGGTTTTCATACATTAGGTTTATACATTCATAACGATACAATGCTAGCATTTGGCACACCAGAAAAACAAATATTAATAGAACCAGTATTTGCACAATGGATTCAAGCAAGCTCAGGCAAAGCACTATATGGATTCAATGTATTATTGTCTTCATCTTCTAGCGCAGCTAACAAAGCTGGAACAAATATTTGGTTACCAGGATGGCTTGAAGCAATTAACAGCAATAAAAACTCACTATTTTTAACAATAGGTCCAGGTGACTTTTTAGTACATCATGCAATTGCCCTAGGTTTACACACAACAACTCTAATACTATCAAAAGGTGCATTAGATGCGAGAGGCTCAAAATTAATGCCAGATAAAAAAGATTTTGGTTATAGTTTTCCATGTGATGGACCTGGTAGAGGTGGCACATGCGATATATCAGCATGGGATGCATTTTACTTATCTGTATTTTGGATGCTAAACACTATAGGTTGGGTAACTTTTTACTGGCATTGGAAACATATCACTATTTGGCAAGGTAATACTAGCCAATTTAACGAATCATCTACCTATTTAATGGGTTGGTTAAGAGATTATTTATGGCTTAATTCTTCCCCTTTAATTAATGGATATAATCCTTATGGAATGAATAATTTATCTGTATGGGCATGGATGTTTTTATTTGGTCACTTAATATGGGCAACAGGCTTTATGTTCTTAATATCATGGAGAGGATATTGGCAAGAATTAATAGAAACACTAGCATGGGCTCATGAAAGAACACCATTAGCAAATTTAGTAAGATGGAAAGATAAACCAGTAGCACTATCAATTGTACAAGCAAGATTAGTGGGATTAGCACATTTTTCTGTAGGATATATATTAACTTATGCTGCATTTGTAATTGCATCAACAAGCTCAAAGCTTGGATAAACCATTGAAATAAAAATTTAATAATTAATCAAGCAAAAGATGACTTAATTTTCATAAATTATCTTTTGCTTAATTAAAAGATTGAAATAATTAGAGAAATACGATATAGTTAGGTTATGTTATAATATCTATATAATTAAAAAGTTTATGGCTAAAGAAAGCATGATACAAAGAGAAATTAAAAGAAAAAAATTATCTCTTAAGTATTACGACAAAAAAAAAAGTATTAAAAATTCAATAAAACTCAGCACAGATTTTGAAACAAACATTCAACTACAACAAAAATTACAAAAAATACCGAGAAATAGTTTAAGCTGCAGAAAAAGAAACAGATGCTGGATGACTGGAAGAAGTAGAGGGTTCTACAGAGATTTTGGCTTATCTAGACATGTACTAAGAGAAATGGCCCATGAATGCTTATTACCAGGTGTTAAAAAATCTAGCTGGTAAAATATAAAGTAATTCTCTAGATAAATATACTAACTAGAGAATTGACAATAGAAAAAAATAGTATGTCAAAAAGCTACAAACCTAATTGATTACCTCTGCGATACTGTAAATAAGCAGCAACTAATAAACCGGATAATGTAACAGGAATTAAGCCCAAGACTATGCCTGATAAAAGTGGTTCTACCATATATAAAATAAAAAAAATAATGTAAATAAAAATTTTATCATAACAAACAACAAAAAATCTCAACTATTACCTAAAACCAACAGCAGCTTGCCAAACAAAAGCTAATAGTAAAAAAAACACAGGAATTATTGGCAGTATATCAACTAATGGACGAAACAACAAATAAGCATCTGGCAACTTAGTTAAAAACATTACTGTAAGCATAACACCTCTTGAAATATAATAATAGATTGATAAGTATATATACTCATATATAAGATTACAATAAATATACATATTTATATTATCTATTATAAAAATATGCAATATATATACATAATTGTATAAGTAAAATATTTTATAATTAATAAAATAGTATTATATACTAATAGAGTATAATATATATTCAAATAACATATTATGAAGGAAATAAGTTTATGATACTTGTTGTTCAATTATTGGTATTAGCGCTAGTGATTTTATCAATTATTTTAGTAATAGGAATACCGGTTACACTTGCATCACCAGGTCAATGGGAAAAATCAAAAAACTTAGTTTATACTAGCATAGGCATATGGGTTGGACTTATCATCGTTACAAGTATTCTAAACTCATTTATTGTATAAACAATAATAAAATAAAGTGGTAGGACAGAAAATAAGTCTTTTCTACCTTTATTAATTATTAAATTGACAAATCCTATATTATTTGATATTTATATTTCTATAAGTTCTATTTTTAGCGGGTATAGCTCAGTGGTAGAGCGCAACCTTGCCAAGGTTGATGTCGCGCGTTCGAATCGCGTTACCCGCTTATTAATTTATAACAAAATCATTATGCCTCTTTAGAGTTAGTGTCTATTACAGTATCTTCTGAATTTTCTGATTTACTTACGTCAGAATCTTCTTTACCTAAATTCATCATTAGTTGTTGTAATTCATTTTGTAAAATTTTTATTTTTTCATAGTTATCGTCTTTTATTGATTCACGCAACTGATAAATTTTTTCTTCTAACTGTTTTTTCATCACTGGACTTAATTTATCACCTAACTCATTGATTTGATTTTCAGATTGATAACAAAGAGAATCAGCATTATTTTTTAAATCTATCTGTTCTCGCTTTTGTTTATCCAACTCAGCATTTTCTTGAGCTTCTTTAACAAGTTGCTCTACTTCTTCTTTAGGCAATGTAGATGCGCCTGTAATTGTTATAGACTGTTCTTTTCCAGTACCTTTATCTTTTGCTGTAACTGAAAGTATACCATTAGCATCAATATCAAAAGTAACTTCTATCTGAGGAACACCTCTAGGAGCTGACATAATTCCATCTAACCTAAATGTACCTAAACTTTTATTATCTTTAGTAAACTCTCTTTCACCTTGAAGGACATGGATTTCAACATTAGGCTGATTATCAACAGCTGTAGAAAAAACTTCAGATTTTTTAGTAGGTACAGTTGTATTTCTAGAAATAATTTTAGTCATTACACCTCCCAAAGTTTCAACACCTAAAGACAAAGGAGTAACATCTAATAACAAAATATCTTTAACTTCACCTGCTAAAACTCCAGCTTGAACTGCAGCACCAATTGCTACAACTTCATCTGGATTTACACTTTGATTAGGATCTTTACCAATATGATTTTTAACTAATTTTTGAATAGCAGGTATTCTTGTAGAACCACCAACTAATACCACTTCATCAATATCTTGTGAATTCAACTGCGCATCTTTAAGAGCATTATCAACTGGGACTTGACAGCGCGATATTAATGACAAACATAATTCTTCAAATTTTACACGTGTTATATTTTTTTCTAAGTGTTTTGGACCTGTATCAGTAGAAGTAATAAAAGGTAAATTAATATCAGTCTGTAATAAACTAGATAGTTCCATTTTAGCTTTTTCAGCTGCTTCCGTCAGTCGTTGTAAAGCTTGTCTATCTTTACTTAAGTCAATACCTTCATCATTATTAAATTCAGCTACCAACCAATCAACGATTTGATGATCAAAATCATCACCACCTAAATTAGTATCTCCTGATGTTGACAAAACTTCAAAAACTCCATCACCTACTTCTAAAATAGATACATCAAATGTACCACCACCTAAATCAAATACTAAAACAGTTTCATTATTTTTTTTATCTAAACCATATGATAATGAAGCAGCAGTTGGTTCATTAATAATTCTTAACACATCTAAGCCAGCAATTTGTCCTGCATCTTTTGTTGCTTGTCTTTGCGAATCATTAAAATACGCTGGTACAGTAATAACTGCTTGAGTTACTGTTTGTCCTAAATAAGTACTAGCATCTTCTACTAACTTTCTTAAAACCTGAGCAGATATTTCTTCTGGAGCAAAACTCTTATTTAAAGCTGGACAATTTAGCTTTACATTCACTTGGTTATCTGTATTTACAGTATAAGATAATTGACGCATGTCTTTAGATACTTCTTCATATTTACGACCAATAAATCTTTTTACAGAGTAAAAAGTGTTTTCTGGATTCATGACAGCTTGTCTTTTAGCAATATTACCAACTAATTTATCTTGCTTTTTTGTATAAGCAACAACAGAAGGAGTTGTACGTAACCCTTCTTTGTTGGAAATAACTGTTGGCTTACCACCTTCCATAACGGCAACAACAGAATTAGTTGTACCTAAATCAATTCCTATTATTTTAGTCATTGAAAAACTCCAAATTTATAATTAATTAATATACATATAAATATTGTACTATATTAATAAAAGAATAAAGTAGTAATTACCGAATTAAAGATTTAAAATATAATAGATAAACTTGAAAATTAATGAAAATTACAAGATAATGTATATAAAAATTTAAAATACATAATGAATTAAAAAGGGAAAATTAATGTCAATTGGAATGCTAGGAAAAAAGATAGGAATGACACAAATATTTGATCAACAAGGATGTGCCATACCAGCAACTTTACTACAAATTGGGCCTTGTACAATAACTCAAATAAAGAAATCAAAAGAAAATATAAAAATTCAAATAGGCTATGAATATATACAACCAAACAAATTAAACAAACCCATAGTAGGACACTTTAAACAACAAAAGATACCATGCTTTAAACATTTAAAAGAATATAAAAGTAATAACTTAAAACAAGTAAATATCGGAGAAATTATTAATATTTCACAACTCAATACAAATGAATTTATTAACATATCAGGAGTAAGTATAGGAAAAGGATTTAGCGGATACCAAAAAAGACACCATTTTAATAGAGGACCAATGTCACATGGTTCAAAAAATCATAGAGAACCAGGTTCAATAGGTGCAGGAACAACACCAGGTAGAGTTTTTCCTGGAAAAAGAATGGCCGGAAGAATGGGTAATAAAAAAGTAAGTATAAAAAATATATCAATATTAAAAATAGATCTTCAAAATAATATTCTTATTATAAAAGGATCTGTACCTGGTAAAAAAGGAAATGTCATTTATATACATCAAAAATAAAATATGAGTATCAACAAAGAATTAATATATAAATTTTCGTCTATAACTGAAGAAAATTGCTCACAAAATATTGAATTAAAAGTTAGCAATGAAAATGAAAAACAGATGTACTTGATTCATAGAGCTTTAAAGCAACAACTTACTAACAATCGAGTAAGAAATGCTCATAGTAAAACGAGAAGTGAGGTGAGAGGTGGAGGAAAAAAACCTTGGAAACAAAAAGGAACGGGTAGAGCAAGAGCTGGATCTAATAGATCTCCATTATGGAAAGGTGGTGGTGTAATATTTGGACCAAGACGAAAAATATACAAATCTAAAATTAATAAAAAAGAAAAAAGACTTGCAATCAATACAATAATAGCAAACAAATTTAACCAAACAATTATAATAAATAATATATTAAATGATTTAGTCAAACCTAATACACAAGCTGCGATTGCAGAAATTAACAAATTTGGAATTAATATACAAAAAACACGAAACATACTTTTAATTGTAGATAAGAAAACACCAATTTTACATTTATCATTTCGTAATATTCAAAACTTAGAATTAATTGAAGTGCATAGTATGAATATATTATCTTTATTAAAAGCTGATATAATAATAGTAACTAATAGCGCCTTAAAAAAAATAAATAAATACACTATTTAAATAAAAATGATACAAAAAAATACAATAAAAATAGAACCAGATATAATAAGGTACCCAATTATAACAGATAAAACAACAAAAAATATAGAAAACAATAGTTATTGCTTTAAAGTAACAAGAAATAGTAATAAAACTCAAATAAAATTTACAATAGAAAACATTTTCAATGTAAAGGTAAAAAAAATTAACACACTTAACATTCCTCACAAAACAAAAACAATAGGAAAATTTAAAGGAAAAACTACACAATATAAAAAAGCTATAATTCAACTAGATAAACAATATACAATTAAGTTATTTGAAGATTAAAATTTACACAATAGTAAAATACAAATTTATTAATCATATATATGGCAATACGTTTATATAAATCATATACTCCAGGAACACGAAACAGGACTGTATCTACATTCAACGAAATCACTAAAAATAAACCAGAAAAAAAGCTTATTAAACATAAGCATTCATTTAAAGGAAGAAATAATAGAGGTATCATTACTTCAAGGCACAAAGGTGGTGGCCATAAAAAACAATATAGAATTATAGATTTCAAAAGAAATAAAAGAAATCTCATTGGAATCGTAGCTAGTATTGAGTATGATCCTTATAGAAATGCAAGAATTGCGCTAATTAATTATGAAGATGGAGAAAAAAGATACATTTTACAACCAAGATCACTTAAAGTTGGAAATAGAATTATTGCAGGAAATAATTCACCAATAGAAATAGGAAATGCTTTACCATTAGAACAAATTCCTTTAGGAACAGCTGTACACAACATAGAACTTAAACAGAACAAAGGTGGACAAATTGTCAGAGCAGCTGGAACATATGCTCAAATTGTAGCAAAAGAAGGAAATTTCATTACACTAAAATTACCTTCTAGTGAAGTAAGAACTATTCATAAAAAATGCTATGCAACAATAGGACAAATAGGAAATATTGATTACAACAATATCAAAATAGGAAAAGCTGGAAGAAACAGATGGTTAGGGAAAAGACCTTCAGTTAGAGGGGTAGTAATGAATCCAATTGACCATCCACATGGAGGCGGAGAGGGCAGATCTCCAATAGGTAAACCACAACCAGTAACACCTTGGGGCAAACCTACTTTAGGGCAAAAAACAAGAAAGAAAAAAAAATATAGCAATATGTATATATTACGTCGTCGCAAATAAATTAAATAAAATAATAAACTAAATACTTAATATGTCACGATCATTATTTAAAGGACCTTATATTGAATTTAAACTACTGAATAAAATTGAAAAATTAAATCATAGTGGTAAAAAAGAAATTATAAAAACTTGGTCAAGATCATCTACAATAATTCCTAATATGATTGGGCATACTCTTGCTGTTTATAACGGTAAACAACATTTTCCAGTATTTATATCAGAACAAATGATTGGTCATAAATTAGGAGAATTCGTACCAACAAGAACTTTCAGAAGTCACATAAAAAATGATAGAAGAACAAGAAAATAAAATATGAATAACACAAAAGTTCAATCTCAAGCTATAACTAAATATATTAGAACATCCCAACATAAATCTCGTAGAGTACTTCAGCAAATTCAAGGAAAAAGATACAGTGAAGCAAGAATAATGCTAGAATTTATGCCATATAAAGCTTGTAAAATAATAATCAAAACGCTAGACTCTGCATTTCACAATATTAAACAAAATAAAAGTATTAATAAACAACAAGTAAAAATAATAGAAGCGTATGCAAATAAAGGACCAGTTTTAAAAAGATTTCAACCAAGAGCACAAGGAAGAGCATTTCCAATTAGAAAGCCTACATGCCACATAATAATAAAATTAGAGTCATAATAATATGGGACAAAAAATACATCCATCAGGATTTAGAATAGGAATAACTGAATCACATAAATCATCATGGTTTTCAAATATGAAAACATATCCTAAATTTATAGAAGAAGACTATAAAATAAGGTATTATATAACGAATAATCTAAAAAAAGCTAATATTGCTCAAATTAAAATAGATCGTAAACTTGACCAAACAGAAATACATATATATACGGCAAGACCAGGAATTATTTTAGGTAAAGCAGGATCAGGAATAGATATACTTAGACATAAAATAATAAAAAAGTTAAAAATTTTTAGTAAAATTAGAATTAACGTAATAGAAATTACAGAACCTGATAGAGAAGCAATACTCCTTGCTCAATGGATAGCTCAACAACTAGAAAAAAGGATTGCCTTTAGAAGAGCTGTTAGACAAGGAATACAAAAAGCAAATAAAGTTAACATAAGTGGTATCAAAATACAAATATCTGGCCGACTGAATGGAGCAGAAATTGCTAGAAAAGAATGGGTCCGTGAAGGTAGAGTACCATTACAAACTCTAAGAGCAAATATTGACTATGCATATACTAAAGCACATACAATCTATGGTATATTAGGAATTAAAATATGGCTATTTAAAGATGAAAAAATTAAAGTATAAATATAAAAAATCTAATTATGCTAAGTCCTAAAAGAACAAAATTTAGAAAACAACATCGTGGTCGCATGAAAGGAAATGCAAGTAAAGGGAACACTATTATTTTTGGAGAATATGCTTTACAAGCAACTCAACCAACATGGTTAACTTCACGACAAATAGAAGCAACAAGAAGAACTATTACAAGATATGTAAAAAGAGGAGGAAAACTATGGATAAGAGTTTTTCCTGATAAACCAGTAACTGCAAGACCAGCTGAAACAAGAATGGGCTCAGGAAAAGGTGCTCCAGAATATTGGGTTGCAGTCATTAAACCAGGTCATATTATCTTTGAAATTGCGGGAGTACCTCAAAATATAGCGCAACAAGCAATGCATTTAGCATCTTATAAATTGCCAATAAAAACTAAATTTATCATAAAAAACTAATTTACTTTATACATATATATTATTAATTATTTCAAAAAAATTTTTTATGAACATTGAAAACGAAACAATAAAATTAAAAAAAGAACTAGTTATATTAAGAATGGATAAAATTACAAAACAAAAAAATGAAAGACATAGAACTAAACAAGTTCAACACAAAATTTCTCAAATACTTCAAATAAATCACCACAAAAACAATTAAATGCCTAACAAAGAAACATTCGGAACAGTAATAAGTAATAAAATGAATAAAACTATAACGGTAATGGTAAAAAAACCAGTTGCACACAAAAAATATGGAAAAATTATGAATCGAACTAATAAATACTATGTCGATGATCCATTAAATGAATGTAATATCGGTGATAGAGTCAGAATACAAGAAACAAGACCATTAAGCAAAAATAAATGTTGGAAAATAGTTAAACTAATAAAGAACTAATGATACAAACACAAACTTATTTAAACATAGCAGATAATAGCGGTGCACGAAAAATTATGTGTATTAGGATATTAGGTACAAATAATCCAAAATACGGTAAAATAGGAGATATCATCATAGGAGTTGTAAAAGATGCTTCACCTAATATGCCGATAAAAAGATCGGAGGTTGTTAGAGCTGTGATTGTTAGAACAAAAAAAACACTGCGTAGATCAGATGGAATGAGTGTACGTTTTGATGAAAATGCAGCTGTTATCATAAATAAAGATAAAAACCCTAAAGGCACAAGAGTATTCGGACCAATTGCAAAAGAATTAAGAGACAAAAATTTTACTAAAATTATATCATTAGCACCAGAAGTAGTGTAATACAATGAAAAATCAAATACAAAAAGGCGATAGTGTTAAAATAATATCAGGCAAGTATAAAGGTGAATATGGAAAAATTTTTTCAATAATCAAAAATAAAAACCAAGTATTGATAAAAAATATAAATATTAAGACCAAACACATAAAACCAAAGCAAACAGAAGATAAGGGATATATAAAAAAAATAGAAACACCAATACATTACTCTAATGTAAAATTAATAAAAAAATAACATAAATATTACTTATGAGTCAATCATTAAAAGAAGACTACGAAAATAAAATATTTCCAGAATTAGTTAAAGAATTTAAATATAAAAATGTACATGAAGTACCAAAATTAATTAAAATAACCATTAATCGAGGGATAGGAGAAGCTGCTCAAAATAATAAAGCAATAGATACAAGTATAGAAGAACTTGCGTATATAACAGGACAAAAGCCTATAATTACTAAAACAAAAAAATCAATAGCAGGCTTTAAAATTCGAGATAATATACCTATTGGTTTAAAAGTAACTTTAAGAAAAGAAAAAATGTACAATTTTTTAAATAAACTAATTAATTTATCTTTACCAAGAATTAGAGACTTTAGAGGTATTAGTTCAAAACATTTTGATGGTCGCGGAAATTATAATTTAGGTTTAAGAGAACAAATCATTTTTCCAGAAATCAATTATGAACAAATAAATAAAGTTAGAGGAATGAACATAACAATTGTAACAACAGCCAAAAACGATAAAGAAAGTTTAATCCTATTAAAAAAATTTGGGATGCCTTTTAGACAATAAAAAAAATAGTATAAAAATATACAAAAGACAAAATATGATCAATGACATAATTTCAGATATGCTCACAAAAATAAGGAATGCTAATTTAGCTAAACATCAAATTGTCCAAGTTCCAGCCACAAAAATGACTAGAAATATCATAAAAGTTCTACAAGAAGAAGGTTTCATTTATGAATTTGAAGAAATAGGATCAGATTTAAAAAATCATATATTAGTATCTTTAAAATATAAGGGAAAAAACAGAAAACCAATTATTACAGAATTAAAAAGAATAAGTAAACCAGGATTAAAAGTGTATGCAAGTCATAAAGAATTACCAAAAGTACTAGGTGGAATTGGAATTGCTATTATATCAACTTCAAAAGGTATTATGACAGATAAAACAGCAAGACAATTTGGATTAGGCGGAGAAGTTCTCTGCTATATATGGTAAAGATATTATACAACAATTAAAAAAAGATATGTCAAGAATAGGTAAAAAAGAAATCATTATACCAGATAATATTCAAGTTAATATTAATGAATGCCAAATATTGGTTGAAGGTAATAAGGGAAAATTATCTTATAATATTTCTGAACTGATAGAAATAGAAGCAACAAAAAACAAAATAAAGTTAACAAAAAAAAATCATACACAAAAAGCACAAGCTATACACGGACTTTCAAGAAGTATAATTAATAATATGATAATAGGAGTTTCAAAAGGATTTGAAAAAAAACTAATTATCCAAGGAGTTGGATATAGATCACAAATGGAAGGTAAAAATTTAATTTTGAACATGGGATACAGCCATTCAGTAAAAATAGAGCCTCCTCAAGATATAAGCATTAAAGTTGAAAATAACACTAATATTTTTATATCAGGCATTAATAAAGAAACAGTAGGTCAAATTGCAGCAACAATTAGATCGGTTAGACCACCAGAACCATATAAAGGTAAAGGAATTAGATACGAAAATGAAGTAATCAAAAGAAAAGTAGGAAAAGCAGGTAAATAAAATTTATTATTAATATTGAATACAAAAATGAAATCAAATAACAAAAAAAAACTTAGATTATACATTTTTAAATCAAATAAACACATATATGCAAATCTAATAGATGATGAAAAAGAAAAAGTAATAACAAGTAGTTCAACAATATCAAAAGACATAAAGCATCAAATCAAATCATTTAAAAATTGTGCAACTGCACAAATAGTTGGAAAACATATTGGTTTAAAAATCAAAAAACTTGGAGTTAAAGAGATTATTTTTGATAGAGGCAAAAACTTATATCACGGACAAGTAAAAGCTATAGCAGATGCTACAAGAAACGAAGGAATAATCTTTTAACATAAAAACATTAACAAATTTTTATTAAATATGAAAAAAAAGAATAATAAAAGCAAGGAAGAAAACAATTGGGAAGAAAAAGTTGTACAAGTCAAAAGAGTAACAAAAGTAGTTAAAGGAGGCAAAAAACTAAGCTTTAGAGCTGTTTTAATCATTGGTAATGAAAATGGACAAATAGGTGTAGGAGTTGGAAAAGCTAGTGACGTGATAGGAGCAGTAAAAAAAGGAGTAGCAGATGCTAAAAAACATATAATAAATATACCATTGACTAAATACTACTCTATTCCACATCCCATCAATGGAATATCAGGAGCCGCAAAAATTATGTTAAGACCTTCAGCAACTGGTTCAGGCGTAATCGCAGGTGGATCTGCCAGAACTGTACTAGAACTTGCAGGTATCAAAAATATTTTAGCTAAACAATTAGGATCAAATAATACATTAAATAACGCAAGAGCAGTATTAAATGCATTAAATAACTTACGAACATTTCAAGAGACAGCCACAATTAGAGATATTGAGCTAGAAAAACTATATTAACAAAGTTATATGGAAAAACAAAAAAAACTCGTAAATAAAATTACGATAACTTTAATTATCCTATTTATATCGAGAATTGGAATATTTATACCAATACCAGGAATCAATCAAAGAGAATTTAACACAAGTATAGGTCAAAATACAATTATAAACTTTTTAAATGTTTTTTCTGGAGGAGGTTTTTCAACTATAGGAATATTTAGCTTAGGCATTATTCCTTATATTAATTCATCTATTATTACACAACTACTCATAAAAATAATACCAAGTTTAGAAGAAATACAAAAAAATGAAGGAGAAATAGGTAAAAATAAGATAAACAAAATAACTAGATACTTAACTGCATTATGGGCAATAATACAAAGCATTTCTATAGGCTTATGGATAAAACCATATACATTTAATTGGAACTTTAATTTTTTTATTGATTTAGTAATTACTTTAACTACAGGATCAGTCATTATTATGTGGTTTTCAGAAATAATTACTGAATACGGAATAGGAAATGGAGCATCACTACTAATATTTCAAAATATAGTATCAAACATACCCAAAAATTTACAAAATTATAATGCGAATAATCAAAATAACTTACAAATTATCTTATTATTGTTAGCATCATCTTTAGCAATATTAGTCATTAATATAATCATCCAAGATAGCAAAAGAAAAATTAGTATCATTGCATCAAAACACCTAGGAGAAAAAGATAAACTCAATACACAAAATTATATTCCACTAAAATTAAATCAAGGAGGTATTATGCCTATAGTTTTTGCATCCGCAGCAATTACCTTACCTCAATATTTTTTAATAAATGTCAATAATTCAATATTAAAAACAGCATTAAATACAATTTTGTCAAATAATGTACTGTACTTAATATTTTATTCAATTTTAATATTAACATTCAGTTACTTTTACTCATCAATTATATTGAATACAAAAGATATAGCAGAAAATTTACAAAAAATGGGCGCAAGTATACCAAATATTAGACCAGGGGAAGAAACAATTCAATATTTAAATAAAATTATTAATAAGTTAACTTTTATTGGTGCATTATTTTTATTTATTATAGCACAATTTCCGTTAATAGCCTCAAAAATAACTCAGATTAATATATTACAAGGTTTTGGTACAACATCGTTATTAATACTAGTAGGAGTAGCAATAGAAACTGCCAAACAAATACAAACATATATAATTTCAGAACAATATGATAATATTATGGGGTAAACTAAATTTAAATAAAACAAAAACAAATTACTATGAAAGTTAGACCATCTGTAAAAAAAATGTGTGAAAAATGCCGTATAATTAGAAGACACAGAAAAATAATGATTATATGTGATAATCCAAAACATAAACAAAAGCAAGGATAATTAATAAAATAAACAAAAAACATCAAAAAAATAATTATGGCTAGAATTGAAGGGGTTGATTTACCTAAAAACAAAAGAATAAAAATTGGTTTAACATATATATATGGAATAGGATCATCTAAATCAACAGAAATTTTATACACAACAAATATTAACGAAAATACAAAAGTTAAAGATCTCAATGATGAACAAATAATATCAATACGAAATATACTTAGCAATAACTATCAACTTGAAGGTAATTTACGTAGATCCGAGACAATGAGTATCAAAAGACTAATGGAAATAGGATGCTATAGAGGAAGAAGACACAGATTAAACTTACCTCTTAGAGGACAAAGAACTCGAACAAATGCAAGGACAGGTCGAGGAACAAAAAAAACAATTGCAGGTAAGAAAAAAGCTCCAAGAAAATAACTTAATTATAAAGAGTAATTTAATTTAATGATAAAATGGCGAAACAAATAAAAAAGAATCAGAACAAAAAGAAAAAAAACATAGTTAATGGAATTACGCATATTAGGTCAACATTTAATAATACAATTATTACAATCACTGACCTTCAGGGCGAAACAATTACTTGGTGTTCTTCAGGAGCTAGCGGATTCAAAGGAGCAAAAAAAAGCACTCCTTTTGCAGCACAAACAACGGCAGAAAGAGCAGCAAAAGTTGCAATTGATTATGGAATGAAACAAACAGAAATTATGGTCAACGGACCTGGTGCAGGAAGAGAAACTGCAATTAGAGCAATACAAGCTGCTGGTATAGAGATTACATTGATTAAAGACATTACTCCTGTACCACACAATGGCTGTAGACCTCCAAAAAAACGAAGAGTTTAAACATAAAATATATAAATATTAACGAACTACACTAAAGAAAATAAAGAAATGACTCATTTTCAAATAGAATGCATAGAGTCAAAAACAAAAGGAGCCAGAGAACAATATGGACATTTTGTTTTAGAACCATTACAGAAAGGGCAAGGAATAACTGTTGGAAATTCTTTACGTCGCACTATCCTTTCAGATCTTCAAGGAACAGCAATTGTAGCTGTAAGAATAGCAGGTATCAATCATGAATTTTCAACAATTACAGGTGTTAGAGAAGATGTTTTAGAAATAATTTTAAATCTCAAAGAAGTCATATTAAAAAGTAATAGTACAGAACCACAAATAGGTCGCTTAAGAATACAAGGACCCGCTGTAATCACTACTGGATTATTTGATATACCTCCAGAAATTGAGCTTATTGATCCAAAACAATATATTGCAACAATATGTAGTAATACAATATTCGAAATGGAATTTAAAATAGAAAAGGGACATGGATACAAACTTGTAGAAAAGGGCATTGATGATAGATCTATTGATTTTTTACAAATTGACGCAATATTTATGCCAGCAAAAAAATTCAATTACAGAGTAGAAGAAAAAAAAGTTAATAATACAATAATCAATGAAAAACTATTCTTTGAGGTTTGGACTAATGGTAGTATATCACCACAAGAAGCAATAAGCCAAGGAGCTCATACATTGACTAGCTTATTCCATCCATTAACAAATATTAGTTTTACATCTAAAACTGAAGTAGATGATACTAAAGAAAAACAAATTCACCAAATTTTAATAGAAGAATTACAACTATCAGTTCGTGCATACAATTGTTTAAAAAGAGCTCAAATTCATTCAATTGCTGACTTACTTGATTACTCACAAGAAGAACTTTTAGAAATTAAAAATTTTGGTCAAAAATCAGCTGAAGAAGTAATTGAAGCTTTAAATGCAAAATTAAATATCAATCTACAAAAAGAGAAGATTTAAATTCTTTAGAAGAAATCAATATATTGTATAATATATTTATACATCACTCTAAAAACAGCAACAATGAATATAAATAAAAACAAAACAATAATAACAAAATTAGAAACAACAATTAGTTGGTATATAATTGATGCAAAAGAATACAAGTTAGGTAGACTCAGTAGTAAAATAGCTTATACATTAATAAATAAAAAAAGTGCAAACTATTTACCATATCAAAAAGGAAATTTAAAAATCATAATTATTAATTCAAAAGAAATACAATTGACTGGAAATAAAAGTAAACAAAAACAATATAAAAGACACTCAGGAAGACCAGGAGGGCTCAAAGTAGAAATATTTGAACAACTTCAAAAAAGGATTCCTAATAGAATTTTAGAACATGCAATAAAAGGAATGCTCCCTAAAAATTCTTTAGGTAGACAGCTAATGAGAAACGTTAAAATTTATCCAGATAATATACATCCTTATAAAAATCATAAACTAATTAAGCTTAATATTAACTAAATAAATATGTTAACTTCATATCATCAAAAAATTATATATTCAGGAACTGGAAGAAGAAAGACATCTGTTGCAAGAGTAGATTTAATACCAGGTTCAGGTAAACTAATAATAAATGGACTACCTGGAGAATCTTATTTACAATTCAGTCCAAACTACTTAAGAATTTCATGCTTACCACTAAGCATCTTAGGCTTAAACAAAGAATATGATATCTATGTTAAAGCAAAAGGTGGTGGACTAACTGGCCAAGCAGATGCAATTAGGTTAGGTTTAGCAAGAGCATTATGCCATATTAATCCAGAAAATCGTATTATGTTAAAATCAGAAGGACTACTAAGAAGAGATGCTAGAAGTAAAGAAAGAAAAAAATATGGTCTACGTAAAGCAAGAAAAGCGCCACAATATTCAAAAAGATAATAATAATGACTATATTCTAATATATCAAAAAATTAATATTTATATAACTAACAATAATTAATATTTATGGCAAAGAAAAATATTCATCCAAAATGGTATAATGAATCTAAAGTATACTGCGATGGAAAACATATTATGACCGTAGGATCTACTAAGGAGAATTTAAAAATAGATATTTGGTCTGGTAATCATCCCTTTTTTACTGGTTCACAAAGAATCATTGATACTGAAGGTAGAGTAGAAAAATTTATGAAGAAATACAAGCTTCAATAAAACAATATATATATTAAAAAAGAATATATTTTTATTTTATTAAGTTTGACACTAAATGATACAATAATTATAATCTTATAGAAAATTCATCATTGAATGAATATTACAGAAATACAAAATGCCAACTATTCAACAATTAGTAAGATCAGAAAGAAAAAAATATGAGAAAAAAACAAAATCCCCAGCACTAAAAGCTTGCCCACAAAGACGAGGAGTGTGTACAAGGGTATATACTACAACACCTAAAAAACCTAATTCTGCATTGCGTAAAGTAGCAAGGGTCAGACTTACTTCGGGCTTTGAAGTAACTGCATACATACCAGGTATTGGACATAATATTCAAGAACACTCTGTTGTATTAATAAGAGGAGGTCGTGTTAAGGACTTACCTGGTGTTAGATATCATGTAGTAAGAGGAACACTAGATTCCGCAGGAGTTAAAAATAGAAATAATAGTAGATCAAAATACGGTACTAAAAAACAGAAAAAACAATCATAACTACTAATGTCAAGACGTAACACAGCAAAAAAAAGAAATATATATCCAGATCCTATATACAATAGTAAGCTAATCAGCATGCTAACTGTCAGAATACTTAAAAATGGAAAAAAAGGATTAGCACAAAAAATTATATATGAATCTTTAGAAATTATCAAAAATAAAACAGAAAATGAGCCGCTAGAAACGTTAGAAAAAGCCGTAAGAAATACCACTCCATTAGTTGAAGTTAAAGCAAAAAGAATAGGTGGATCCACGTATCAAGTACCAATGGAAGTTAGAGCATATAGAGGAACTAATTTAGCAATTAGATGGATTACAAAATTTGCGTTACAAAGAACAGGCAAAAGCATGTCTATAAAATTAGCAAATGAAATAATTGATGCAGCGAATGAAAGTGGTAATGCTATTAGAAAAAGAGAAGAAACACATAAGATGGCCGAAGCTAATAAAGCTTTTGCACATTATCGATATTAAATAAAATCATCAAATTAAAAATTAAGGACAAAAAAGATGGCACGAGAAAAATTTGAAAGAAAAAAACCACACGTCAATATTGGTACAATTGGTCATGTTGATCATGGAAAAACAACATTAACTGCAGCAATATCTGCTACTTTAGCTGCAGCAAATCAGGGACAAGCTAAAAAATTTGATGAAATCGATGCAGCTCCAGAAGAAAAAGCTCGCGGAATTACAATTAATACAGCACATATTGAATATGAAACAGAAAACAGACATTATGCGCATGTAGATTGTCCAGGTCATGCAGATTACGTAAAAAATATGATCACTGGTGCAGCACAAATGGATGGAGCAATATTAGTAGTATCAGCAGTAGATGGTGCTATGCCACAAACAAGAGAGCATATATTACTCGCAAAACAAGTAGGAGTACCAAATATTGTAGTTTTTTTAAACAAACAAGATCAAGTAGAAGATGATGAACTAAGGGAATTAGTAGAACTTGAAGTCAGAGAATTACTAGAAAAATATGACTTTCCTGGAGATAGCATACCTTTTGTTGCAGGATCAGCTTTATTAGCATTAGAAAAAGTTACAGAAGACATTAATACTAAAAGAGGAGATAACGAATGGGTAGATAAAATACATTCATTAATGGATGCTGTAGATTCATATATACCTACTCCACAACGAGATACAGAAAAAACATTTTTAATGGCAGTAGAAGATGTTTTTTCAATTACTGGTAGAGGAACAGTTGCAACTGGAAGAATCGAAAGAGGAATAATAAAAGTAGGAGATACTATTGAAATAGTAGGACTACAAGAAACTAAAACAACAACAATCACAGGATTAGAAATGTTCCAAAAAACCTTAGATGAAGGAATGGCAGGAGATAATATTGGAATACTTCTAAGAGGTATACAAAAATTACAGATTCAAAGAGGAATGGTTTTAGCACAACCAGGAACAATTACTCCACACACAGAATTTGAAGCAGAAGTATATATCTTAACAAAAGAAGAAGGGGGTAGACATACTCCTTTTTTTTCAGGATATAGACCACAATTTTACGTTAGAACAACGGATGTCACAGGAACAATTAATAAATTCACAGCAGATGATGGATCTACTGCAGAAATGGTAATGCCAGGAGATAGAATAAAAATGAGTGCAGAACTAATACATCCTATAGCAATTGAACAAGGTATGAGATTTGCTATTAGAGAAGGAGGAAGAACAGTAGGTGCTGGAGTAGTTTCTAAAATATTAAAATAATTATAACTAATACCATATAAAATGGATCAAATAATACAAAATAAAGTAAGAATAAAACTAAAAACATACGAAAATGAACTACTTATAACCTCATGCAATAATATTATAAATACAATTAATAAAACAGAGACAAAAATCTTAGGACCTATATCAATGCCTACAAAACGTAAAATTTATTGTGTTTTACGTTCACCACATGTTGATAAAGATTCAAGAGAACACTTTGAAATAAGGATTTATACTAAAATAATTGATGTTTATAAACCATCAAGTAAAACAGTTGATGCATTAATGAAACTAAATATACCGTCAGGTGTAGATATTGAAGTAAAAATATAAATTAACAAGTTTGACAAACACAATATAATATTAAATTTGTCAAACTTTTAAATCAAGATATCAACATATCTTTTTTATTCATATAAATCAGATTCTTTATGAGTATCAATCACACAATCACTTTTAGGATAAGTAACACATGTTAAAACATATCCTAAGACCATTTGATCATCATCTAAAAATGTTTGATCAGCTTGATCAACTTCTCCTTCCAATACAACACCTGCACAACTAGAACAAGCACCAGCTCGACAAGAGTAAGGTAATTCAACTCCAGACTCTTCAGCCGCATCTAATATATAAGTACCATCATCACACATGAACTCATGTGACGAACCATCATTTAGATTTAACTTAACATTATAGCTAGGCATAAAAAAATTCTCCTTACTTAAATAATTAAGTAATAATATAACAGATCAAAATATAAAACCTATATATAAGCTTAAAATATATATTAATTATATATTTTATGATTAACAAAATTTTAAGCTACTTCTATTTAAACATAAAATTATAAATAATCAAAAGAATAATAAAAGTATTTTATATCAATAATCATAAATAGCACATAATCAAATTAATAGAAATAATCAATAAATTCATAAATAACTTTATATAATTAATATACTAAAACAATAAAATGAACTTAGACAAAAAAGCTAAAAGAACAAAATATAATCTTTTTGTTCCTAAAAAAAAGATGAAACTAAATTTAAATAAACAACAAACATATAAAGAAACAAAAGAAATAATTCATAGATTGTACTTACAAAGCCTTAGAAGACCAACTAGTTTAATTATAAACATGATACAACCACTACTTTGGCTATTACTATTCGGAGCATTATTTCAAAATGCACCTATATATTTATTTGAACAATACAAAATTCAATATAGAGAATTTTTAAATCCGGGTATTATAATATTTACTGGTTTTAATAGTGCTATTAATGCAGGATTACCATTAATGTTTGATAGAGAATTTGGATTTCTTAATAGAATTTTAATTTCTCCTATTACTAACAAAAATTCAATAATATACTCATGTGTAATACATACATGGTTTATAGCTATAACTCAAATCATAGCAATAATACTGCTTACAATATATCAAACAAATAAGGACATAAACATCAATATTAATCAATTGATTACAACTATAGGTATCAGTACAATAATAATCACTAATATATCTACAATTAGCATTTGTAATGCACTAATTCTCCCAGGACATATAGAATTCATAGCACTAACAACATTACTAATAAATCTACCAACTCTCTTTGCAAGTACAGCGTTAGCTCCTTTATCTTTTATGCCAACATGGCTACAAATAATATGTTGTATAAATCCACTAACATACGCTATAGAAATAATACGAAGCCACAACCTACATGCATCAATTTCAGTAAATACTGAAATAATTAATGCTAATTGGTTAACTATTAATGTTCAACAAGGCATATTAATATTAATATTAATTAATATCACAAGCATTAGAATAGTAAGAAACATAATTAAATATAAATATGATTAAAATTAATCAGTTACATAAAAGAAATGTTATAATGTATATAAATGAATACAAATAGTAAGAAAAGCAACATATATAATAAAAAAGTTAACAAGGAGTAATATCCTTATATGGCATTACCATGGTATCGCGTACATACAGTCGTTTTAAATGATCCAGGTCGACTAATTTCTGTTCACTTAATGCATACAGCATTAGTTTCAGGATGGGCAGGATCAATGGCATTATACGAACTAGCTATTTTTGATCCTTCAGATCCAGTATTAAATCCTATGTGGAGACAAGGCATGTTTGTCATGCCATTTATGACAAGAATTGGAGTTACTGATTCATGGGGAGGCTGGAGCATTACTGGAGAAAGCGTATCAAATCCAGGATTATGGAGCTTTGAAGGTGTTGCAATAACACATATAGTACTTTCTGGAATGCTGTTTTTAGCTTCAATATGGCATTGGGTATATTGGGATTTAGAACTATTTAGAGACCCAAGAACTGGAGAACCTGCACTAGATTTACCAAAAATATTTGGGATTCATTTATTACTATCCAGCTTACTATGTTTTGGATTTGGAGCATTCCATACAACAGGTTTATTTGGACCAGGAATATGGATTTCTGATGGATATGGAATTACAGGAAAAGTTCAACCAATAGCACCAGCATGGGGACCTGATGGATTTAATCCATTTAATCCAAGCGGTATAGCATCACATCACATAGCTGCAGGAACTGTAGGAATACTAGCTGGATTATTTCACTTAGCTGTTAGACCACCTCAAAGACTTTATAGAGCACTACGAATGGGAAATATAGAAACAGTTTTATCAAGTAGTATTTCTGCTGTATTTTTTAGTGCATTTGTAACATGTGGCACAATGTGGTATGGTTCAGCAACAACACCAATTGAACTTTTTGGACCAACAAGATATCAATGGGATAGTGGATATTTTCAACAAGAAATAGAAAGAAGAGTTGAAAACACACTAAATGAAGGAGCTACGCCAGAAGAAGCATGGTCTAAAATTCCAGATAAATTAGCATTCTATGACTATATAGGAAATAACCCAGCAAAAGGAGGATTATTCAGAGCTGGACCAATGGATAAAGGAGATGGAATAGCAGAAGCATGGCTAGGGCATCCAATATTTCAAGACAAAGAAGGCAGAGAACTAACAGTAAGAAGAATGCCTGCTTTCTTTGAAACATTTCCTGTAATTTTAGTAGATAAAGATGGAATTATAAGAGCAGATATTCCGTTTAGAAGAGCTGAGTCAAAATATAGTATTGAACAAGTAGGTGTAACAGTAAATTTTTATGGTGGAAAATTAAATGGTAAAACATTTAATGATGCACCAAGTGTTAAAAAATACGCACGTAAAGCACAACTTGGAGAAGTTTTTGAGTTTGATAGAACAACCCTAGAATCAGATGGGGTATTTCGTAGTAGTCCAAGAGGATGGTTTACTTTTGGACACGCAAATTTTGCATTAATATTCTTTTTTGGACACTTATGGCATGGATCAAGAACAATATTTAGAGATGTATTTGCAGGTATAGGAGCAGAAGTAACAGAACAAGTAGAATTTGGAGCATTCCAAAAACTTGGTGATCGTAGTAGTAAAAAACAAGGAGCAGTATAATATTATAACAATATTAACTCAGAAACAATATAAATAAAAAACTCAAAATAGTAACAAAATATTCACAATGTTTATTAAGGAATAAAAAATGGAAGCACTAGTATATGTATTTTTATTAGTAGGAACACTAATGGTAATATTTTTTGCAGTTTTTTTTAGAGACCCACCTAGAATAGCTAAATAAATAGTCCTAATCAAAAATGTAAATAGAAATATTTACATTTTTCATAAATAAAATTTAAAAGTTACTCTTCATGTTCTTCAAAAGGATCTCGCAAATCTTTAGAAACAGGACCAAAAGAAGTATATATAGAATAACCAGTAACACCAAATAATAAACTAAGAATAAAAATACTAAGAACTGTTGCAATTTCCATAATTTAATAACAAATAAAACTAAGTTATTTTTATAATATTATTATAAGCACTATTAATTAAACAAATTAACAAAACTAACTATGGCTTTAAGAACTAGACTCGGAGAAATACTAAGACCATTAAATTCAGAATATGGTAAGGTAGCACCAGGATGGGGAACAACTCCTATTATGGCAATATTTATGTTATTATTTTTTTTATTTTTATTAATTATTTTACAAATCTACAATTCATCATTAATTTTGGAAAATGTAGATGTTGACTGGGCAAGTTTAGGAAATTAAATAACAAAGACAAGTATTAAAAGACAATACTTGTCAATAGAATTAAATTTTGAACTAACTTACTAATGAAAGTTCATCCTGAGAAAAACTATTAGTATTTACACCACTATAAGTTGATTTAGTAAAACGAACTAAAATAGGATACTTAATTCCTTTATCTACTTTTACAATAATACCTGTATCTTGATACCAATAAGATTCTTTTCTTAATATTTTAACTTTTCCACCCTTCTCAAACATATAATAAATTAACCTTAGATATAATAAGAAAACATCAAAAGAAATATAAATTAATTTTATAATAAAAATCAAAAACTTAAAATAAATATTAACTTTTATAAACTTACAATAGAGTTTAATGTACGGTTGCCTATACAATCACAAAGATGTTACATTCATATAAATAATAAATAGAACTAAAATACAAAAGTAAATAATTATGAAATTTTCATGGAAAAATCTACTACTATGGTCTTTACCTATAATTGTTATATCTTTTTTCCTTTGGCAAGGTATATTTGCACCAATAGCAAATGAAAACAACACAAATTTAACAAATTCAAGAATGACATATGGAAGATTTTTAGAATATATTGAAATGGGATGGGTAAAAAAAGTAGACATATACGACAACGGACATACTGCAGTTATAGAAGCTATTGGACCAGAAATTGGTAATAGAATGCAAAAAATTAGAGTAGAATTACCAGCAAGTGCACCAGAACTAATTACAAAACTTAAAAAAAATCATATAGACCTAGATGCTCACCCAACTAAAAATAACACAGCACTATGGAGTTTACTAGGCAATTTATTTTTTCCACTACTTTTAATTACTAGCTTAACACTACTATTCAGGAGATCAAATAACGCAACAGGAGGACCTGGGCAAGCAATGTCATTTGGAAAATCGAAAGCTTTATTTCAAATAGAAGCTAAAACAGGTATTATTTTTGATGATGTAGCAGGTATAGATGAAGCAAAAGAAGAATTTGAAGAAATTGTCACATTTTTAAAAAAACCAGAATATTTTACAGCAGTTGGAGCAAAAATACCAAAAGGAGTATTACTAGTAGGACCCCCAGGAACAGGGAAAACACTATTAGCAAAAGCTATAGCAGGAGAAGCAAATGTGCCTTTTTTCAGTATATCTGGATCTGAATTTGTAGAAATGTTCGTAGGAGTAGGTGCATCCAGAGTAAGAGACTTATTTAAAAAAGCAAAAGAGAATGCACCATGTATAATATTTATTGACGAAATTGATGCAGTAGGACGACAAAGAGGTACTGGTATAGGAGGAGGGAACGACGAAAGAGAACAAACTTTAAATCAACTACTAACAGAAATGGACGGTTTTGAAGGTAACACAGGAATAATTGTTGTAGCCGCAACTAATAGAGCTGATATATTAGATTCAGCCTTATTAAGACCAGGAAGATTTGATAGACAAGTAAACGTAGATATACCAGATTTTAAAGGAAGACTAGATATTTTAAATGTACATGCAAAGAATAAAAAAATTGACAAAAATGTTTCTTTATCTATAATTGCAAGACGCACACCTGGTTTTTCAGGAGCAGATTTAGCTAATTTACTCAACGAAGCTGCTATACTAACAGCAAGAGAAAGAAAAAATCAAATAACACTAAAAGAAATTGATAAAGCAATTGATCGAATAATAGCAGGAATGGAAGGAACTGCATTAATTGATAGCAAAAGTAAAAGATTAATAGCTTATCACGAAATTGGTCATGCAATTGTAGGAACATTACTAAAAGACCATGAAAATGTACAAAAGGTAACATTAATACCAAGAGGACAAGCTAGAGGATTAACTTGGTTTACCCCATCTGAAGATCAAAGCTTAATATCAAGATCTCAAATTAAAGCTCGAATCATGGGAGCTTTAGGAGGTAGAGCAGCAGAAGAAATTGTCTTCGGAGAATCAGAAATCACTACAGGTGCAAGTAATGATTTACAACAAGTAACATCAATGGCAAGACAAATGGTTACAAGATTTGGAATGTCTACAATTGGACCAATGTCACTAGAGAATGAAGATTCTAACCCATTTTTAGGTAGAAGCATGGGAAATAACAATGAATATTCAGATGAAATTGCAATTAAAATAGATTCTCAAATTAAATTAATAGTAGATGAATGTCATAAAAAAACAAGAGATATAATAAAGAATAATAGAGTAATTATAGATAAATTAGTAGATCTACTAATTGAAAAAGAAACAATTGATGGTAATGAATTCACAACCATAATTAAACAATATACAAAAGTACCACAAAAAATTTAATAAACTCTAGAAATCAATACGAGACTGACGGGATTCGAACCCGCAACTTCCGCCGTGACAGGGCGGTGCTCTAACCAATTGAACTACAGTCCCAACAAAATCAATGTTAATTTAAAATACTACTAATTGTCAACTAAATAATAGATAGGAGAAGAAGGGATTCGAACCCTCGGTATAATAATTATTATACAACAGATTAGCAATCTGCCGCTTTCAACCTCTCAGCCACTTCTCCATTGATATAAAAAACAAAATAAATGGCTCAGGCGGGACTTGAACCTGCGACCTTGGGCTTATGAGTCCCCTGCTCTAACCAACTGAGCTACTGAGCCAATTATAATACAATAAAACTATAACATTTAAATATAAAATAAACAAACTAATACTTATGCAACTAACATTGAACCACATCTATCATTAGTCAAAATTTCATACAATAAAGAGTAACGAACTCTACCATCGATAATATGAACAGCGGGTACATTGTTTTTTAACGCATGAATACAACAATCTACTTTAGGAATCATTCCATTAGTAATAACTCCTGCAGACTTTAAGTTATCAATTTCATTTAAGCTAATACTCTTAATTAAACTAGATTCATCATGAATATTATAAAGAATTCCAGGAGTATCCGTAAGCAAAATCAACTTATCAGCTTGCATAGAAGAAGCTATAGAGCTTGCTAAAGTATCTGCATTAATATTATACGTATCTCCTTTTACATCAGAAGCAACACTTGATATAACTGGAAAAAATTTATTATCAAGAAGAGTCCTCAAAATTTGACTATTAATACAATGAACATTTCCAGTAAAATTATTAGAATTATCAATCAAAGGAATCGCAGTAACTAAATTAGCATCCTTACCTGATAAACCAACAGAAGGAATTTGATTTTGATTTAATAAAGAAATTAATTGCTTATTAATATGACCACTTAAAACCATTTCAACTACTTCCATCGTTTTTGCATCTGTTACACGTAAACCTTGTTTAAATACTGGATCAATATTTAATTTACGTAACCAACTATCAATTAAATATCCTCCACCATGAACTAAAATAATATTTATACCTAAAAGATAAAGCAAAGATATATCTTGAATTATATTAAGTTGCAACAACTTATTTTTCATAGCAGATCCACCATACTTAATAATAAAAGTAGAACCAGCATATTTACGAATTAAAGATAAAGTATCAACAGAAAAATAAAAACGTTCAGAGCTTACAGAATTTGACATTTAAATACTTATTTATTATTAATAATTTATAAAAATAGAAACAATAACAATGCTTAATAAATAATATAATAAAATATTATGTCAAACTTTTGGGTAAATTTATATAAATTTCCAAGATTTTTAATAAGTGTACTAATAGGATTTTTCTTGACAACTTTTCAGCCAATTTTTAAGTTATTAAAGAATAAAAAAGACAAGTTATTAATTATATCAATAATAACAATAATAATAGTCTTATTCTATAGAATAATCCAAATAATTACAGACAGTATATAAAAAATTGAACATATATAATATATATAATACAATTTATTCTTTGGAGGTTTGTGTGTGTCTATTTCTAATTTCGTTTCTGGTGCTTGTTCTTTAATGGATAGCCTTGTTAGAAATGGCGTATTTCATATTTTTGGTTATCCAGGTGGTGCTATTTTACCTATATATGATGAATTATTTCGTTGGGAAGAAAAAAAACTAGTTCAACATATTTTATGCAGACATGAACAAGGTGCTGTTCACGCAGCTGATGGTTATTCTAGATCATCTGGAAAAACTGGTGTTTGTTTTGCAACATCTGGACCTGGTGCTACTAATTTAGTTACTGGTATTGCTACAGCTCAAATGGATTCTATTCCTATTTTGTTAATTACTGGTCAAGTAGCTCGTCCTTTTATTGGTACAGATGCATTTCAAGAAGTTGATATTTTTGGTATTACTTTACCTATAGTTAAACATTCATACGTTGTAAGAAACCCTCAAGATATGAGTAGAATTGTTGCAGAAGCTTTCTATATTGCGAATCATGGTAGACCAGGTCCAGTATTAATTGATATTCCCAAAGATGTTGGCCTTGAAAAGTTTTATTATAGTTTTGTTCCTAAGGTTCATTTAAATTTATTAGGATGTAAACAGTTAAAGCCTATTAAAGAAAAGCATTTTAATAAATTATTTGAATTAATTCAGCAATCTAGTCAACCTCTTCTATATGTAGGCGGTGGTGCTATTTCATCTAATGCGTCTGATATTATAATACAATTTGCTAAATTATTTCAAATACCAATAACTACAACATTGATGGGTAAAGGAATTATTGATGAGAATAATGTATTATCTTTAGGTATGTTAGGAATGCATGGAACTGCTTATGCAAATTTCGCTGTTAGTGAATGTGATTTATTAATTGCTTTAGGAGCACGTTTTGATGATAGAGTTACTGGTAAGTTAGATGAGTTTGCATGTAATGCGCAGGTTATTCATATTGATATTGATTCAGCAGAAGTAGGTAAAAATAGAATTCCTCAATTAGCAATTGTTGGTGATGTTCAAGATGTTATTACAAAATTTTTAGTGTATTTAAATAATTCTAAAAAGTTGATAACTAATAATGAACAGACTAGTTCATGGAAACAAAGAATTTTTGCTTGGAAAAAACAATATCCTTTGTTAGTCCCAAAGAACGTAAATTTTTTATCTGCTCAAGAAATTTTGTATACAATTTCGGTTCTTGAACCAACTGCTTATTATACAACTGATGTTGGTCAACATCAAATGTGGGCAGCTCAATTCTTAAATGTTTTACCTAGACATTGGATGTCTAGTTCTGGTTTAGGAACAATGGGTTATGGTTTACCAGCAGCTATTGGTGTTCAAATTGCTCATCCAGATCAAAAGGTTATATGCGTAAGTGGTGATGCTAGTTTTCAGATGAATTTACAAGAATTAGGTACAATTGCTCAATATAACTTGCCTGTTAAAATTCTTGTTATTAATAATAAGTGGCAAGGCATGGTGAGACAGTGGCAAGAAGCCTTTTATGGTGAAAGATATTCCCACTCTAATATGGAAAAAGGATCTCCTAATTTAACTAAGCTTGCCCAGTCATTTGGTTTATTAGGTTTAGAAATTGAATCGAGAAAAGATTTGAAAGAGATTTTAAAACTATTTTGTGATTATAATGGACCAGTTATTCTAAATTGTAATGTTAAAGAACAAGAAAATTGTTATCCAATGGTAGCTCCTGGCAAAAGTAATTCTCAGATGATTGGTTTAATTAAACAGTCATCTGTATTAGGTTTGGAAAAAAATCTAAATATTTCAGTTAGTTCAAAATAATATCTTTTTGTTAATTTAGTTTTTATCTTTATTGGGCCGGGTTGGATTTGAACCAACGTAGGCTAAGCCAGCGGATTTACAGTCCGCCCCCATTAACCACTCGGGCACCGACCCATATTTTTATTTTTGAGTAAATTCTTTATCCATTTTTCAGTAACTATACTAAATTTTTTTATAAAAATCAATGTTAAGTAATAAAAACTTTGTTGGATACAACTGGATTTGAACCAGTGACTTTTACGGTGTCAACGTAATACTCTAAACCATCTGAGTTATGTATCCTAATTTATCTTAACTAGAATTTTTGTTTTAATCTAGTTGCTTTACCCGACCTATTACGAAGATAGTATAATTTAGATCTTCTAACTTTAGATTTTTTTATTATTTCTATACCTAAAATTTGAGGAGAATGTAATAAATAGATTCTTTCTACGCCTATATTTTGTACTGTTTTTCTAACAGTAATAGTTTGATTTATTTGTGAATTATTTTGAGAAATAACTACCCCTTCTGATATTTGAATTCTTTCTTTATTACCTTCTTGTATCATTTTTTTTATTTTTATATTATCACCTACATTTATTTGGGGTATATTGTCCTTGATGTATGCTTCCTGTACTTTGTCAATTAAGTTATTTTGTTGTTTTAATTTTTTAATCATATTTGTATTTAATATTTTTAGTTTTATTTTATTTAATATTTTTAATATTAGTCAACCACTTTTTATTTATTTGTTTAATAGTTATAGTTTTTTCTTTACTTATGTTATAATAAATTACTATCAAAGGTAACTATGTTTTTTGACTTAAAATTTATATGTTTGAACGCTTTACTGAAAAAGCCATAAAAGTTATTATGTTAGCTCAAGAAGAAGCAAGAAGGTTAGGACATAATTTTGTTGGTACTGAACAAATATTATTAGGGTTGATTGGTGAAGGTACTGGGATAGCTGCTCAGGTTCTAAAATCTATGAATGTTAATTTAAAAGATGCTAGAATTGAAGTAGAAAAAATTATAGGTAGAGGTTCTGGCTTCGTAGCTGTAGAAATTCCTTTTACACCAAGAGCTAAACGTGTTTTAGAACTATCTTTAGAAGAGGCTAGACAACTCGGTCATAATTATATTGGTACTGAACATCTTTTAATGGGTTTAGTAAGAGAAGGAGAAGGAGTTGCTGCAAGAGTTTTAGAAAACTTAGCTGTTAATGTTGCATCCATTAGAACAGAAGTAATTCAAATGTTAGGAGATAATGCTGATGTTAGTACTAATGGAAGCAATAATATGCAAGCTAGAAGTAAAACTCCTACTTTAGAAGAGTTTGGTTCTAATTTAACAGAATTAGCTATTGAAGGTGTTTTAGATCCTGTTGTAGGTAGGCAAAAAGAAATTGAAAGAGTTATTCAAATTTTAGGACGTCGTACTAAGAATAATCCAGTCTTAATTGGAGAACCTGGTGTTGGTAAAACAGCAATAGCTGAAGGTTTAGCTCAAAGAATTGCAAATAGAGATATTCCGTCTATTCTTGAGGACAAGTTAGTAATAACTTTAGATGTTGGTTTATTAGTTGCTGGAACAAAGTATAGAGGTGAATTTGAAGAAAGACTTAAAAGAATTATGGATGAGATTAAGTCAGCAACAAATGTTATTTTAGTAATAGATGAAGTTCATACTCTTATTGGTGCTGGTGCAGCTGAAGGAGCTATAGATGCAGCTAATTTATTAAAACCTGCATTAGCTAGAGGGGAACTTCAGTGTATAGGTGCAACTACTTTAGAAGAGTATCGTAAACATATTGAGAAAGATGCTGCTTTAGAGCGTCGTTTTCAACCAGTTTTAGTTGGAGAACCAACAGTTGAAGAGACAATTGAAATTTTATTTGGATTAAGAGATCGTTATGAAAAACATCATCAATTAAAAATGTCTGATGAGGCTTTAGCTGCTGCTGCTAAATATGCTAATCAATATATTTCTGATAGGTTTCTTCCAGATAAAGCAATTGATTTAATTGACGAAGCTGGTTCTAGAGTTCGTTTATTAAATTCACAATTACCACCTGCTGCTCGTGAATTAGATAGAGAATTAAGATCTGTTTTAAAAACTAAAGATGAAGCTATCAGAGCGCAAAAGTATGAAAAAGCTGAGCAATATAGAACTAGAGAAATGGAGATTAAGGCTCAGATAGCTGCTATTGCTCAAAGTAAAAATTCTGAACCTGATCTTCAGCTTGAAGATCCAGTTGTGACTGAAGATGATATTGCTGAAATTGTTGCGTTTTGGACAGGTATTCCTGTTACTAAGTTAACTAAAAGTGAGTCTGAAAAATTAATGCATATGGAAGAGACATTGCATGGCAGAATTATTGGTCAAGAAGAAGCTGTCGTGGCTGTTTCACGAGCTATTCGACGAGCTAGGGTAGGGCTTAAAAACCCAAATCGTCCTATCGCAAGTTTTATTTTTTCTGGCCCTACTGGAGTAGGTAAAACTGAGTTAACTAAGGCCTTAGCATCATATTTTTTTGGTGCTCAAGAAGCAATGGTTAGATTAGATATGTCAGAATATATGGAAAGACATACTGTTTCTAAGTTAATTGGTTCACCTCCTGGTTATGTAGGTTATAGTGAAGGTGGATATTTGACAGAAGCTGTTAGAAAAAGACCTTATACAGTAATTTTGTTTGATGAAATTGAAAAAGCTCATCCTGATATTTTTAATTTATTGTTGCAAATTTTAGAGGATGGTCGTTTAACAGATGCTAAAGGACGTACTATTGATTTCAAAAATACTTTATTAATTATGACTTCTAATATTGGTTCAAAGGTGATAGAAAAAGGTGGAGGAAGTTTAGGTTTTGAACTTGGAGAGTCACAAATAGAGTCGCAATATAATCGTATTAAATCTCTGGTTAATGAAGAGCTTAAACAGTATTTTCGTCCAGAATTTTTAAACAGATTAGATGAAATAATTGTATTTAGACAGTTAACTAAAGAAGAAGTTAGGGAAATCGCTGATTTAATGTTAACAGAGGTGTTTGATAGAATTAAACAACAGGATATAGTTTTAAGTGTTACTGATCGGTTTAAGAATAAATTAGTTGATGAAGGATATAATCCTAGTTATGGTGCACGTCCATTGCGTCGTGCTGTAATGCGTTTATTGGAAGATAGTTTAGCAGAAGAAGTATTAGCAGGAAAGATTAAGTCAGGAGATAGTGCTGTTGTTGATGTTGCTGATGATGGAGTAGTTAAAGTATTACTTCGTGATAAGTTACCAGTATAGTGAAAACAGGTTATAACTTATAATTTCATTCTACATAGATAGTTAGTACATAAATTCTTTCTATCTATATTTAATTTGTTTTATTATGCCAGGAACCAGATTTGAACTGGTGACACGAGGATTTTCAGTCCACTGCTCTACCAACTGAGCTATCCCGGCGAGTTAATCTTATTATATTATAAGATATAATAAATAATTAAAGAAGCTTTTATTTTATATTTTTAAAAGTACTAATCTTGGGTATAAAATATAATTTGCATAAACCAGTATTTCCATTACGATTTTTACATACTTTTAAATTAATTGTTTTTTTCTGTTCTAAATTGATATTGTTTTTGATTTCTTCTGTTTCATACAAAATAAGTATAATATCTGCATCTTGTTCTATTGAGTTATGTGTTATTATTCTTTGAGATATGATATTAAAATATTGGTTATGATTTAAATCATATGATTTAGAGTATATCTGAAAAAATATTTTATTAATATATTTTTTATATATTGTTTGTTTTTTAGTTATATTTATTGTTGTTGATAATAATATTTGCTTAGTTTCTATCCAGTAATCTTGAGATAAATACTGATGGTTGTCAGTAAGCAGTACAATTTTTTTATTATTTACGCATTTAAAAATATATTGAGTAGATAATTTAATGGAGCTAATAGTTCTATTATTTCTTTCATTATATTTTATATTTATACTTCTGTCTTGTTTTTTATTATTTAGTATTAGTATCTTCTTGTTTGTAAATTTGTGTAATATATTGTATATATTAATTTCTTCACTATACACTGATTTAATATTTATATTATTCTTATATCTAATGCATCCGCTTTCTTTTAGGTCTGATAGTAATGGTTCTTTATTATTTCTAGTTTCTATGTTTCTATTAAGTTGTGAAATAATTATTATTGGTAGTTTTAAATATTGAGCTAATAATTTTAGTTTTCTTGTTATATATCCAATTTCTTGGCTTCTGCTATATTTTTTTTCTTTATTTTTAGAAAATTCAATTAATTGTAGATAGTCTATTATAATTAAATTAAGGTGTTCAGTTTTTTTTTTAAGGTTTTTAGCTATTTGGTTAATATAATTTATTTCTACGTTATCTTTATCATTAATATATATATTATGATTTAATAATATATTACATATACTACTTACTTTATTCCATTCTTGTTTAGTTAATTCTTTTATATTTTGTGAATTAATATTAATTTTTGATGCTATAGATATAATTTTGTTAAATATTTCGTAGTTAGACATCTCAAGACTAAATATAAGTACACTAATTTTTTGATAAAAAAAAACATTATAGGCAATATTTATTGCAAATGATGTTTTTCCAATAGATGGTCGACCTGCTATAATAATTAAATTACCTTTTGGTAAATTGGGAATAATATTATCTATTTCAAAGAATCCTGATTTAATAATTTTATTTTCTATTTGATTAAATAAATTTATATTTTGATATTTAAGCTCTAATAGTTTTTTAGCGACTAAATCTTTTATATTTAATATTTTATTAGGTGTATCTTGATTTATTTGTTTTTCGATTAAGTATATATATGATAAAATTTTGGTATATAAACTATTATTATTCAAATTTTCTATGTATCCTATTTTTATAATATTATATCCAAATTGAATGATCAGTCTTTTTATGTAGTGATACTTTAAGATTTTAATTAAATTCTCTGTATAGTAATTGATTTTTGATGATGATATAAAAATTTGACTTTGTTTCATCATCCTACTAATTTTTTCCACACCACCTATTTTGAGTAATAAGTTTTTTTTTTGTAGTTTATATATTACTTTATATGTGTTATTTTGTTTATTTATACTATTTAATTGTAAATATATTATTTGATTTGTTTCTAGAAAAAAATATTCTTTTTTTATAATATTTTTAATTGAATCAAAAATATTTGGATAAATAAATATTATACCTAACAATATTTCTTCTGCTATATGGCTTTGTGGAATAAATTTATATTTAGAGAATGTACTCATGAATTTATCTTAATTTTATATGTTTGTGGGTATTATTTTTACTGGAATATTAACGTTTACTTTTGTATTAATTTGAATCTTGATATGAGTTATTCCAATTAAGTTTATTTCTGAAGTTTTAATTTGTATTTTACTAATTAATAAGTTTGTGTATTTATTTATCCATTTTGTTATATCTTTTTCTGTTATACTGCCAAAAATTAAATTGTTTTCTCCTTTCTTTTTATATATAGAAATACTTTCAATTTTTTGAATATTATTTTTTAGTAATTTAATTTCAATGTTACTAGTTTCTTTTTGTTGTATTGCTATGTTTTCAAACATTTGCATATGTTTTATTTTTTTATTGGTAGCTATTTCTGCTATTTTATTTGGTATTAAATAATTAAAAGCGTATCCACGAGCAACATTTATAATTGATCCTTTTTTTCCTGCTGTTAAATTATTGTTTATTAGTATTACGTCAACTTTTTTTTTCATGTATTTAGTTTATTAAGTAATAAATATTTTTTATTAATATTATCAGATTTTTAGTTTTTGTTTAAAGATTTATTCAATTGGATGTAAAATGTAGTGTAAAATATTTTTCTTATTTAAAAAGCGTGATGCTATTATAGATCTTTCTAGTCTATTACAATATATAATTAAATTATTAGTTTTTTTGAAATACTCAATTAATTTAATTGTTTCATGTAATTTAAATTTTTTAATTGGTATATTAATTGACTTTTTAATATGCTTTCTGTGAAAATCAAAATTTTTTCTTAAGTCCACAATAATTACATTATGTTTAATTTTATTTAACTGATGATTAAATATTATATTATTTAAATCAAGTTTGTTTATCTGGTTATTTTTATTTCTTTTTAAATATATTTTTCTTTTTTTGTTTGTTATTGTAATAATATCATATGCAAGTAAGAAATTTTTACATTTTTTGTTTAGTCCTACAATAATTTTTATTGTTTCAATAGCTTGTAATGTTCCTGTATATCCAGTAGCAATTCCCATGATGCCATTGCGGTTACAAGTATTATTTTCTAATAGTAATTCTGGTTTATATAAATTTTTATATCTTATTCCATTTTTATAATTAAATGTAGCTATTTGTCCTTCAAATTGATCAACAGCTCCATATATATATACTTTATGTAATTTATAACATATTTTATCTATAACGTATCGTGTTTTAAAGTTATCTGTAGCATCTATTACTATGTCATAATGAGATATTATTTCAATACTATTTTCTGTATTTAATTTATGTTGATGTTTGATAACTATGCAGTTATTGTTAATTTTTTTTATTTTTTTTTGTGCAGAAATTACTTTAAAATCTTTTATATCATTTGTATTATATAGTATTTGTCTATTTAAATTTGAGGTTTCTATTTTATCTGCATCAATTATTCCAATATTTCCAATTCCAGATACTGCTAAATAAATCATTATCGGACAACCTAATCCACCCGCTCCGATTATAAGTACTTTTGCTTTTTTTAATTTTTTTTGTCCTTGTATTCCTATATTTTCTAGAACTATTTGTTTAGAGTAGTTCTGATATTCCTGATTTGATAGTTTTACTTCTTTTGTATTTTTTATATTTAGCATTATTTATTTTTTATTCTGAGTTTAGAGTATAATGAATTAAGCATGTAAATATTTAATTACGCCTTTAGTTCAGTTGGTAGAACGTAGGTTTCCAAAACCTAATGTCGAGGGTTCAAGTCCTTCAGGGCGTGTTTAATAGATTTTGAACTTTTATGTTGGACAAATTATTTATTAATCATATAATGTTTTATAGTTTGTTAATTATTTAGTTCTTGATTTATTTGTATTTAGATAAATATAGTATATTTTTTAAAAAATTTTTAAATTTTTATGCCTAAAAAAGTTGTTGGTTTTGTTAAATTAGCATTGTCGGCTGGTAAAGCAACACCAGCCCCTCCTGTTGGCCCTGCATTAGGTCAACATGGAGCAAATATAGTTATGTTTTGTAAAGAATATAATGCTAAAACAGCTGATAAAGTTGGGTTAGTGATTCCTGTTGAAATATCGATTTATGAAGATCGTAGTTTTTCTTTTATTTTGAAGACTCCTCCAGCTTCTGTTTTATTAGCGAAAGCCTTAGGTATTGATAAAGGTTCTGGTACTCCTAACTCTCAAAAAGTTGGATCTATTTCTAAATCTGATTTACATGAAATTGCTATGACTAAATTACCTGATTTAAATACTAATGATATTAATCAAGCGATTTTAATAATTAGTGGTACAGCACGTAGTATGGGAATTTTAGTTGAATAGTCAAAATATTTTATTCAAGGAGGTATATATTTATTTTATGGTTAAACGTTCACGTCGTTTTTTAAGCATTTTACAAAAGTTAGATAAAAATTTATTATATAGTCCTAATGATGCATTTTTGTTGTTAAAAAAATTATCTTCTGTTAATTTTATAGAAACTCTAGAAGCTCATATTGTACTGGGCTTAGACCCCAAATATGCAGATCAACAGTTAAGATCAACGGTTATTTTACCTAAAGGGTCTGGTAAATCTGTTAGAGTTGCTGTGATTACTCAAGGAGATAAAATTAATACAGCAATTTCTTCGGGAGCTGATTTAGTTGGTTCTGAAGATTTAATTGAAGAAATATTTAAAGGTCGTTTAGATTTTGATAAGTTAATTGCAACTCCTGATATGATGTTACTTATCGCAAAATTAGGACGTTTTTTAGGACCTAGAGGATTAATGCCTTCTCCTAAATCAGGTACTGTAACTAATGAATTAAAAAGTGCTATTAGTGAATTTAAGGCTGGTAAATTAGAATATAAGGTTGATCGCACAGGCATAGTTCATGTACCTATTGGTAAACTTAATTTTTCTGTTGATGATTTGAGTTTAAACTTAAAAGCTTTACAGGAATCAATTGATAAAAATCGACCAAGTGGTTCTAAAGGTAAATATTGGAAATCTTTATATTTATCTAGTACAATGGGACCAGGTATTCCTGTTGATTTAAATATTTTAAAAATATAAAAACAGGGTAGTTTATAATTAGTTATATTTATTTTTAAATTTAGTATGAGTAATAAAATTGATAATATTATTGAAGAATTAAAGTCTTTGACTTTATTAGAAGCAGCTGAGTTAGTTAAACAGATAGAAGAAACTTTTGGTGTAGATGCTTCAGCTATTCCTAATACAGGAATGGTAATGATGCCAGGTGATACAAGCAATGCTGCTGTTGAGGAGATACAAGAACAAACAGAATTTGATGTTATTTTAGAAGAAGTTCCTGCACCTAAAAAAATTACAATTTTAAAAGTAGTTCGTTCTTTAACAGCTTTAGGTTTAAAAGAAGCAAAAGAGTTAGTTGAATCTACTCCTAAACCAATTAAAGAAAGTATTTCTAAGGAAGATGCAGAAGAAATTAGATCTAAATTAGAAGAAGTAGGAGCTAAAGTTTCAGTTAAGTAAAAAAAATGCAATAGTGATGTTTCACATTTGTGTTATCTCTATTGCATTTTTTTATTTATTAAAATAATCCTAGCGTTATAGCTTTTGATAGAGGCATAGTTGCTCCTATTCCTAGCCAGATTGTTATAAATGTTCCTATTATAAACACTGTTGTTGCTATTGGTCTTCTAAAAGGGTTTTGAAATTTGTTAATACTTTCTATGAAAGGTATTGTAATTAAGCCTAATGGTACTGATGCCATTGATAAAACTCCAATTAGTTTATTTGGTATAACACGTAATAGGTTAAAAGTAGGAAAAAAATACCATTCTGGTAATATTTCTAAAGGTGTAGCAAATGGGTCAGCTACTTCACCGATCCCCATAGGTTCCAATACAGCAAGACCTACATTACATGCTATTGTTCCTAAGATTACTACTGGAAAAATATATAACAAGTCGTTAGGCCAAGCTGGTTCTCCGTAGTAATTATGCCCCATTCCTTTTGCTAACTTTGCTCTTAATTTGGGATCTGTAAGATCTGGTTTTTTTATAATTGACATATTTAAATAACCTTGTTTTTTATTTTTTTATAGTGGGCCTGAAATACCTTGTTTGCGTATCATTAAAAAGTGCATTAACATAAAAACTGCTGTTAATAAAGGTAAAACAAAAGTATGTAAGCTGTAAAATCTAGTTAGTGTACTTTGTCCAACACTTACACTTCCTCTTAAAAGCTCAACAATTGTACTACCTATTACTGGTATTGCTTCTGGTACTCCAGTTACTATTTTTACTGCCCAATAACCTATTTGATCCCATGGTAGTGAATACCCAGTAACTCCAAAAGAAACTGTTAAAACAGCTAATATCACTCCAGTGACCCAAGTTAATTCTCGTGGTTTTTTGAATCCTCCAGTTAAATATACTCGAAATACATGTAGTATTAGCATTAGCACCATCATACTTGCAGACCATCTATGTATTGATCTAATTAACCAACCAAAATTTACGTCTGTCATTATGTATTCTACAGAAGAAAAAGCTTCTGCTACAGTTGGTCTGTAATAAAATGTCATTGCAAATCCGCTTGCTACTTGAATTAGAAAAGATGTAAATACAATTCCTCCAATACAGTAAAATATGTTTACATGTGGTGGTACATATTTGCTTGAAATATCGTCTGCAATAGATTGTATTTCTAATCTTTCTTCAAACCAGTCGTATACTTTACCCATATAAATTCTTTTTTTGATATTTAAAATTTTTGCGTTTAAACTATTGTTTTTAAATTACTTTATTGTCATATATATTATAACATTTAGATTTTTTATTTTAAATCTAAATTGAAAATATTATCAAGAAAAATTACTTTTTTATTTAAATTTTTTATAATATTTTTGTTATATATTTTTTTCATAATTTTACTTACGGTATTTGTACTAGTTCCAGTTAAAATAGCTATATTTTTATTAGATAATTGAAATGGTATAAAAATTTGTTGATTTTTTATTTGGCCAAATCGTAAACATATATTGAATATAAGTTGTAATATTCTATTTTTTATATTTTTTTGACTCATAATATTGTTTATGACTTCATATTGTTCTATTGTTTTTTTATAAGCATTTAGTATATTCATTCTAAATAAAGTATGTACTTTATTTTGTTTTAAGATAAATAAGTCTAGAGTTAGTATATATGTTTTTTCTAAAGCAATTATTTTGTAATATATTCTTAATTCTTTATTATTTTTGATTAATATATTGTTTTTATTGAGTATTGCTATAGGTAATGATTCTTTATTCGGAAAAACTTTGGTAATAAAGATAGTTCCAGATAAAATAATAATAATATTTTTGTTCTTATTCTTTATGTTATTTAATATGATAAAATCTTCTTTTTTAAGTTTATATATATAATAGGGTATTTTGTTATTTGTCAAAAACTTAATCCATTTCATTATAAATTATTAACTATAATTATTATTTTCTTCTATTGTATAGTTTCTTATTAAATTAAAAAAGTGAAAAAAATTTTATTAGTAGATGATGATCAAAATTTGTGTTCTCTTTTATCTTCTTATCTAGTTTCTTTTAATTTTTCCGTTCATTCAGTAAATAATGTTCGTAATGCTTTAGCTCATATAAGGCAAGATTGTCCTGATTTAGTAATTTCTGATATAATGATGCAGGGTCTTAATGGTTATGATTTAATTAAATTGCTAAAGCTTAATACTTTATATGTTAATATTCCTATTATTTTTTTAACTGCTAAAGGTATGACTACTGATAGAATTATAGGTTATAATTTAGGTTGTCATGCTTATTTGATAAAACCTTTTGATCCTAAAGAACTGATTGCTATTATTAATAATGTTTTTAATCAAATTTATTTATTACGTAAAAATACTTTAGTAAGTCATTGCAAATTATTTATTGACTCTAAATTGTTTAATCTTTTTGACTTGACTCAGGGTGAAAAAAATGTTCTGATGTTGGTTATTCATGGTTATATGAATAAAGAAATAGCAATTAGTTTAGATGTAAGTCAAAGAAGTATTGAAAAATATGTAAGTCAATTATTAAATAAAACTAATACTCGTAATAGAGTAGAATTGATAAAATTATTTCTTGCCTATATTTGAGGGCGAATGACGGGAGTCGAACCCGCGCATGATGGAGTCACAATCCATTGCCGTAACCTCTTGGCTACATCCGCCATATTTAGATATATTAAATGTATTATAATATTTTTTTCTAATTTTGGTCTACTTATATAGAGTTTTTTATTTATTGTATTTATGAAACATTATTTTACTATTTTAATTAATGGAGATCCTTTTAATTGTCATGATTCTATGTCTTTATTTGATATTTTGACATATTTAGATATTGATATTAATAACATTGTTATAGAGTATAATAATGATATTCTTGATAAAACTCAATTTTCTTCTTTATATTTTAAGCGAGATGATTGTATTGAAATTATTAGTGTTGTAGGTGGTGGTTAGTGATATCTTTAAGATGGCGTATTGAAACTGATACTTGACCGTGCTTATTATTAAGGTGTATGATCTTTACTTTTATAAACTGATTTTTTATTAATATTGGATTATTATTGAGATTTGTTTCTCCAATTTCTGATACGTGAAGTAGTGCTTTAATCCCATATATGTCTACAAAGAGTCCATACGATTTTAGTGTTATAACTTTTCCGTATATCAATTGTCCTATTTTAAATTTATGTAATGATAATTTTAATTGTGCGCTTTTATTACTTAAAATAAGCTGATTTTTATTTTCGTTGATTGTCAGAATTTTGCATTTTATTTTATTTTGTTTTATTGATTCAGTATTTAATGTATTTTTCATAATAGATATGTGTGATCTAGGAATAAATCCTTGAATTCCTTCTATATAAGTAATTATTCCTCCTTTATTGACATATTGTATTTTAAGGTTAAGTATAACATCTTCTAAGTATATTTGCTTTATTCTTTTCCAAGCTTTAATATAATCTAATCTTTTTACAGATAAAATGTATTGTTTTGTGTTTATATTTTCTGTTATTAAAAAGAAATCTCTTGTTGTATTGATTAACATTAGATTACTATTCATTGTTTTTTTTAAATTTATAATTAATTCTTCTTTTGGTAAGTATCCAACTGTTTCTGTACCTATATCGACTAAAAATCCAGTTTTTTCATTATGAATTACTGTACCTGCTACAATGTCTCCACTATGTAGTTTATAGTGATATTGCTTTAGTATTTCTGCAAATTTATTTTTTTTTGTAGTCATGTTAAAGTACTTCTTTTTTTTTAATTTTTTATATACTATTAATTTGGTAAGGGTAAGCGTAGGTAATTGCAAGTTTTTCACAAACTTGAGGAAAGTCCGGGCTCTATTTATAAATATATAGCTTCATAAAATGTAGTATAGGCAACTATAAGGATCGTGCCACAGAAATATACCGCCTAACTTGTGTAGGTAAGGGTGCAATGGTTCGGTAAGAGCGTACCAGATATATTGTTAAAATATTTGCTAGGTAAACCCCATATTTGAGCAAAGAGATTAGTTTATGTATTTTATTAATCTTTTTATAAGTTTTATATATTTCTTATGTTACTAATTCTTTATACTGCATAAAGTAATAAATTTTACTGAAGATTAATAATTACCCTTTTCATTATTAAATTCTATAATTTGTTTTGAAAAGAACCAAACCCGGCTTATGTTTTACCCTATATCTATTGCTTTTTTAGATTTCTTGTAATTTTTGAAGTTTATGTTCTAAGTTTGTATCTATATGCATAATATCTTTATTATTTAATGTTCTTTTGTTTGATCTATAGATAATTCTTAAACCTACATATCTTATTGTATTATGATTTATGTTGTGATGGGTTGAATATTCATTAAATACATTAATAGATTCTATTAATTCTTTATTTCCTTTTAATATAGTTTCTTTTATTGTTTCTATTTTTACATACTTTTTGAGTTTTATTGATATATCTCTAGTTACACTTGGATAGTTAGAGTATTGTTGTGAAGTATATACTAAGTGATTTATTGATTTGGTAGTTTCTATTAGTTTATTTAAATTAATTTCAAATACATATATGTTGTTATTTTTATAATTAGATTTTGTTACATATTGTTTATTTAATTCGCCTATGATCCCAATAATTGTTTTTGTTTTTGGATCGTAAATGTTTATCTGTTTATTTGTTTTTAATAAGTATTCTGGATAATTTAAGTCTTTTTCTTCATTATCTAATAGTTTTTCTTTTAGTATTGCTCTTGAATTTATTGTTTCTAAGAATGTTTCTATAATATTTTTAAAGTGAAAGATTGTAATATTTTTCTCGTCATTATTCCAGTTACTTCGTGTATATCTTGTATTATGTATTAATCCACTTAGATGTCTTTTTTCTATATAATTGTTCTTGCTGCTATTATCTCTTTCAAATATTTTACCAATTTCAAATATTTCTATATTATTTTTTGAATATTTAATGTTATGTTCATAATTATTAATTAAATTTTCTAATATATTTCTTCTTAATTCTTGTTGTGTATTTGTAATTGGATTGTGTATTTTAGCATTTGTGAAGTTATTATTTATATTGTTATGAATACAGCAATTAATTACTTCGTGTAATCCTAATCTACGAAGTGTATTTTTAATGTGTTTTACTTTTATATGAGTTTTAGACTTCCAACCTTGTGTACTGCTTTTTTGTATTTTATTAAAAAAATATTTAAACTTATATATTCTTCCAATTTCTTCTATAATGTCAATTTCTCTTTTTAAATCATGTTTTCTATAAGAAGGTATTGTTATTTCAAATGATTTGTTCTTTTTGTTATATATTGGATGAAGTTTTAGTTGTTTTAGTATGTTTGTTATGTTTTGTGTATTAATAAATTGTAATTGTTTTCCTTGAATGTATCCTAAAGATTTATTTATACTTTTTTTTCTTATTTTTAGTTTATTTTCCTTAATGAAAATTTTTTCATGTGCGTGATTATATTTTGGGATCGTTCCTCCAATTATTGTTGTAATTAATTTAATGCTATCAATGAACATGTTTTCATAAAATTCGCTTAATTCATAGTTAATAAAATTTGTATTCTCTATTTTATTTATAGTTGTAAAAATCAATATATTTAATTTATTGATGTCAGACTTGTTTGTATTTATATTACTTTTAAGTATTAGATCAATATTTTTTGTATTAAATAATTTAATTGAGTTAGAATTTTGAATTATATTTTTTTGTTGTTGTATTTTGTTATAATTAGTGATATCAAATGATCGTCCCCATTTTATTTTTATGTATTCTTTTATATTGTTTAATATATCTTTTTCATTTATTTGATGTGTTTTTAGTTGATTTAATAACCATTTAGGTGTTGTTTTAGTAATGATCTCTTTTAGTGTAATAATTCTAATGTAAGCTATATGTGTAAATTTTTTATTTTTTGATGTTCTATCATTATATTTAATACTCTGTTTATATTTTAGTGGTATAGGTATTATTTTTAGTGCAGTATTGAAAATAGTGCTAGTTTCTATTGCTAAGCTCAATGAAGAGCGTATTTCTTCTCTATTTGCTGTTATACTTAAGTCTATTATTTTATCTTTATATTTGTCTGTACTTTCTATGTTTTCAATTTCTAAACCAGATAATGTTAAGTTTTCTTTAAATTGGTTGAAATCTATATGATCTAAATTAGTAAAATTATTAATTAGCTGCAATGAAAATTTCATTTTTGTTTTTCTATTTCTATTTTAATTCATGTACATTGTTTAGGCCTTTGTAAATGAAAGATTGTTGTTATTTGCGTACCTTTCCATAAATCTCATAAATCTGTCCCATTCTAATGGATTTTTTATTATATAAATAGATTCAATACCTTCAGGCTTCCCATTAATAAATTTTGCGCTTACATCAGTAGTAATTAATTCTCCTTCTTCGTCTTTTAAATACATTCCTTTAATTTCTCCTTTATCTTGCATTTCTGGTTTGATAATATCTGGTTGATTGAATCTAAATGTTGCAGTACCAGTACTACCGTCACGTGATCTTGTTAATTTGATATTGGGTATACCAGTTTCATCTATTCCATTAATAAATTGAATAACTGCCATATTTTCTCCTTAATATTGTTTATAGCCTATTTTTTAAGTGTTTCGCTAATTTATAATCTGGGGTAGGAGGATTCGAACCTGCGAATGGCGGAGTCAAAGTCCGCTGCCTTACCACTTGGCTACACCCCACCGTAATAAATCTATTTTTACAATAATTTTTAATCTTCTGTCAAGTGATTAGATTTTTTTTAAATATTCTATATATTTTCTTAAGCATGATAACTTGATTGTTTGTTGTGTTCCAGTTTGTAACCATTTAATTGCTATGGAGTTATTATTTATTTCATCTTCTCCTAAAATGAAGCAAATTTTTGATTTTAGTTGATTTGCTCTTTTTATTTGTTTAGTTAAATTCTGATGACTTAAATCAAGTTCAAATTCTAAGTGATATTCTTGTAATATATTAATTATGTCCCATATTATATTGAATTTATTAAAATTTTGTACTGTTATATATATTTTTTGTTTTTCAATTGTATGATTTATTTTATCTTGTATTAGAATAAATAATCGTTCAAGACCAATTGCCCAACCAACTGCTGGAATTTGTGGTCCTCCTAATTGTTGTATTAAATTATCATATCTACCTCCACCACAAATTGTATTTTGCTGATTGAAATTTTTTGTTTTTATTTCAAATGCTGTGTAGTTATAATAATCTAATCCTCTAACTAGGTAATCATTTATTGTATATTGAATATTTAAATAATCTAAATGTTCACAAATTGTTTCAAAATGTTCAATTGAATTTTTATTTAAATAACTTCTTAATTTTGGTGCCTCTTGTAAAATTTCTTTTGTTCTTAAATGTTTACTATCTAGTATTCTTAATGCATTATTATTTATTCGATTTTTTGAGTCTGTATCTAATTCGCTTTCATATTTCTTTAGATATTCAACTAAATTTACTTTGTATATTTCTCTTTCTTCTAAATTGCCAATTGAGTTAATTTCTAGCAAATATTTTTCTTTGCATTCTATTTCTTTTAAGATGTCGTTAGCTAATTTAATTACTTCAATATCTGCTATTGGCATTTTGCTACCTATACATTCAATACCGAGCTGATGAAATTGTCGTTGTCTTCCTTTTTGTGGTCTTTCATATCGAAACATAGGACCTAAATACCATAATCTATTTATAGATTTTTGTATATAAAGTTTGTTTGTTATAAATGCTCTGGCAATGCTAGCAGTACCTTCTGGTCTTAAAGTTAAATTTCTGTTGCCTTGATCATTAAAGCTATACATTTCTTTATTGACGATATCAGTAAAGTTTCCGATACTTCTTGTAAATAATTCTGTGTTTTCAATAATTGGGGTTCGAATTTCTTTATAGTTATGAATGCTTAATATATTATTAGCTATGTTATATATTCTTTGCCATTCTTGTATTTCTTTAGGTAGTATATCTTTTGTTCCTCTTAGCGGTTGCATTATGATTATTTTGTATTATATGTTTGTTGATTATATATCGGGCAAGGAGGGATTCGAACCCCCGACACCGTGGTTCGTAGCCACGTGCTCTAATCCACTGAGCTACAAGCCCATTGTACTAAAATAATAGCATTATATTAGTACAATAAAAATTTTATTTTATTTATTCTTGATATTTTTAAAATATATTTATATTTTATAAATATAGTTGATATTTTAATTTTGTTTTAATAAATAGTTAAGGTAAATTACTTATGAGTAAAACTATACTTTATCAAGATAATGCAAGAAAAGCATTAGAAAGAGGTATGGACATTTTATCTGAGGCAGTATCAATTACTTTAGGTCCTAAAGGTAGAAATGTTGTTCTAGAAAAAAAATATGGATCTCCTCAAATTATTAATGATGGTGTGACTATTGCAAAAGAAATTGAGTTAAAAAATTCTATTGAAAATACAGGAGTTGCTTTAATTAGACAAGCAGCTTCTAAAACTAATGATGTTGCTGGTGATGGTACTACTACAGCTACAGTGTTAGCTTATGCTATTGTTAAAGAAGGTTTAAAGAATGTTGCTGCAGGTTCTAACCCAATTGTAATTAAGAAAGGTATTGATAAAGCAGTTAAATTTATTATTAAAAAAATAGGTGAGTATTCACGTCCAATTACTAGTTCACGAGATATTATGCAAGTAGCTTCTATTTCTGCTGGCAATGATGATCAGATTGGTCAGATTATTACAAAAGCTATAGAGAAAGTTGGTAATGAAGGTATTATTTCTTTGGAAGAAGGTCAATCTACTGATACTTCTTTAGATATAAAAGAAGGTATGAAATTTGATAAAGGATTTATTTCTCCATATTTTGTTACCGATACGAGTAAAATGGAAGTGGTTCAAGAAAATTCTTATGTTTTATTAACTGATAAAAAGATAACATTGATTCAGCAAGAGTTATTACCAATTCTAGAACAAATAGCTAAAACAGGTAAACCTTTACTAATAATCGCAGAAGATGTTGAAAAAGAGGCTTTAGCTACTATGGTTATTAATAAATTAAGAGGAATTGTTAATATTGTTGCTGTTCGTGCTCCTGGTTTTGGTGATAGAAGAAAAACATTGTTAGAAGATATTGGTATCCTTACATCAAGTCAATTAATTACTGAAGATACTGGATTAACTTTTGATAAAGTATCTTTATCTAATTTAGGTATTGCTAAAAAAGTGCAAGTATCAAAAGATAGTACAACTATTATTGCTGATAGTAATCAAGAATTAGTTAATGTTCGATGTAATGAAATTCGTAAACAAATTCAAGTTAGTAATAATAGTTATGAAAGAGAAAAACTTCAAGAAAGACTAGCTAAATTATCTAGCGGTGTTGCTGTTATTAAAGTAGGTGCTGCTACTGAAACTGAAATGAAAAATAAAAAATTACGCTTAGAGGATGCTATCAATGCTACTCGCGCAGCTATTGAAGAAGGAATAGTACCTGGCGGTGGTTCAACGTATGTTCATTTGTCTAAAGAACTTTTATCTTGGGCTAATAGTAATTTAGTTGGTGAACAATTAGTTGGAGCTTTAATTGTTGAAAAAGCATTATCACTCCCTTTAAGTAGAATATCTACAAATGCTGGTATTAATGGTGCTGTAATTGTGGAGCAAGTCAAGCAGCATAGTTTTCCTTTAGGTTATAATGTTAATTCTAATAAACTAGTTAATATGTATAATGTTGGAATTATTGATCCTGCTAAAGTTGCCCGTTCTGCTTTACAAAATGCTGCATCTATTGCTTCTATGATTTTGACTACTGAATGTATTATTGTCGACAGCGATTAATTAATTAGATTTAGTTTAATAAATATTTTATGAGAAGATAAATGCCATCTTTTTTTATTGATTTAGAGATTATGTATAAATTAATAAGGGCTATATTATTTATATCAACTTTATATCTGCTATGTAATAGTTTATAGTTTTTATAGTATTCCTTTTTTTCACAATATATCTTATAAAATTTTTTATGATATTTACTAATAGATTTGTATTTTTTAGATTTTGCATAATTTTTTAATATTTCATTAGCTATTTCATTTAGTAAATATTTATCTATAATTAATTTTATTGTATATATTTTTTTTATTAATTTAATAAATCCATGATTTGTACTAAAGTTATTTTTTTTTAAATCTTGACGTATTTTATTGAATTCAAGTATATTTTGATTTTTTATAAAGTATATGTTAAGAATTTCAAGACTTATTAATAATAAGTCTATTTTTTTTAAATAATCTTTTGTTTTATTAATCATGATTCATTTGTTATACTATAAGATAGTTTCAAAGTATTATTTTAAATATTAGTTAATTAGTACCTGCAAACATAAATTCTGGAAACTTTTCCTGTGCTTCATTTAATGATTTATTTTTGCCTTTTTCTTGCCAAAAGTTAATAATTTCAGTAGCTTTATTTAGCAAGTGTATTTTTTCATCTTCTGATATCCATGGTTTCGAATCTAGTTCGGCTTTTAATTGTTCCCATGCATCATTTCTTGGCCAAAAAAAATATGATGTTAATGGACTAATGTTTTTGCCTATAACATGATCAATTGCTATTGCTACATTATTGTCGAGCCATAAAATTTTAAATGTAAACTTTTGCAATGTTAACTCCTTATTTATAATATTTACTTATAATATCTTTAACAGTTTTAGTTATTTGTACACCTTGTGTTAGCTTTTTATCTATTGTTCTGATGTCTAATTGATGGCTTTTACTTAGAGGATTATAAAAACCAATTTCTTTGATTGCTTTTCCATCTCTTTTTTTTCTACTGTCTATTAGTATAATTCTGTAGAATGGTTTTTTTTTTCTGCCTAACCTTTTTAATCTAATTTTGAGCATTTTTTAATTCTGTCGTTATGATTAATGTATTTTATTTATTTTATTGTATCATATATTTTTTTATTAGTTATTTATGTAATTGATTCAATTCTGATATTATTAAAAATTACTGTTAAGCACTGTAAAAAAATAATACCTAGCATAGGAGACATATCCATTCCAAATATCATAGGTATTGTACCTCTAAATAATTTTAGATATGGATCAGTGAGTCTATTAAGTGAGCAAAAAGGTTCGTTGTACCAATTGACTGTTGGTAGCCATGCTAATGATAATTTTAATAATATCAATATTAAGTATATTTCAGAAAAGTTGGCTACAGATGTAAATACTAAATTTAGGGAATGTGTGATAATAGTCATATTGAAATATTCGATTTTTATATTACTTATTTTGATATATAATTTTCGTAGTATAAACTTTTAATTTTGGGTAATGATGTGCTATTTGATTTAAAGTTTCTTCATAACTTATAATACAGCCAATATTAATATCTTTATTATGTAAATTTTTTTGCTTTTTTAAATATTGAATTAAATTCATTATTGTATGATTATTTGTTACTTTTTCTAATATTAAAATTTTATCTCTTTCTAAATCTATTTTTAAGTTTTTAATTGATTTTTCTATTTGTTCTGTGTTGCTATAATCGATATGTATAATATCTATTTGTGGTAAAACTATTTTAATTTCATTAATAATATCATAGGTATTGGAGAGATTAGTTAATATAAAGTATTTTTTATTTTTGTTTATAACATTATAATCTTTTATTTTTTTTACTTGTTTGATGTATATTTTGTTTATATCAATATATTTTCTAAAAATTTCATATATTAATAAAAATCCAATATATTTATAATTTTCTTGTTTTTTATTTTTATTTATTCGAGTTAATAATATTTTAATTATTGGATGAGAAATTTCGTAAATGTTCAATTTTATTTCTATTTTAGTTTATTTTATTTTTTATTTAAATTTTAATATTTTTTAATTCTAAAAATAAATAATATATATTTTACTTATAAGTATTGTTTTATTTTCAGTTGTTTAATAAATTTGTATAATATAAGTTATCATTTTATCTTTAGTAAAATAAAAAAAGTATTCTTTAAAGTTGATTCTAAAGAATACTTTTTAATTAGTTGTAATGTTTTATCTAATATTAATCTAGTGGTCTCATTGATAGTACAGCTTCATTTTCTCTATTGATTCCTTTTTCAAATCCTGCAGCAGCAGCTCTTGCTCTTCCTGCATGCCATAAGTGTCCAATAAATAGAAAAAATCCTAGAAAAAAATGAGATGTTGTTAACCAACTTCTTGGTGATACATAATTAACAGAGTTAATTTCTGTTGCAACTCCTCCTACAGAGTTTAGAGATCCTAGTGGTGCGTGAGTCATATATTCAGCAGCTCTTCTTTCTTGCCAGGGTTGAATATCATTTTTTATTTTATTTAAATCTAATCCATTAGGACCTCTTAAGGGTTCAACCCAAGGTGCTCTAAGATCCCAAAATCTCATTGTTTCTCCGCCAAATATAATTTCTCCGCTTGGTGATCTCATTAAATATTTTCCTAATCCAGTAGGTCCTTGAGCAGATGCTACATTTGCTCCAAGTCGTTGATCTCTAACTAGAAAAGTAAATGCTTGAGCCTGTGATGCTTCTGGACCAGTAGGTCCATAAAATTCGCTCGGATATGCTGTATTATTATACCAAACAAAGTTTGATGCAGTTAATCCCATAATTGATAGAGCACCTAGGCTATAAGAGAGGTATGCTTCTCCAGACCAAACAAAAGCTCTTCTCGCCCATGCAAATGGTTTTGTAAGAATGTGCCATATACCACCAGCTATGCATATAACGCCCATCCAAACGTGGCCGCCTATTAAATCTTCCATATTATCTACGCTGACTATCCATCCATCTCCCCCAAATGGTGATTTTAAGATATAGCCAAAAATGACTGAAGGGTTTAGTGTTGGGTTTGTAATTATTCTTACATCTCCTCCTCCAGGTGCCCAAGTGTCGTATACTCCTCCAAAGAATAATCCTTTAATTACGAGCAAAAATGAGCCAATTCCTAGTAAAACTAAGTGTATTCCTAGTATAGTTGTCATTTTATTTTTATCTCTCCAGTCATATCCAAAAAAAGGAAATGATTCTTCAAGTGTATCTGGTCCTATAATAGAATGATATAATCCTCCAAATCCAAGTACAGCTGATGAAATTAAATGTATGACACCAACTACAAAGTATGGATAAGTATTTATAATTTCTCCACTAGGTCCTACTCCCCATCCTAAAGTTGCTAAATGTGGTATTAAAATAAATCCTTGTTCGTATAAAGGTTTTTCTGGAACAAAGTGAGCAACTTCAAATAATGTCATAGCACCTGTCCAAAATACCATTATTCCTGCATGTGCTACGTGAGCACCTAGTAATTTGCCAGATACATTGATTAGTCTAGCGTTTCCTGACCACCAGGCAAATCCTGTTGATTCTAGGTCTCTACCTCCAACTAAGTTGTTGTTGTTAAAGGGCGTTTCCACGTGGTAAAACCTCCTCTGGGAATATGAAATTTTCGTGTGGTTGATCCTGTGCTGCCATCCATGCACGAATTCCTTCATTTAATAAAATATTTTTTGTGTAAAATGTTTCAAATTCTGGGTCTTCTGCAGCTCTTAACTCTTGAGAAACAAAGTCATATGCTCTTAAATTTAAAGCTAAACCTACGATCCCAAAAGCACTAGTCCACATACCTGTTACTGGTACAAATAGCATAAAAAAGTGTAGCCATCTTTTATTTGAAAAAGCTACTCCAAATATTTGAGACCAAAATCGATTAGCTGTTACCATTGAATAAGTTTCTTCTGATTGTGTAGGTGTAAATGCTCTGAAGGTATCTGCTGCATCACCATCTTCGAATAAAGTATTTTGTACAGTTGCTCCATGAATTGCACAAAGTAAAGCTCCTCCTAATATACCTGCTACTCCCATCATGTGAAAAGGATTCAATGTCCAGTTATGAAATCCTTGTAAAAATAATAAAAAGCGGAAAATTGCTGCAACACCAAAACTGGGTGCAAAAAACCAGCTAGCTTGTCCTAAAGGATACATTAAGAATACTGAAACAAATACTGCTATAGGTCCTGAAAAAGCTATTGCATTATAAGGTCTAATGCCTACTAGTCTAGCAATTTCAAATTGTCTTAAACAAAAACCTATTAATCCAAAAGATCCATGTAGTGCTATAAATGCCCATAATCCACCAATTTGGCACCATCTTGTAAAATCACCTTGTGCTTCTGGTCCCCAAAGAAGTAATAATGAGTGCCCCATACTATTTGCTGGTGTTGATACGGCTGCTGTTAAAAAATTACATCCTTCTAGATAAGAGCTTGCTAATCCATGGGTATACCAAGAAGTTACAAATGTTGTTCCAGTTAACCATCCACCTAAAGCTAAATATGAGCATGGAAATAATAGTAGTCCAGACCATCCTACAAAAACGAATCTATCTCTTTTTACCCAGTCATCAATTAAGTCAAATCTTCCACGGCTTTTTTCTTGTCCAATTGCGACAGTCATATTTAATCTCTCCAACCCCAATTAATTAAGTAAATATTTGATTTTTAGTAATTATATATATTTTACTATTTCATTTATATAAAATTAATAGATTCATTATCTTACTTTTCGTTCCAATTATATATTATTATAAGATTAATACTATTTAAATGATATTCTATTTTTAACTATTTTATTAGTTCTCTAAGTTTATATTAAATAAAACAATACATTTTAAAGTATAATGAATTATTAAAAATTTAAATTTATATCTTTTGATTCTTTATTTTTATTAATTAATTTATTCTTTAACTATAATCTTTTGAAATAAATACCCAGTTCCTCTTGCTGTAAGAATTAGATCAGGATTACTTGGGTCATCTTCTAGTTTTGCTCTTAATCTGGAAATATGTACATCTACGACTCTTGTATCTACATGTCTTTCTGGAGTATATCCCCAAACTTCTTGTAATATTGATGATCTAGAAAATGCTTCACCAGCTTTACTAATTAATAACTCTAGTAAACTAAATTCCATTCCTGTAAGTCGAATTCTTTCATGATTCTTGTATACTTGTCTTTTATTTGTATCAATTTTTAGAAATCCTACATTTATTATTCCTGAGCTAGGAATTGATGAATTAATTGTTATTTTATCTATTCTTCTTAATACAGAACGAATTCTAGCTTCTAATTCTTTGGGAGAAAATGGTTTAACTATATAATCATCAGCCCCTAATTCTAATCCAGTTATTCTATCAGAAACATCACCTAAAGCTGTTAACATTATAATTGGTACATCTGATTCTTTTCTTAATTCTTGACATACACCATATCCATCTAGCTTAGGCATCATTACATCTAAGACAACTAGTGTTGGATATTCTTTTCTAAAAATTTGTAATGCTTCTTCTCCATCAGAAGCGCTAATAACTTCATATCCAATCATAGATAGTCTAGTTTCTAGTATTCTTCTTATACTTATTTCGTCATCAACTATTAATATCTTATCTTTATGGTTATCCAATTTATTTCCTCTCTATGTATAGAAGCTATATTTTTCTAGTGTTTTACTTTTTATAATTAATTTTTTCTACTTATTAACTTTTATTATTATATTATTATTCTTGTTACATTAGTTTTCTTTTGTCTTTCATTAAAGTAATAGATGAGCTTTAATTCATTATTTTTGAAATTTTTTATTTGTTTAAATTTTTCATTGCTATATTATTATTTAAAAAGGTTAATTGACTTGACAAGAGTGATTATCCCGTATTACAATTATTTCAGTTCTGATAAATAAACAAAGTATTTAAAATATTATATTTATTTATTTTGCTATCTTTAATATTCTGGAT